CACTCGTATTTTTTTATCATAAACTTCTCACTCGGTACAAGTATATACTGTACTAAGTCACTTGAGTTAAATATATTTAGCATCCATGGCTGAATGGTTAAAGCACCCAACTCATAATTGGAGAATTCGCGGGTTCAATTCCTGCTGGATGCATGGAGAGAAAATAATAAAAAATACATTCATTTAAATAATTAAAAATATTTTGATAAAAATAATTAAGAATATTCTAATAAAGTTGAAATTAAATAGATTTTTTTACGCATAGAAAGAACTATACAGTATTGATAAGAATTGTTACAATTACCTAGACAAATACATATTGTTTTTATTTTTCTGAACAAAAACCTTGTAAGGAATAGAAGAAATCATGGATGAAGTAAAAAACCCAGTACTTACGGAAAAGACTATTCGTTTGCTGGAGAAAAGACAATATAGTTTTGACGTTGATTTGGAATCTAATAAGACTGAAATAAAACGTTGGATTGAAAAATTTTCTGATGTGAAAGTAAGAGCTATGAATAGTCATCGACCCCCAAGAAAAAAAAAATATATGGGTTCAATAATAGCACATTCGGTTCGTTATAAACGAATGATTATCACACTCCAACCAGGTTATTCTATTCCGCTATTCTCAAACGAATAATTTTTTTTTTATTTTTCGTCTCTATCCCTGAATATCCATTAATATGGCCATCCGTTTCTATAGAGCCTATACCCCAGGCACACGCAATCGATCAGTTGTTTCAGGTTCTGAAGAAATGGTTCGATCCAGACCTGAAAGGAATTTAACCTCTGGCTATACTTGTAGAAAAGGCCGTAATAACAGGGGAATTATTACTAGCCGACATAGAGGAGGTGGTCACAAACGTTTGTATCGTCAAATTGATTTTCGACGAAGTAAAAGAGGTATATCCGGAAGGATTGTTACTATAGAATATGACCCTAATCGTAATGCGTACATATGTCTTGTGCACTATGAGGATGGCGAAAAAAGATATATTTTACATCCAAGAGGAGTGAAAATTGGAGATACCATTGTTTCCGGTCCAAAAGCTCCTATTTCAATAGGAAATGCCCTACCTTTGAGTGCGGTTTGAATTATCAATTTACGTAATTGGGAACAAACAATTGGGTTTGGAGCAAAACCTATGAATCTATCACTAATCTAGCTGTACTACATATAGTTAAAAAACCTTGGAAGGAAACTGAAAAGGAACAATAGCGGGTGTAATAAAGCTCAATAATTTTTTTTTTTTTTCTCAATCAAATTATTGACTTGAAAGATAAGATAATATGAAGAAGACTTTATTGTTTAAAGCATAAGCAATACTAGGTATGTATGGGCGACCCTTGTTTCTAGACAAATATCTTGCAATAAATGAGTCACTCACATTCGATTCGAAGGTCAAAGGCGAATTCGAAGCTAAACAGTGAGAATATATCTTTACGATGAAAAGGAAACTGATATTGAATATGCCTTCTAAGTTATCCAAAACATAGGAATATGTTAGCGTAATTTGATAAAGTCATTCGTTCTGATGCTGCATGAAGAACATGAGCCAGGTGATGGGAAATAGAACCTGGGATGTGAAAGGAAATAAATCTTCGAAAGTTCATTTTCCATTTATTTGTCAAAATAAAATTTATTTTTTAATTGGATTGGATAAGTGATATTTTGTACATCTAGAAAGCTGTATGCCTTGAGAGAGGCTTGTACAGTTCGGGAAGAGATTTTTACTTCCGATGGATAAGAGTCTACTTCAACCAATATGCCTCTGGGCACGACTATACATAATATAGAAATAACAACTAGAAGAGGTGGACAATTAGTTAGAGCAGCAGGTACTGTGGCAAAGCTTATCGCGAAGGAGGGTAAATTGGCTGCATCGAGATTACCATCTGGAGAAGTCCGTTCAATATCTCGGAATTGCTTAGCAACCATTGGACGAGTGAGCAATATTGATGATAATAATCGGACCCTGGGTAAAGCTGGATCTAAACGCTGGCTGGGTAAACGTCCCAAAGTAAGGGGAGTGGTTATGAACCCTGTGGATCATCCTCATGGAGGTGGTGAAGGCAGAGCCTCGATCGGTAGGAAAAAACCATTAACCCCTTGGGGTCATGCTGCACTTGGGAAAAGAAGTCGAAAGAGTAATAAATATAGCGATACTTTGATTCTTCGTCGTCGTAGAAATAGTTAAAGGAACTGAGCAGGAGAAACGGAGGGTAACTGGTAATGACACGTTCACTGGAAAAAGGTCCTTTCGTAGCTTACCACTCACTGAAAAAAATTGGAAATCTCAATATGGGAAAGGAAAAGAAAGTAATAGTAACTTGGTCTCGTGCATCTACCATTGTACCAACTATGATTGGTCATACAATCGCTGTTCATAATGGACAAGAACATTTACCCATTTATGTAACGGATCGTATGGTAGGGCACAAACTAGGAGAATTTGCACCTACTCGAATTTTTCGGGGACATGCAAAAAATGATAAAAAATCTCGTCGTTAATCTAGAGGTAACATGTAATGGATAATTCAAATCCAGAAGTCAAAATTATTCTTAGAAATATACGTATGTCGGCTTATAAAATGCGCAGAGTTATTGATCCGATTCGTGGTCGCTCATACGAAGAGGCAGTTATTTTATTGGAATTTATGCCTTATCGACCATGTCCTATCGTATTGCAGTTAATTTCCTCTGCAGTAGCAACTACTAATAGTAATTCTGGCTTGAGCAAAGCTAATTCATTTATAAGTGAGATTAAAGTAGATGAAGGTAGTTTTTTGAAGAGATTACGACCCCGAGCTCAGGGACGTAGTTCTTCTATACACAAACCTACTTGTCATTTAACTATTATTTTAAGAAATAAATCTGTATAGAAATAAAAATTATAAAAATAATATTATGCTAATATAATTGGAAGAGGAAGAAATGCATGGGACAAAAGATTAACCCACTTGGTTTTCGACTGGGCATAACCAAGAATCATCATTCTCATTGGTTTGCAAAACCAAAGAATTATTCCGGGTTTCTTCAAGAAGATGGAAAAGTACGTAATTGTATTGATAGTTATGTACAGAAACATATAAGGAACTCTTCCAATTATGGGGGAATTGCACGTGTTGAAATTCAAAGAAAAACAGATTTACTTTTGGTCGAGATACGTACAGGATTCCCGGCCTCATCGATAGAGAGTCATGGTCAAGGAATTGAACAAATAAGAAGGAATGTACAACAGAATTTATTGGATTCTAAGATTCGAAGAGTTCACGTAACTTTGACGGAAATAGCAAAACCATATGGGGAACCTAAAATAGTTGCAGAGTATATTGCCGTACAACCAGAAAACCGAATTGCATTTAGAAGAACTATTAAGAAAGCCATTGAACTGGCAAAAGAAACAGATATAAAGGGTATTAAAATACAGATTGCGGGACGTCTTAATGGAACTGAAATTGCTCGTGTTGAATGGGCTAGAGAAGGTAGGGTACCTCTGCAAACTCTACGAGCTCATATTGATTATTGTTATTATCCAGCTCAAACTATTTATGGGGTATTAGGAATAAAAATTTGGATTTTTCGAGACGAGGAATAAATTACCCTCTTCATTCATTGTATTCTGATATTGAGAATCCGAATCAATTCCAATTCCTTGATCCGTATATGCACATACAAATATATAATTATATTCATCATTGAAATCCTATTAAAATAACATCTAAGAAAAAGTTGCTATGCTTAGTGTGCGACTCGTTCAAATGGAAGTTAAAGAATAGTGAAGAGGGATTAATGAAAAACCAAAGAATCTCTAGTTTGCACTAAGAACCAACTCATTGCTTCCTTCATATTACTAGAATCTAATAAACCAATTACGAGGTAAGGTTATATTGGTTCGAAGGGTTTTCCACAAAAACAAATAGAATGAATTTTGTGAAGCGAAAAACTATTCAGTAGTATCGATAATAAAAATGGAATAATTAAATCTTTTTTCTATTCGAACCGTATGGTGAAGAAAATAAACCTTTGAAAAGCAGTGTAATAAAGCATAGAATTAAATCAAATCATTGAATTATTTAATACTTTTAGATTCCGAAATGAAAAAGAAAAGCCTTGAGTCGATTAATACTAAGTAAATTTACTCTAAGGGAAGAAATGGAAGGCTCCACTGCAGAGGAAGAACCTAAGCGTAGAAAATTTAGAAGCTATGGGAACGATGGAACCTATGAACAAATGAAATCAATATTTATTGTATTTGTTCATTAGATGGGATGGCGAAATAAACCAATAATAAATAGAATTACGATTGAAAGAGCTATGAGTCAATCGGCTTGAGCAAATTTTCCAAAAGTCAATACTTGAGAGTAAATATTCGCCTGTGAAAATTTCATTACAAAATAGAATTAGATATAAATAGGATTGCATTATTTTATTGGATGGAAGAATTCTGTTAAAAAACTAATTTGCAGATTGAAAATGAATTAATTTGTATCTCTGTATGAATAAAAAAAATATTTCATTTTTTTTATTTTCTATTTTGTTGATGGAACAGGATTATCTATAGTCTCATTCACAAGGAGCCGGATGAGGGAAAACCTTCATGTCCGGTTCTGAAGTAGAGATGAGATACAAGTAGAATCATCGACTATGACCCTAAAAGAACGAAATTTCGTAAACAACATAGAGGAAGATTAAGAGGAGTATCTACCCGAGGCAATCGTATTTGCTTCGGAAGATTTGCCCTTCAAGCACTTGAACCTGCTTGGATTACATCCAGACAAATAGAAGCAGGGCGACGAGCAATTACTCGTTATGCTCGTCGTGGCGGTAAGATTTGGATACGTATATTTCCCGATAAACCCATTACTATGAGACCTGCAGAAACACGTATGGGTTCGGGAAAAGGATCCCCAGAATATTGGGTATCTGTTGTTAAACCTGGTAGAATACTTTATGAAATAAGTGGAGTACCAGAAACTATTGCTAGAGCAGCTATGGGAATAGCTGCGTACAAAATGCCTATACGTACTCAAATTATTGTGGCTGCACCTACAAAGATACAGAACCAATAAATTTCTATATAAATAGAAATGCAATGTTTTTCATTGTGAAATAATAAAAAATAATGAAAAATTTTCAATATATAGATTAACCGTATTCTATTTTTAACAACCCCCAAAGAAGAAAATAAAAACTTTTAGGGGGAATATTCTATTCAGAGGAAAAATGATTCAACCCCAAACTTATTTAAATGTAGCAGACAACAGTGGAGCTAAAAAACCAATGTGTATTCGAATCTTAAAAGCTAGTAATCGTAAATATGCAAATATTGGTAACGTAATTGTAGCCGTGGTTAAGGAAGCAGTATCGAACATGCCTCTTCGGAAATCAGAAATAGTTAGAGCTGTAGTTGTACGTACCTGTAAAGAACTCAAACGTGACAATGGAATGATAATACAATTTGATGACAACGCAGCAGTGGTCATCAATCAAGAGGGAAATCCTAAAGGAACTCGAGTTTTTGGTCCAGTTGCTCGAGAATCAAGAGAATTCAATTTCACTAAAATAGTTTCATTGGCTCCCGAAGTATTACAAATAATAATAAATCTATTATTTCAGATTGAAAATACTCCAATAAATAATTGGAATGATTAGAAACTTGGATAAATAGAATGTTTATAACCGTGCATTAAAATATATATTGTTAAGTTCTTCTTGTTAATTCTCCTACCGGACGATGCACCGGAATTCTCTCGAATTGAAAAAGAATGAAATATAGAAATTTTTACAAAGCATTTTAACTACTTTATTTTGCCGGTTATTCCATCGTCGTGTCTATCTATCACTCAAGAAACGAACATTTATATAAACTTTTATGAATTAATCCAGATACTTTTTAGGCATATTCCTATCATTCTCAAAAATACTTGAAATGTTTATTTATACTAGTAGTAAAAAATTTTTCATGAGTAACGATACTATTGCCAATACGATTACCTCTATAAGGAATGCTAACTTGAAAGAGAGAGAAACAGTTCGAGTACCAGCTACTAATATTACTAAAAGCATTGGAAAAATTCTTTTACAGGAAGGTTTCGTAGATAATCCTGGGGAACTTCGAGAAGGTATGAACCTTTTTCTGATTCTAACCTTGAAATATCGGGGAAGGAAAAGAGAACCATACATAACTACTTTAAAACGTATTAGTAAACCCGGCTCAAGATTGTATTATAATCATCAAAAAATTCCTAAAATTTTAGGTGGAATAGGAGTGGTAATTCCTTCAACTTCTTGCGGAATTGTGACGGATCGGGAAGCTCGACAAAAGCAAATTGGAGGAGAAATACTATGTTATGTGTGGTAATTTATTGAATTCTCAATCCATTCCGTACGGAGAATATCTCCGAAGAAAAAACTAACTAATACTATATATAAATATATATATATTTATATATATATATATATTTATATTAGTTAATGGAAGGAGATTTTCCCCTTAATGAAAAAACAAAATTTGATTGACATGGAAGGTGTAGTTACTGAATCGCTTCCCAATGCCATGTTTCGAGTTTATCTAGATAATGGATGTCAGGTCTTAACCCATGTTTCAGGAAGAATTAGACGTAATTACATACGGATACTACTTGGGGATAGAGTAAAAGTAGAATTAAGTCCTTATGATTTAACTAAGGGACGTATAACCTATCGATTTAATACCAAATCATTGAATGATTAGATAAAAAATTACCTTGGATATTTGATAGTATCAGATGGTGAAAGTAATACACGAGACAGTATTGTCATAAGAAGAGTTTACATTCTTTAATTTATATTAGTAATTATATTGAAATAGGAATTACAAAAACGAAGATTCGTGCTTCTGTTCGTAAGATTTGTGAGAATTGTCGACTAATTCGTAGACGGAGGCGAATTATGGTAGTTCGTTCCAATCCGAAACATAGACAAAGACAAGGATAATATACTTAAGAAATTGATTAGAAAAAAAAATTACGAATAATAAACTTTTGCAATATTTTTATTTTGTTTAATAATTTTGTAATTTGGTACAAAATTGCGTAGAATAATTATAGATTTATACATAATTAAAACAATGCCAAGACTTATTAAAAAAATAGGTAGTCTACGCAGGGGTAAGCGTGGAATACCAAAAGGAGTTATTCACATTCAAGCGAGCTTTAATAATACCATTGTTACTGTTACAGATGTACGAGGACAGGTTGTTTCTTGGTCCTCTGCCGGTGCCCGTGGATTTAAAGGTACAAAGAAAAGTACGCCATTTGCTGCTCAAACTGCAGCAGAAAATGCTATTCGTATGTTAATTGATCAAGGAGGTATGGAACAAGCGGAAATTATAATAAAAGGTCCGGGTCCGGGAAGAGACACAGCATCACGAGCTATTCGTAAAAGTGGTGTAGTACTAAGTTCCGTACGTGACATAACCCCTATGCCACATAATGGATGTAGGCCCCCCAAGAAAAGACGTATATAAATATAAAATAGAGAAAGGAATAATTGTTTCATGAATGATTTGGACCTGAGTCTAATACCACTTCCTGCTGGATCTGCATACTGGAGGTGTCTTGAATCCAAAGTAGAAAGTGAGCGTCTTTATTATAGTCGTTTCATCTTATCCCCACTCAAAATTGGTCAAGCTAATACTATAGGAATGGTCATGCGCAGAGCATTGCTTGGGGAAGTAAAAGGAACATGTATCACCTGTGCAAAATTCAAGGACATAACCCATGAATATTCTACAATAGATGGTATTCAAGAATCAGTACATGATATTCTAATTAATTCGAAAGAAATCGTGCTTAAGAGCGAATCTTCTGAGACTCAAAAAGCATTTATTTCTATTGTTGGACCTGAAAGAGTAACTGCTCGGGACATTGAATTACCAACCTGTGTTGAGGCAATTGATCCTATGCAACACATAGCCACTATTACTAAAAAAATCAATTTGAATATTGAATTGGAAATTGAAAAAGATCGTGGATATCGTAGACAAAACATAATGGAATATCAAGATGGTAATTTTCCTACGGATGCTGTATTTATGCCTATTCGAAATGTAAATTATAGTATTCATTGTTTCGAAAGCCATGATAAAAGGATAATGAAAGAAATGCTTTTGTCTGAGATATGGAGTAACGGAAGTATCACTCCCGAAGAAGCAATTTATGAAGCTTCTCGAAGTTCAATCAACTTATTTCTCCCCTTTTTACATGCAGGAAAGGGAAAACAAGATTCTGAAGGGGAAGATATACATGAATCTAACGCGCCTCATTTTGTTTATCCTTCCGTGTCGATCGCGGTAGATCAAATGGCAAAAAAAGTTACTTTCAAACATATTTTTATTGAACAATTAGAATTACCCCCAAAAGCCTATAACTTTCTTAAAAAAATTAATGTACATACAATATCAGACCTTTTGGATTATAGTCAAGATGATTCAATGAAAATGAAGAATTTTGGAAAAAAATCTGTTGAACAAATATTAGAAGCTTTGCAAAAACGTTTTGGAATATGTCTACGATAAATAAACTCAATGTTTTGTTTTCTAAATAAGCTTATTAAATATTTCTTTTTATTAGTATGAAGCAAAACATTAATTACTTAATGTATAAATACTTCAATTAGTTGGAAACCATCATAAAATTTTGAATAAAATGATGAAATTTACTCCATTGGGATTTATTTTGATATAACTTCTATTTCTAAAAATTGAAAAAAAATCGATTTTTTGATAAAATTGATTATTTGATAATCTAGGGATTATTTGCTTCGAAGCGAGTCCTCCCTAGATATTAGAATTTTAAAGAAACAAAATTTTGTTCGATAATTTTTTTAAAAAGGTTGAATGATTTGTATTGAAAAAGACCCAAAGTTAACGATTTATCAATAGGTGGAGCTGCCCCAATACCCAACCAAGGAGCCACTGCAGTACCTATTAAAAAAACTGTTGTAGCTACTGGACGACGAAATGGATTCTGAAATTTATTAACATTTTCCAAGAAGGGTACTACCAATAATCCTGCAGGTACTGCAGCCATTAAAAGAACACCTAATAATTTATTAGGTACTGTACGAAGTATCTGAAATACTGGAAAGAAATACCATTCAGGCAATATTTCTAAAGGGGTTGCAAATGGATTTGCAGGTTCACCAATCATTGATGGTTCTGAAACTGCTGAACCTACGGTACATGCAATAGTACCTAAAATTACTACTGGAAAGATATATAAAGGATCGTTAGGCCAAGCAGGTTCTCCGTAATAATTATGTCCCATACCCTTAGCTAATTTGGCTCTTGATACAGGATCACTTAAGTCAGGTTTTTTCGTTATTGGGATAGGTAAGTAATCAATCATTTCTTCGTTTCCCCCCCAAAGAATCGGACATGGAGATTTATTCCCATCCGGCTCAAACAATAATAACTGAAATCTTTCCTTTTTGTCTTTTGAAATAAAGGCAGGCATCTCAAAAAAAATCTAATGCTTTTTTTGATTTCCTACCAAGTAGACTCCATTTCGAGTTATATGCTCGCTCATTATCCAAGTAAGCTATAGAATGAAAATTCTAATCATCAATATGCTTTTTGGACAGTCTTATACCTTATGAATGACATTTCTCTTTTTCGCTTCTCTTTCTGCAAGTGCAAAGGAACTTCCAAGTTTTTTAAACATACTAGGTATTAACTTGTTAATACTTTGGCTTATTTATCCATTTCCTTAGATCCTTTATTTGCTTCGATGGTACATACTTCAATAAAAAATGCAGGGGAAATAATTGCATTTTCTTACCATATTCTTTTCTTTATAGAAAAGAATGCATTAGTAATATATACCTTACTTTAACTTACTGGATTTTACGAAGCCTATTTCTGAATCTGATCATAGAAATAATTCTTTTTATCTTTTTATTATTTTTCGTACCCAAGTTTTAACCCTCTCATTTCTAATAGGGAAATCGGAATAAAGACACATCTTATCTTTAGAGTTTGATGTGACGGATTTGAGGAAATATCCGCATAGCCGATTAAATAATTCGAGTCGCACACTCCCGTGATCCATCTTCTCTCTAAGAAAAAAAAATCTATTTCCAAGTATTGGGTATTGGTCCGAACCCAAGGATGCTTCGAAATAGAAAAAAGATCCATAAAATATTGTTTAAAATTCAGTAAAATATTCAAAAATATTCATGGCAATAAAATAATGATGAAAAAGCTATTGACGGAGTATTATGAATATTAATCCATCCTTAATAATTAATTGTTTATTTTTTACTTATATTATAAAGGACCTGATATACCTTGTTTTCGAATCATTAGGAAGTGCATCAACATAAATACAGCAGTAAGAAGAGGTGATACAAAAGTATGTGAACTATAAAAACGAGTCGATGTGGATTGACCTACACTGACGCTTCCGCGTAATAACTCTACCAAGGGAGATCCTACTACGGGAATAGCTTCGGGTACACCAGTCACAATTTTAACAGCCCAATAACCAATTTGATCCCAGGGTAAGGAATAACCAGTTACACCGAGAGATACAGTTAATACAGCCAGAATTACACCCGTAACCCAAGTTAATTCACGAGGCTTTTTGAATCCTCCTGTAGGATAGACACGAAATACGTGCAGAATCATCATTAGAACCATCATACTTGCCGACCATCGATGAACTGATCGAATTAACCAACCAAAGTTGACTTCAGTCATTATATATTGAACAGAGGCAAAAGCTTCCGTAACAGTTGGACGATAGTAAGAAGTCATAGCAAAACCAGTGGCTACTTGTACTAAGGAACAAGTTAATGTAATTCCTCCTAAACAGTAAAATATATTGACATGGGGAGGAACATATTTACTGGTAATATCATCTGCAATCGCCTGAATTTCGAGACGCTCTTCAAACCAATCGTATACTTTATTGAGATAGGTTTTTACATGCCCCCTCATAAAACCGTACGTGGGGGTTTCCCTTCATACGGCTTAAGCAAAAACACATTTTTCTTATTATTGGTTATTAGAAGAAGGAAAAAAAAAACTCCTTTAAATAATTGCTAATTTTTTCTTTATAAGAAAGAACAGAGGTTAAATTTCCGTGATAATATCACGTAAATATAAATATAAATATAAATATAAATATAAATATAAATATAAATATAAATATAAATATTTATTTCAATGTTTCTCATTGCCCCAATTTCAAGTTAGCTCTTCTCCTTAAATGAATATTGTATTGTCGGCTTTTTGAACGATCTTTTCTCTTTCCATTGATATATACATATATTTCTCCCTTTGTCTATTGAAGAAAACAATGGTATAAAACAAATTTCAGAGATTATCTTGTTAGAATCTTAATAAATATTACTAAACCTTAGATTTTTATTGTACTCCGATGACTTTTTCCCTGAGAAAGGTACAATGGGTAAGAACCTTTCTATCGTCACTAACTTGATAAAATATGCTCAAAAGTAAAAATATTTTCTTATTCTTTGGGTATGGGCACAGTTCCAATAAATAGTTGAAAAAAAAATGAGTAAGGAACAATTTTTTTTTTCCAAGTCATTTCATTTTTGATAACGAAGCTTGCATAGCATATATACTTAAATTAACCATAGTTTAAATCTTCTCAAATGTCTCTATGAGTCTTGCGCTTCGGATGCGGATTATCTAATTCGGTACCCAGCAAGATAAGACCATCCCATAGAAAGAAATGACAAATTATTTTGTACTATCGATAATTGATTCGAACGAGTCGCACACCCATATTCCGAAGATCCTTCGATTCAAAAATGACACGATTAAACTACCGTAAGGAAAAAACCAATCTGCAATAAATATATTAGATTTGAAAGAAAAAAATAGAACAATTTGTGAATTTTTCTATTTACTGAAATTGATTTACCCCAGCCTTTCCTCCATTTGAGAAATGAAAAAGGCTGAGGTTTTTAGAAAGACTTTTTAGTTCCCGTTCATTACCAACTCACTGGAATTCCATCCAAAAGAACAGAAGAATTATAAAGTTCCAAAATAATAACTGAAAAGACTGCGGATAAGGCCATTACAACACCCATAATAGGAGTAGTTCCCCATCCGGGAGCTACTTTACCATATTCCGAATTAAGTGGTTTCAATACATTTCCTAAACCAGTTGCTTTTACTTTGGTTTTTTTGGAAATATCACTAATTTGTGTAGCCATAAGATTTATTACATTAGTTGAGATTTATTAACTTTTTGTACTATTATATTGAAAATGAAAACAAACCATTTTTTGGGATTACCTAACAATGGAAACTGCAACCCTAGTCGCTATCTTCATATCTTGTTTACTTGTGAGCTTCACTGGTTATGCTTTGTACACCGCCTCTGGGCAACCTTCTGGAGAACTTAGAGATCCTTTTGAAGAACATGAAGATTAGTTTGACCGACCTTCCCCGGAAAAGACCACCGAAAAAGACCACCAGATAGGTTTATTAATTTGGAAAGGTCGGTTTGGGAAGGTCATTAGTTCCTCTCCATTATTCTTTTTTCTTTATAGTATTTTTTTTATTCCTTTCCCAATAATCCAGAAAAGAAAAATTATTTTTTTCCCTTGCTTGGAACTTTGGGTGGTTCCCGGGAGGAAATAGCGAAAGAAATTATTCCTAAAGTACCTACCAACAGGGATGTATAAACCAATGCTTCCGTAAAATTGATTGTATGGTGAAAAAAAAAATGAAGATAGCTTTCGTGCTATTATTACTTTCGTACTATTATTGAGAAATAAGAGGATTCAAATGTTTTTGATCTATCACAGATGGATTGGATCTTGGAAACACATAATAAGCGATTTCAAAACAATGTTATACTACTGGTCTCTTAGTAGTTGGATCTCCCAGTTTCTGAAATGCTCCGAATTCGACTTGAGCATCCGAATCGGGATCAATACCAGCAAAGACATCTCTGAACAAGGTTCTGGCACCGTGCCAAATATGTCCGAAGAAAAAGAGAAGAGCAAATGTGGCATGACCAAAAGTGAACCAACCTCTTGGGCTACTACGAAAAACACCATCAGACTTTAGAGTGGCGCGATCAGATTCAAAAATTTCGCCTAATTGAGCGCGTCTGGCATATTTTTTTACTGTGGCAGGATCACTGGAACTAACCCCATCAAGTTCACCACCATAAAACTCAACAGTTACACCTACTTGTTCAATGCTATACTTGGATTCTGCCCTCCTGAATGGGACATCAGCCCTCACAATTCCTTCTTCATCTACCAGAACTACTGGAAATGTTTCGAAAAAGGTAGGCATACGACGTACAAAAAGCTCATGTCCTTCCTTATCTTTGGAGACGGCATGACCCAACCAACCAACAGCTATTCCATCTCCATTGTCCATTGGACCTGCTCTGAATAATCCCCCTTTAGCTGGATTATTACCAATATAATCATAAAAAGCTAATTTTTGGGGAATTTCGGACCAAGCTTCCGATAGACCAAGATTTTCAGCCCTGCTGGATCGAATCCTTCGATCTATTTCTTGTTGAAAAAATCCCTGATCCCATTGGTAACGAGTAGGACCAAATAATTCTATTGGAGTAGTTGCAGAGCCATACCACATGGTTCCAGCAACAACAAAAGCTGCAAAGAACACAGCGGCAATACTGCTAGATAAAACAGTTTCGATATTCCCCATACGTAATGCTTTGTATAATCGTTGAGGGGGACGAACACTAAGATGAAATGGACCTGCTAATATACCTAAAATACCTGCTGCGATATGATGGGAAGCTATTCCCCCTGGAACGAAGGGATCAAAGCCCTCAGCTCCCCACACTGGAGCTACGGGTTGTACTTTTCCGGTTAATCCATAGGGATCGGACACCCATATTCCGGGACCGAACAGACCTGTTACATGGAATGCTCCGAATCCGAAGCATAGTACTCCTGAAAGAAATAAATGAATTCCGAAGATCTTAGGTAAATCCAGAGTAGGTTTACCAGTACGTGGGTCTCGGAACAGATCCAGATCCCAGAAAACCCAGTGCCAAATAGCAGCTAGAAATAGCAAACCAGATAGCGCAATGTGTGCGGCCGCCACGCCTTCGTAACTCCAAACACCCGCATCATTTACGGTTTCTCCGGTGATACTCCAACCCCCCCATGACTTTGTTATTCCTAACCGAGTCATAAATGGCACGACGAACAGACCTTGTCTCCACATGGGATCAAGAATAGGATCGGATGGATCAAAAACTGCTAGTTCGTACAAGGCCATTGAACCGGCCCAACCAGAAACTAATGCAGTATGCATCAAGTGTACAGAAATCAAACGGCCGGGATCATTTAATACAACGGTATGGACACGATACCAAGGTAAACCCATTTGAGTCCCCCTTTCCCTTTCCTAAAGATAGGTAGACACCATATGACTTTTTTACGTTTAAAAACTAAAAAATTACTACGATGTTAGACTTTCATTTGATCATTCCAAGAGTTCGCAGCATAATTCACAGTTATGTAGTATTGCCAAAGAACGAGACACCAAAATTATCTCTTGCAATAAAGATAAGCAGAAATAGTTTAACATCTATCCATTTAACATCGCAATAGAGAGATTTATCACACATCTGGGAATATGAAATAGAAAATAATGCATAATCGGAAAGTTCAACACAATGCTTGGTTTAATAAAGAATCGCAGTATACTTTATATGTGTAATGGATAAAGCATTTTTCTTTATCTTGATGGTTTGGTTATTAAAAATCATGACTCAGGACTCAAGAGTAAAGTTCGAATTCGTTATCTATTCGTCATCTATTTGGAGTTACCATTTCCCGACGTTCATACTACATTTCCTAATAAAGAGAATCCGATATTTATGTAATAGATGAATAAGTTTCGTTATTAGCATCGGTATATTGACTCGAACCATGAAAAAATTTTGGAAATTCCTATATGTAGTATTATGTTCATTAGTCACTTCTATTGATGAAACCCATGGAACGAAACTCATATAAAGTTATTGACCAAATATTGAGAAAAAAAAAAATTTCCACAACTTTTTGTATTTCCTATCCTCGAAAATTCCCCTTTTCCTGTGATTCGTGCATCATGTTCCATCTCTTCCACTTAGTTTTTTATTCAATTCACTATCGAAAAAGACAATCATTGTGGAACAGGTCTCATAAATTCTTGTTTTAAAAAATTTTACGGATTGTTGTTATTTCTTTCCCCATTAATTCCTATTTCATTCTGTAATTTCCATTTGAGATTCCGGGAACAAAATATGGGATGTAGAGTCTCGTAGGAATATGGAATGTCAATCGACCCGTTAATAAATAAGCCACTTCATTTACCATTACATTTGTTTTTCTTGAACAGCCAGAGGCTCATATTCAATTCCATACGTATATGTGGAGTGAAACTGTAACACCAAAATTTTCTTTCTCTTGAAACTTAAATACAAATTATTGCGCGTTTTAGTAAAATTATTGGACATTTCATTAGTCTAAATAATTCATACCATTTTCTTCCTTTTTTCTTTTTCTTCCTTTTCTAAGAGTTACGCTTTCGTATCAGAGGGCGATATTTAGTCCCGAGAAAAAAAAAAATGCCCATTGGTGTTCCGAGAGTGCCCTTTCGACTCCCTGGAGACGAAGATGCAATTTGGATTGACGTATAGTGCGACTCGTTAAACATTTGGTTGTATGGAATCTTCCCATCGTTTCTTCCAATTGAAATGCTTTTACCCCACTTAGGATTGACTCAATTATCAATAATCCAAAGCGTGGGATTTTCCGAATAAAATGGAACAAATTCATCAATCATGGGAATCTATGGCTAGCTCGGACCAATAAAGTATTTAGGCTTCGTAACAATTCCAAGAATAGTAATTGATCGAGAAATAATCATTCAATTGTGATGATGGAATGGTATAAACAAGCATTCGTGACAAAAACAAGAAATAAGAAATAAGAAATGGCAGTATTTTTACTTGTTCTATATGTGCGAGTAACAATTGGATAAATATCTCCCCGAAGTAGAGCATAAACCTAAGGATTTTATTGAAGATCCAATTGAGAACGAGACGATTCTGCTGTAACGGGAACTATTGGATCAAATAAAGCGATACATCAGTTAACAGGTGGTTCAACAAGTTGGGAATGAAGTAAAACCAAAAACTTTAGGAAGAAAAACAAACTCGAACTAAGAGTGGTAAGAAAAAGGCTTTTCTCATCTTTCTTTTCCCATCTTTTGGGAGAGAAATTACTAACATTTAATAACTAATAAATTGTTTATAGAAAACAAATATTAGGGAATAGAGAATATATAACTCTTTTTTCAACTACTTGAGCCGTATGCACTTAAAGGTGCGTGTACGGTTCTGGAGGAAGAGAAGCTACTACCAAACTATCCTAGTCAACCGACTTTATCGAGAAAGATTGTTATTTTCAGGCCAGCAAGTAGATGATGAACTTGCAAATCAACTTATTGGTATTATGATGTACCTAAATGGAGAAGATGACAGTAGAGACATGTATTTATATATAAATTCCCCGGGGGGAGCAGTATTTGCAGGAATATCCATTTATGATGCCATGCAATTCGTAGTACCAGATGTACACACCATCTGCATGGGATTAGCTGCTTCAATGGGATCTTTTGTCTCGGCCGGAGGAGAAATTACCAAACGTATAGCGCTACCTCACGCTTCGCGCCAATGGGTTCTTCATGGATGAAAAAAAAATGGTGTAAGAAGAGACTATGCCTGCACCGAGGAATGAAAGGTAATAATAGCATGGCATATAAATGAAGCTTGATACAGACATATTGCAAAGAAAACTTGAAGTATCAGGATAGTAAACACAACCATAATTATTCTTTCTTATTTTTCAATTAATTCAATATTCTATTTCCTGGGTTTATTCTAGCGTCATAAACCCCTTTTTTTCATTGATAGGAAATGGGGTACCAAATAGAAACGAAATATGGCCATATTACATCAATAAAAAAAAACTTTGGGATTGCTAAATGAAAAGAAGATATATATGAAGCAATAGAACCATTATAGTATCTTATTCATTTTTGAGGAAAAAAATGGTATGTAGATTATTTTATTTGGTTTTCTCAATAAATATTTTTAATTATTATCTAATGCCATCGAGGAATTAGTAATATTACTACTTACTTGAGAAAAAGAAAAGTTTGTCATTCAGTAATGTAATCTATTATGGAGCCGTATGCACCAAAAATGCTTGTACGGTTAATTAAAGTTCATTTGTTTAACATTCTTGGATGAAGGAACAATAAAAGTAAATAAGCATTTATTAACAGGGTTATGATTCATCAACCTGCTAGTTCCTATTATGAGGGACAGGTAGGAGAATTTATCATGGAAGCGGAAGAAGTCTCGAAAATTCGTGACTGCATTACTAAAGTTTATGCACAAAGAACAGGAAAACCTTTCTGGGTAGTCTCTGAAGATATGGAAAGAGATGTTTCTACGTCAGCAGAAGAAGCCAAAATTTATGGTGTTATTGATCTTGTAGCTGTAGAAACTTCTTCAAACTCTCCAATAACTAAATTTACAAAATCTTGATTTAGTTATATCTAATTCTTTTATAAATTCGAGAAAAAGAAAAGACTTCTAAAATTTAGTCTATAAATTCAAAAAATTTATTATTATTATTATTATTATTATTATGGTTGGGATTAATCCAAACCAGTCATTTTTGCATATCACTCGAGATGCCTACTATTCAACAACTTATCAGAAATCGGAGACAGCCGGTAGAAAATAGAACCAAATCCCCCGCCCTTCAGGGGTGTCCTCAGCGTAGAGGAGTATGTACTAGGGTGTATGTGTGACTCGTTTAGATCAAAAGTTAAATAATATTGCAAGGGGATCGGTATGGCGGAAGAACCCTCTTATTATAGTAAAATACGGATCTATCATCTACCATATTTGGAGATAGAATTTGTAGTTTCCATCGGTGCAAAACCAATCACCTTAATGTGGGATGAAAAGCATTTTTTCAATGGTAGCGAATGGTTTTCAATCCATTAAGCAAGAAATAAAATGCGATTCTGAAGGCATAACTATTATGCTTATTACATCGCTGCAAAAACGGACTTATGAGGTCAGCTACCCAGTCAACCCTCAAGATTACATGCCGTTACTGTATAGATAAGTCTTATTTATTGCAAGAAGACTATTTGCTCAATTTTGGGTAGAGCTGGAGATCGGGAACTATACAAGTTACCGATAACATTCTTCTTTTTGTTTTGGCTCCGGCATATAGAGAGGACCCTACCGTTGAAGGGGGAACTATAGAAACGATGAAATCCATGATTTTTCTTAGTTCAAGGTTACATTCCTTGCTACTGAGGAGGTGCCTAACCCAAAAAATTCATGAATGGGAAGGTTAAAATAGCAAAAGCCATGGGAATCTCTATTTCCTACATCAGAGAGATTAGTCCTTTTTTTCTTCAAAGGATAGTGAAAAGAAAGTAGATCTTATTGAGTGGGTGGGGCAATTGGAGAGGACCCAAAACTGGTCCACTCTTGGGACCATAAATATATCTATATTCGTGGGGATATTACCTCGTACCCCAGGCAGATATTAAATTTCTTCTTTTCTAATAAACACTTCTCGTTATTAATCTTGGGAAACTGGAAGATTTAGGGTATAACTACCGAATCTCCTCCATTTCCCAAAGCGCCTTATTATTCTCTCCCCGATATATATATGTCCAGGATACGGTTTAAGATAATCTATGATCTACGTACACCTTCTTTACCCGTACCCACGCAAGATATGTCAACCAACAGGTCGCACATGGCAATATATCCGGGTATGCTTCTTTGATTCGTTCGATAGAGTCGTTGTAGGTTTCTAGCGGGCCATTCTGCTTCGATTCAATCAATTAACCCCTGCTAGTAGATGGCAGACCCACTCATCACCTTATTCTTCTTTCTTATCCCGACCGGTACTCTCCCTAGTACTTGCATCTCCAATGTATATTAGATCCGTGCATGGGAATGTATCTACGTGGTCCTGCTCCAACATGCTGGCTGGTTCTTCTCTTCTGTAGCCTCTGTACACCCATAAACCTTTTTATATGGTATTTATTAACTTGTTCATATACAGCGCTATCACTTTGCTCACACTCATATTCATTTGAATGGATAACCCAAGTTCCTAAGTAACCGAGTCGAAGGTGAATCTTTATTGCTAGAGTCCTCGCATGTGGGTAGTCATCCCATGACTCCACCGTCTGCAAAACTTTTCTTATGGTTCGAATAATTCATTTTTCAAAGTCGAGTACGGGCCAGTAATAATTCGTAACACCTTGTATACTTACTTGCCCCTTTTTCTCCGAACCCTATTCAATTCCGAGCTTAGTACATCCATAGATATTTGTAAAAGAGTACAAAGAAAAAGGGTTATAGCCTTGCTCACGTATATAATAGGACATAATATAGGATCCATATGGGGAACCAGGTCCTTCTGCCCAATAAAAACTCGCTTCCGGGCATTTAGAATTGGATACACACTCTAAGCCCAAACTAATTTTGTAAATGTCGATCAATTATGCGTTTATATAGTTCATCTTTTCAACAACCTTGTTCATGTTTCTATCGGGCTTTGAAAGAGAGAGCCCAATCAATAAGCTCACGCGCGTTTACAAAGATTTTGTCCAACGGAATGTTATACCACTCCGGTAGTTCCTGAATATGAACATTCCGTAAGAACTTGTTACGTCCCACTCAGCCTGAGCGGTTAATATTGACAGGCTATTAGGATTTATTATGGAATGGATGGCTTCTCCTTCTCCTGCTTCTTCCGCGGTCACACATCATACCATTATATTTCCTTAAGTACAGTGCACCTCTCACTATTAATTGAATATTTATGGAAAAAAAAAAAAAGATAAGTGCTTTATTTTGTAATTATGTTATCTCAAACTTGTTCAGGATTTAGAAGTCCCATGAAATACATAGCGCACGAGCTGTCTCCTAGGATCTTAATTGATTAATTAGCAGATCAGCAAGGGTTAATTTCCCGGTAGTCCCAGTGCTCCATATATAACTGCTGACTAGGATCTTCTTTCGCAAATAGTAGAGCTCGCATTATGTTTATCTCAAAGATATTCCTATCCATAGGGCTGTGCAGTCAGTAGGAATTCCTTCTTGACCGAGCTCGTTCTGGTCCGGGGCCATGATGGATTCGATGAACACCCAGTTCCCAAGAGAGTTAGGAAGGAGCATATAAACATTCCATTCCCAAATAACTAGTCTTCCATTGGAGCTAGTCTTCCATCAGAAAAGGTAAAGGTACGGGGGAGGTAGAAGGAATACAGGGTATACTTCCAGACTCATCATCTGGAGGTAATCCCCCCATTCCATCGGGATTTTTCATGAGAATCCCCTGGAGGATCACACCCTTGTTGGCATGAATGGGAAGTTTATTTCTTTAGGTTACTGCCAAATGAATTGGAGCTTGTGACAAGAATGAATCCGATGAGGAGACACTTCGTCGGTCCCATCACTGGTCAGTATATGAATGCTTCTTAGACCGATATAGCTGGAAACCGGGGCAATTGTGCATATCGGGAATATTCATCATATGAAGTGAAGGCTAATGCTCATCCATTTCGCATATATGTATCTGAATAGCCCTTCCCCCCGTCTCTGAATCCGATGTTTCCGTTGAACCGATCGGGGCGGCTCGGACATACAACTTCTGAGTCACGGATCTCTGTACCCTGCCTGCTGGCACCTTATCCATTTCAATGGCCTTCATAATCGAAGACCAAAGAAGGTGGTAGTCTTGTATGAAATTATTTTTCGACCAAAATGACTGTGTTCCTTATCTCTCCCCATCTATTCCGGTTGGGATTTCTGCTTGCTCATCACCCTCTTCTCTATGCAATCTCTAAGTTATTATACGCGTTATAATATGTTTTAAATTTCATGTGGTATCTTTTACCTAAATATTTGTGATTAATAAGAGTAAGCACCAATGACTAGAGTTAAACGTGGTTCTGTGGCTCGTAAACGTAGGAAGAATATTATGAAACTTACATCAGGATTTCAAGGAGCTCATTCAACAATTTTTCGGACCGGTAACCAGCAAGTAATAAAAGCTTTGGCTTCTTCTCATCGAGATAGAAGTAAACGAAAAAGAGATTTTCGCCGTTTGTGGATTACTCGTATCAATGCAGCAGCCCGAAATAATGGAGTTTCTTATACTAGATTTATTCAACATTTGTATAAAAACCAAGTCTCTTCGAATCGTAAAATACTAGCACAAATAGCTATATTAGATATTAATAGCTTTTCCACAATTTTAAAAAAAATTATCGAATAGTAGAAGAAGGATTAGGTATAGAAACTCCTCCTCAGAATAGAATTCCGGGGAGGTAGGAACATCAAAAGAATTGCTAAGTGAAAAAAGATAAATAAATATATGTTCCGATGATGGAACCTCCTAAAAATTATCTTTATGACAAATGAAGAGAAAGAAAAAATTGTTTCTGATTCCTCGTTTCATTTTTATCTTAATCAATGAAATCTATTATTAGTAATTATTAATTGCTAATAATTGGTGCTAGATCGACTCTCGTTATTAAGAAAAGGTGACAAAGCTGAAATACGAGCTCGTTTAATAGCAATAGTAATTAGACGTTGTTGTTTCGAGGTCAACCTATTCATTCGTCTAGATAGTATTTTTCCCTGTTCACTAATAAATCTGCGAAGTAAACTTATATTTCTATAATTAATAGTTTCCCCTGATCTAATTGGTGGCAAACGTCTACGAAAAGATCGCTTGGATTTGTTCATGGCTTGTTTCATAAACCCTTTAAATACTGCTTATTTTTCATTTTTTTATTTCCTTGTAAATTGTGTGTCGATAACAATAAGGACAAAATTTTTTTAATTCTATTCGAGTAGGCGTATTACGACGATTCTTCTGCGTGGTATATCTAAAAACACCCGGATATTTTTTATCACCTCGAGAACAACTAGTACATTCTAGAATAATTGTTATTCTTGCATCTTTAGTCTTAGCCATAGTTTCTATTTATTCCAATACTAATTATTAGGGACAAATGGATTTCAAATCTCATAGCAAGAAATCTAATAATTAAAGATTTTATTTTACTGAACTTAAATAGTAATAAAAAATCTTTAATTATTAGAAATAGAATTATTAGAATTTTCTATACTTTCGATGATTTCAATATCATCCTTCTCTTATTCGAACCCGAATAATTCTCTGATAGGACTTATTAATTCAAATATTTTAGTAATTTATAATAAATTGATTTCGAAAATAGTTGAACTTGAAGTGATAGGAACAAGTTCCTAGGGAAAAGGAAAAACCGAAGCATCTGGAAAAAAACGATTGATTTCTATCGATGAACCAGCTAATAATCCGAACCACGACGTAGCTAGAACAGGCGCTGTGGAAAGATATGTTTCTACATCTTGCACTGTAGGTTCCTCCCCCTCAATTATTTTTTTATTTTCAACTCTCACTGAATTTAAGAAAATTCTACCAAATTATGAATCTATTGAAAAAGTTTCGTTTTCTTTATGAAGGTTCATATAAAGAGTAATGAAATTTCAGTAATAGAAAATTCTGCTTTATCTCTTTATTACTGAAATTTTGCTTGAATTTTCTAAATCAATTAGTATTTAATTCTACTAAATTTATTCTTATCTATGTTACTATTTATTTTTCAACTCCGAGAAATGAATTAATAGTAAATATTATAAATGATTTATTCAGAATCCTGTTTTTATACTCACTATATGATGTTAGATACGATAATAAATACTACTAAATGTAAATAGAAAAGTCATTATCTGTTTATTCAATTTCTGAACATAAAAAATTCTAGACATAAAAAACTATTTTTTTTTTTTTTTTGTAAAAAATATTGTATTTATTACTATATGAAATTCCATTGGGTAAGTAGTCACGGATTCTTCGATAAAAAACTAAGCCAATTTAAAATAATTTTTTTTATACATAATATTGTTGTGTCGTTTATACAAACCCTTCATTTTACAAAGGTAGCAAAATAAATTGAATTATTTAATATTTAATTGCAACACAAGGAAGAACTATTAAACACATGGAAGTAAAAAAGATGTGGGCAAGAAACTTTCAATGAGGTACAATCATATTGGATAAAAAATTGGGAGGGATGTAGCGCAGCTTGGTAGCGCGTTTGTTTTGGGTACAAAATGTCGCAGGTTCGAATCCTGTCATCCCTACCCTGAATCTTAAATATAAATTTTGAATAATTATTTACGAAGTACTAGCAGTAGTTATTCGATAGATGGTGAAATACAGAAAATAAAAAGAAATTTTTGTTTGTCTTTTGTGTCTTATTTTTCTTTACGCAAAATAAGCGCTCTTAGTTCAGTTCGGTAGAACGTAGGTCTCCAAAACCTGATGTCGTAGGTTCGAATCCTACAGAGCGTGATTATGATAATAAATTTGCTCCAAATTCAAAGTATTTATTTTTTTCTTTCACAATATTATGGAAACTCGAACTCGATCGAATTTATTAATATAGCTAAATCTATTGACTCATTAGACCTCCCTGGAAAAATAGGGAGGCAATTTTAAGACGATAAACGTAATTGAAATTCGATCAAAGATCTAATTGGTCACCACGCCGATATTGTAGATATGCGGTTATAAATGATCCAGCTAGAGTTATTGGAATCGAACCTAATACAATTCCAGATAGGAGAGCTTCAACCATTTCATTTCTCTCTCTTAGTTGACAAGAACAATATCTAGTTTAAATAGTACCCGAATTTGCTATAAATCTCAATAACCATTATCTGGCCATTAGATAATACAATGTCAATTTCTAAACCTTGAAATATCTCGTCATTATTTTATTCCTTAAATGAGTTTTATCTTATTCAATCCAATGAATAGAACTGGAGCTGAAATTGGAGCAGCCAATAAGAATCCGGAGTAGCTGAGTATGGTGGACATAAGAAAAAACTCTCATCAATGACAGTAACAAATCTAGTATACACCCCTATGAAGCAATTACCTCAATTTTTTCATGACCCGAACGAATAAGTAATTCAAAGTATAGAATTTATAATTGATATTACTTCTTCATATTAGTTATTAATCACTTTTACAAAGTGACGAAACGGATATGAAAGAAACTCTTTTGTAGGAAAGAAATAAACCGTATGTTATTCGGATACTTATTATCTTGAATAACTATTTCCTACTAGTTATTGATCTCTCAATTAGTAAAGCGATTCGGAAGTAACACTAGTTCCTAACGTAGGACCTCCTTTATTAATAACGGAACGCAATCTATTTTTCCTCATCAATAGCTACCAAGTTGAATAAACTCTACAAAATTTAACTTAATTACCTGGCATCCAGCACCATTTGCATTTTTTTTTACATAATTTTATTTAAAAAATTGAATCTCACTAATTGCATTGGTGGTACAATAAATTTGAGGATAATATCTTGGGAAAAGAAAAATAAAGATGTTGCTCCCCTTCTTTCTTTCAATATAGACTTGTACTTGAAATCAAGTATGAAGTAGTTTCATAGTATCAAGCTTAGCAATTACCATTCTACGTTGTGCTTTTTTATTTATTATTTCGTGTACCCCCCCCCCCCCTCAAGTAACGTTCCTACATTGCATCGAGCGATGCCATAATTTCACCATAAGTTTCTTATGAATTAATGAACCTATGATGTTACTACAAAATTGTCTTGATTCAACTATTTCATTTCACTGTTTTTTTTTCCAGTTTCGTTAATTCCTTCCTACAACATAACTCATAACTACTATGATCCACGACCTGTAATATAGAAAATTTTTCTACAGCCATAGGGAAAAGTTTTATTAATTTCACGTTGGGGTGTAGAAATAAAATATCCACTTCATTCGTTAAATCATAAATATTTTCATTTACACTTACACTGATGAATAATTTGAGGTTTATTAGTATGAAGCCGACGAAGCAGAACCTGCTGAGGTTGCAGAAGTCTTTATTAGATCCCAGAAACTCATCTTATAGTGCTCTATATAGTTTTACGTATTTTCCATTTCATCACTAATTGTAATAATTCCCCATCATCTACTTAGTTTTTTTTATTCCTAAGGACTACACAGGAGCACCTATTCGTTCATCCGAACAAAAAAAAAATTTCTCGGTCTTCGAAAGGGAAGAATCGTGTTCCCTCAATACTATTAGAGCACTGCACAGCATTAGTAATCATACCCTTTACGTCATTTTTACAACCCGAATAATCTGTGCAAGCATAATGTTACGCAGAACTTTCATATTCTACATCAGCTGTAATAAATATTGATTGTTTTCTTTTCTTTCTTCCAACTGCATAGATTTTGTTCCATTTTCTCTTTCCCATATATCCATTGAATGAAGGTTGTCTTGCTGCGTCGGAGGGACACTAGCTATACTAGTCTAGTATGCTTCAAAGATACCCTTGGTATTGCGTTGACAACCTAACAAGGTTGGAAGAAAATATCAGTAGATTTTCTGGTTTTAATCTTTCAAGGAATTAATTCCCCTTGCGTCTACAAATATATAATACGGAGCTAACCATGTCTGGGAATACAGGAGAGCGTCCTTTTGCTGACATTATTACCAGTATTCGATACTGGGTAATCCATAGTATTACTATACCTTCCTTGTTCATTGCAGGTTGGTTATTCGTCAGCACAGGTTTGGCTTACGATGTGTTCGGAAGCCCTCGGCCAAATGAGTATTTCACAGAGAGCCGACAAGAAATTCCATTAATTACTGGCCGTTTCAATTCGTTGGAACAAGTCGACGAATTCACTAGATCTTTGTAGGAGGTACCAATGACTATAGATAGAACTTATCCAATTTTCACAGTTAGATGGCTGGCCGTTCATGGACTAGCTGTACCTACAGTTTTCTTTTCAGGATCAATACCAGCAATGCAATTTATTCAACGATAAATTCTATCTAGGGCATAATGAAGCTATGACGACACCAAATCCGAACAAACAGAGTGTGGAATTAAATCGTACCAGCCTCTACTGGGGGTTGCTATTAATCTTTGTACTTGCTGTTTCATTTTCTAATTACTTTTTCAATTAATAGCAGCAAAAGCTTTTTTGCCTCATCCATAAAAGAAATCTAAGATTGTAATTGTCTGTGACTGTTTATGTTATGGAGTCGTAACCACCTAATAAATGTAAAAGGGAGTAGAATGAATGGCCAATACCACCGGAAGAATTCCCCTGTGGCTAATAGGTACTGTAGTTGGTACCCTTGTGATCAGTTTAGTAGGTATCTTTTCCTATGGTTCATACTCCGGATTGGGTTCATCCCTATAAGAAGTAAAAAAAAATTGATAAGAAGTAGAAAATTGAATGGATGAACTAGACCTCTTTGACTAAAAAACCTCTCCGAAGAATCATATACACGTAGGGGTGAGTCTATCTACTCGAAAAAAGTAAGGTTTTATTATAATCGAATCTTTCATTAGTTCCGATGAAGAATCAAAAGAATTTATAAAACATTATAAGATTGATGAAAATTCTATTATTTCATCAATCTTATCTAATAATTTGAAATAGAAATAATAAATCAAATAATAAATCAAATAATAAATCAAATAATAATATTTTTATTATTCAATGACATTATATTCTATATTATGTAAATTCTTGAGCATATTTCAATAGAAGAATTAATCGGTTTATCATAAATCATTTTCTTTCATGGAAATAGAAAATGATTTCTAAAATGATGATCTTACTTAATAATTAGATAATGTTTTTTTCCAAACAGAATTAGTGAATGATTTGTTTCCGTAAGGGTTAAAATAATGAAAAAAAAAATCCCATATTAAAAATATGGGATTTATAGCTTTTACGATTTGAGTCAGAAGGAGGAACATCTGTTTATCGAGATGAGCCATTTCAAGAAGTTTACCGGAAAGATCCCATATGTTTCCGCGATAAACAATATGAGCCATGTTTATATACCATTTATCTGCTTTCCACTTTTTATGAGCTAGAACAATTTCTAGAGAAATATGCAGAACATATTCCCTTGGTAACTTATAAGTAAGTGGGATCAGAAAAATCACTGGCTTCTGGTACCTCGATACGAGAATCGACTTCAATCTCCTCGGTAAAACAAATCTCGGTAAAACAAATCAAAAATTTTTTGATATTTCTGAGAATTTTTCAGTTTCTTTTTCATATGGTTGTGGAACTTCTTCGGAATATTTCCTTCCATAAGAACAAGGGTTATTTCCTTCGAGTAAAGAGAAAATATTTATGATACGTCTTCCATGAGTTCTTGATTCATAATATATATCCGATCTTCGATTCATTCTTTCTCGAAAAATATTAGAAATATATAAAGAAGATTTTTTATAGTATATATTAAAAATAAAAGACCATTCAGTAAGTTGATCTATATGTTTCGATGCTTGCTGAGCCATCTCTTCTGAAACACATATTTTTGTTGATGTGTACCCCCAGTAATTAATAGTCTCCTTCGGTAAAGGAAAAGGATAATAATATTCAAGGCTTTCGATATCTAAAGGAACCGTTATTGCATCATACAAATATGTATAACCTAAATCTGATCTCGTTATACGCATTAGCAATCAATAAAGAATGAGAATTCTATTAATCAAGCACATTAGCAAACTTTCAATATTTGAACTTAAAAATTCATCTCAGCTAATTGGACTTTTTCAAACTGTTTCTTTTTAAGTACCAAAAATATTTGTGCTATAATAACTGATGCGAGGAATGACAAAGGACCTTGAACACGTAATGGATCTTGAGGTACTATTTCTGCATCTCCCTGACCAAATCCGCCTACATTAGGATTATTAGTTAATGGCTGATCAATCTTAATTAATTCACCTTCTGAAATAATTAGTTCTGGTCCCGGAGGTATAATATCAACCACTGGACGACCATCCAATGTATTCTCAATCGTTATTTCATATCCACCCTTTTCTTTACGTGAGATTTTGCTTACTTCACCTGTAGCTGAAGCATTATAAACCGTATTGTTGCTTTTACTTCCATCGGGATAAATTTGTCCTCTGCCTCTGTTACCACCCACATATATGGGATATTTTAAAAAATGAGTTTCTTTATTAATAGCAGGATCTGGCGAAAGAATGGGAAAAACAATCTCACTGTATTTCTTACCAGGAACAGGACCTATTACCAAAATATTCTTTTTATCGGGACGATAAGTCTGAAAATAAAGATTACCTATTTTTTCTTTGATATCAGGGGGAATACGATCAGGAGGAGCTAATTCAAATCCTTCGGGTGGAATAAGAACAGCTCCTACATTCAAAGCTCCTTTCTTACCATTAGCAAGTACTTGTTTTATTTGCATGTCATAAGGAATTTTAACAACTGCCTCAAATACAGTATCCGGAAGCACAGATTGTGGAACTTCAATATCCACGGGTTTTTTAGCTAAATGGCAATTGGAACATACGATACGTCCAGTAGCCTCTCGAGGGTTTTCATAACCCTGCTGCGCATAAATTGGATATGCTTTCAGAATAGATGGCCAAGCTATCGTATTTATTACGATTAGAACCGAAATCAATTGAGTCACCAACTTTTTTATCCAGTCATAAGTATTTCTGTTTCGCATGGTTTTATTACTTGTTTCAAATATTTTCACGAGTCGGGTGCTTCCAGTGTCCCAGTCACTATAGCTACCCATGTCCACAATTTTGCCATTACAGTAACAATAACAATAAAGGCAAAGAATCAAAAGTATGCTACTCCTATTTCTGATTAATTCTCATTTTTTGAGAAATAGCCGAAAGTCTTTACTTTATGAAAAACACATTACTTTGGAATAGGATAAGAAGAAGTATAAACAACCTATTTTTATTCATTCATTGTGTGATAAGTGGCTACAATCGAAGGAGATATACGATTCAAGTGGCGGAAAATCCAATACTTAAAAACTGTATCTGAAATGACTGGAAAAGTTGAAACAAAACAAGATATTATATGTTTGTTATGAGCAAATCCTAAATGTTCGGAGAGAGAACTTATTAAAATTTCCCAACCGTGGGGCGAATGGAACCCAATACATGAATCAGTTAATAAAAGAATGAAAAAAGCTTTCATTGTATCACTCAAGCTATGAAATGATTCTTGGATCCAAGAATTCATAACAGCAAGTCTTTTTTTACCTGAAATGAACGAAGCACTTGGAATAACAAAATATATTATATCTGTTAATAGATGTAGAATGGTCTGAATACTATCTTCATTGTACATCGTTACTAATTGAATCGTTTTTTCATGGATCTGTATATCAAGATCCTGCGACTGAACTTCCGAAGAATCTGCTGACATTACTTCATCCAACCAAAGGAGTTCTTCTATCTCCTGAAGTCTCTTTGAGGCTCTTTCCTCTCGAAAATAATTAAGAAAAATTTGGAATTGATGAATATTCCACCAATTCCTAATCCAGGGTTCCAATAACCATCTCTCTAGAGAGAAAGAAATTCCCCAAGGGATAAGTACTAAACATCCGATATATTGTAGAGAAGCTAGTGCTTGATATTTAGCCAATCGAAATTCATAAAGTACTAATGAACTTGACTGGCCTGTCAACTCTGTTTGGAATCTGGATAAAGTACGGGTTATGGAACGAGGTACAAGACCTATAGATTCATAGGCTATTGTGGTAACTCTTGAATCTGATTCTGAAGGAGATGATGATCCTTCCCCCGAAACATCCTCCATCTTAAACGAAAAGGAAGAAAGGGAATAGTAACGTTTCCAATTATCTAAATCATTCAAAGTTGCCTCAATCCAAGCTAATTTTCTATTCATTTGTTTGATTTTATCCGATTCTTCCTCAGATGAGTCACTTGGAACAAAATAAGTTCTGTTCTGAGGGTTCTTTCCATTCCCACATTCAAATCCATTTTTTTCAAATATTTTTCTAGTACTTTTCAAAAATTTTGGTTTCTTATAAACAGGAAAAGAAAGTAAAATATTTAACAGGTATGACCAAATATTATAAGAATTTGATTGTGGCAGAACACGAAGTCGTTTATCAGCGTCGAGAAAGAAACGAATGTCGATCAACAACTTTAGAAAAGAAAATAAATTTCTTGGTACTGATATAACCAATCTTGATTTATCAAAAATATTTAGTAAATAAATGCTGGTTTTGCATTCTAAAACACTCCGATATATTATGAATACGAAGTTATTTAATTTTGTATTTATATATGGAATGATGGCTTGCCAGGAGTGTTCTGGGGATGGAACCGAACATTTGTAAGACAAATAATCTTTTTTAATATGTTGTATTCGTTTGCTAGCTTCGTAAGCTCTTTCTAAAGAACGAGATGGAGTGTCTGGGAACCACAAAAAAACTTCCCACCAGTATGATTTCAATTTCATCATAAGTGCTACTTATTTATACCTTGATAAAAGAAAACTGCATGAGGAAGATAAAAAAGAAACTGCATAAGAAATAACTTTTTGAATTTATTCTCAAATTTTGTTTCTTTTTCTTTTTCCATATTTGTTCATTCGTTACTTAACAACTGAAAAAATATCCATTGGTTGTTCAAATAAGGTTTCTTTCAAGGTCCTTCAATTGATACATGCAAAAAACGAGCCAATTCGGCAGCTTTTTCTTCCATTTCTCTTAAGGTTAGGTTTTCACTAATACGAGTCAAAGGAACATCTTGTTGACCCTTCACTCTCATATGAAGAACACGACGAGGATAAATAGCTTCTCTAACTTCCATACGTATTGCTTGAATATCTTTCATAGAGAATCGGATACGAATCCGACGATTCTCTCCCGGGAATCCCCAACGAAAAAGACAAATAATTCCTTTTCGTTTGTCGAATCTGTTGTAGCCACTACCTACGTTCCATAAAATTGTGAACCATAAGTAGGAACTAGGGAACGAACCTGCAATACCATAAAAACACATTACAATCCCTTGTGGGACAAAAACAATTTGTTGAGATGACAGGAGGGGTATTAAATCTTTACCAAAGTAACTGGAAATTCCGACCGAAAAAAATCCTAGTGCACCCAACGAGATGATGCAAGCCCAACAGAAATTACTGATTCTTCGAGACCCCGTTATGGGTTCTATCCGAAGCCATTCAGATTGCCAATTCATAACAAAGTTTCCTAAATCTTGTTAATTTTTATAGGACGGAATAGCAAAAATATTTTTCTACTTCGGAAGTTACTCTTTTGTAATTGTATATCAATCTGTACGAAAAAACTTTTCTTACTATAGAGAAGGAAATATCTCTATAGTAAGAAAAAATTTTTCATTCTTCATGTAGAAACCAATACTTAAGATATGTTCTTGTTTCCCGAAGGATGGTCTTGATGAATCGAACCCTATTCCTCAATGGTAAAAACAAAAGAAGATTCTTTTACGATATCTGTTTGAATACGAAATAAATAAGAAAATATTTTTACCATACTTGTTCAAACACAAAATAATAGTAATTTTATTCTATTTCATTAATCCTTATTCTTCGAAAGATATAAGTAATTTTTGACAATAAATAAAGACTAAATTGGATGTTTTTCATACCGAAACGATAAAATTTTCAACCTTAAGCTCTATTGACTAGAAAACAAAGACGTTCGTTTCTCTATTTCCAAATATAGAATTGGAATATATTGATAAGATTGTGTTCCTTTGAATTCTATACAATTTCGTCTCTCTCGATATATATGAACAAAAGAACCATTGTAATTGCTGGAAAAACTAAACCTACTAAAGGCACAAAAATAGAAGGTAAGTAAGAAGCTGTCATGAAAAATCACCTTAAATAATATAGTTCTTTCTTAATAATTTCAATGAAAAGAAAAAAGATGAAGAAATTGATTATATCTTTTACATGAAATAAATGCATTACAACTTTGTTTCTTTCTCATCAAATGATTTGAAAAAGCTTTCAAAGAATCATTTTTCCATATAATTATTCAATTTCCTTTTATTTCCGAATCCAAACTAAGTCAAATATCTTTCTTTTTGTTGGAATATTAACACTCAAATGAGATTATATTAGTATAATAATCTCTTCGTATACGAAGAGATTGTAACACTTGAATAGTAGTAAAAATAGGATCTAATAATAATAATAAATAATAATAAATAATAATAATAATAATAATAATAATAATAATAATAATAGTAAGTTAAGGAAATGGCGGAACATGAAAATTATCTAAAATAATAATTGTTACGTTCCTTACAAGGAGCTGATCCGTAGAGTTCGAATATTTCACTCAAAACACCTTTTAAAAGGTTACGCGGTACAATTAAATCGAGTAAGCCATGATCAAATAAAGACTCAGCTATTTGAAAACCATCAGGTATTTTCTGACGTAACGTTTGTTCGATCACTCTTTTCCCTGCAAATGCAATGTATGCTTTGGGTTCAGCAATGGTAATATCCCCTAACGTACCAAAACTTGCAGTAACTCCACCAGTTGTAGGATATGTTAGAATTGCTACATATAGTAACCTTTTCCGCGCTTGATAGATTTGTAAAACAGAAGAAATCTTAGCCATTTGCATTAAACTCAGAGTTCCCTCTTGCATGCGTGCTCCTCCAGAAGAACACACAATAATTAATGGCAGTGATTTTCCAATAGCATATTCGATAGGGCGAGTAATCTTTTCACCTACTACAGAGCCCATACTACCTCCCATGAACTGAAAGTCCATAACTCCAAGTGCAACAGGAGTTCCATTTGGTTTACCTATACCCGTTTGAGTAGCATCAGTTAAACCTGTTCGTTTTTGGTAAAAAATAATACGATTCTTGTAAGAATCCTCATCATAGAATTTGAGAACATCTCGAGCAATCATGTCTTCATCCATGGGATGCCAAGTGCCACGATCAATTAGAAGTTCAATTCTTTCCGTACTACTCATTTGCAAATGATACCCACATTCCTCACAAATACGTTTGTTTTGTCTTAAGAATCTAACGTAGAGCATGTTCTCACAGTTGTCGCATCGAATCCATAATCCTTTAGTAGTATCAATTTTTATATATCTGTCTTTTTCTCTTTCACTAAAAACATATCCTTTGGTAGCCTTTTCGATAGAAGCCCCAACTAATCCACCAAATTTACGTTTATCTTCAAACCAATCTATTAGAGACATGAATTCTCCTTATCCTTCTGAAAGAAAAAACATATATATTTATTCATACTTTCAAAGAAAGTTTTTGTTCCATCTTTTTCACTGGAAAGATTTAGTATATAAACTCAATTATCAAAATATTATTTATAATGAAGATGATATAATTGCAATTTATACGCATTATTAATTTGCACAATAAATGCGAGATGGAATAATTTGATACGTGAACATCATTATCGAATTAGAAACTTGAATAGTAATTACCCATCTTTCTTTACGTAATTGATAGTATGATAGAACTTTCTTTCAGTTATCCAATAAAATTTTTGTAGATTTCTTTGTTAAAAACGATTCAAGTAGGGTTATTAGAAAACACTACTTGAAATTCTCTTTTTTATACAATCTTTCTAAAAGGATTTTATGTTCCAATCATAAAAATATGGGGAAGATATGTAATATACATATTCCTATTCGATGGGTCGGAAGGGATTCGAACCCTTGACTTCATGGTTCGGAACCATGCGCTCTGATCCGCTGAGCTACGGACCCTATTGATATGAAATAAAATCTTAACCGAAAGAGCTAGTTTTTTTGTAATTTCTCCAAGCCGCTGGATTTATCGATTTCTTTACGGACAAAAATATTCCTCTACTTTTGTTTCGCTTCAATTCCTTATTCGGAGGAATTGAAGCAAAACAGAAGTAGAGGAATAAACTGATGGAACTAACTGAATTACAAAGTGTCAACTGCTTCAAATTCAAACTTGATTTCTTTCCAGACTTCACAAGCGGCAGCTAATTCAGCACTCCACTTACAAGCTTCACGAATAATCTCATTACCCTCACGAGCAAGATCGCGTCCTTCATTACGAGCCTGTACACAAGCTTCTAAAGCAACTCGGTTTGCTACTGCACCGGGTGCATTCCCCCAAGGGTGTCCCAAAGTTCCCCCACCGAATTGTGATACAGAATCATCTCCAAAGATTTCAGTCAGAGCAGGCATGTGCCAGACATGAATACCTCCCGAAGCTACGGGCGAAACACCAGGCATAGATACCCAATCTTGAGTGAAATAAATACCACGGCTTCGGTCCTTCTCGATATAGTCATCACGAAGTAGATCAACAAAACCTAAAGTTATTTGGCGTTCTCCTTCGAGTTTACCTACTACAGTACCGGAGTGTATGTGATCTCCACCAGACATACGTAATGCTTTAGCTAATACACGGAAGTGAATACCATGATTCTTTTGTCTGTCAATAACTGCATGCATCGCGCGGTGAATGTGAAGCAGTGGACCATTGTCTCGACAATAATGGGCTAAACTAGTATTTGCGGTGAAACCTCCCGTCAAATAGTCATGCATTACGATAGGCACTCCTAATTCTTTAGCACAATGTGCCCTTTTAAGCATTTCTTCATATGTACCCGCGGTAGCATTCAAGTAATGACCCTTAATTTCGCCTGTTTCGGCTTGAGCTTTATAAAGAGCTTCTGCTACGAATAAGAAACGGTCTCTCCAACGCATAAACGGTTGAGAATTCACGTTTTCATCATCCTTAGTGAAATCAAGTCCACCACGAAGACATTCATAAACAGCTCTACCATAGTTTTTAGCGGATAAACCTAATTTTGGTTTAATAGTACATCCTAATAAAGGACGGCCATATTTGTTCAATTTGTCTCTTTCGACTTGGATACCATGGGGCGGACCCATGAAAGTTTTGGAATAAGCAGGAGGAATTCGCAAATCTTCTAAACGTAAAGCTCGTAAGGCTTTGAATCCAAATACATTACCTACAATGGAAGTGAACAAGTTAGTAACGGAACCTTCCTCAAACAGATCCAGAGGATAAGCTACATAAGCAATATATTGATTTTTTTCTCCAGCAACAGGTTCAATTTCATAGCACCGACCTTTGTAGCGATCGAGACTGGTAAGTCCATCGGTCCAAACAGTAGTCCATGTACCAGTGGAAGATTCAGCAGCTACTGCGGCTCCCGCTTCCTCGGGTGGTACTCCAAGTTGAGGAGTCATTCGAAATGCTGCCAGAATATCGGTTTCTTTGGTCTTATAATCAGGAGTGTAATGAGTTAATCTGTAATCCCTAACGCCAGCTTTGAATCCAACACTTGTTTTAGTCTCCGTTTGTGGTGACATAGGTCCCTCCCTACAATTCAATTAATAACTCTTGCAAGGATGAGGTCTGCTCGACAAATGAGATATTTTATATAAATTTCTTACGAAACAGAGAATCCGTCTTAATGGACTTGACTATTCTTAGGAATAGACATCTCTTCATAGTAAAACATTATCATTGTATATTGTTTTTGATATGTGATGCAACCCAGTTGCTTTAATATCAGTAGAATTTTCATTTATGTTTCCCCCTAGGTTTTCTATATTGATATGAAACCTATTAAGTATCGAACTGATTGGTTAATGAAAAATGATTTTTACTGAACTAGTATTACATATTTCGATACGGGGGAAAGAAAAAAAAAAACCCTAATTAATGTGATTTCAAATAAATAAATAAATAAATAAATAAATATATATATATATTTATTTATTTATTTATTTATTTATTTATTTATTTATTTTAATTTTGTGAGGAAAAGAAAAAAATTATTATCTTTTTCTTTTTCTAGTGGAAAGGAATCTTCCCACAATCCCGTATTGAGAATATGAGCCAAATATTAGGAATATGAGCTAAAATATAAATAAACTCAATATGAATAAGTAAATCAAGGTGGTAACTTTTATTCATAATCAACCGATCAACTCGGTATCAAAGATTGTTATCGATACAACCAAACAAATTTAATACTATTAGAATTTTATGGAAATAAATCCTTTTGCTCTTGGAGTTTCTACACTTGTCGACAGAAATGTAGGATATATCACTCAGATTATTGGCCCAGTCCTAGATGTGGCTTTCTCTCCAGGTAAGATGCCCAATATTTACAACTCTCCGATAGTTAAAGGTAAAAATCCGGCGGGACAAGAAATTAATCTGACTTGTGAAGTACAACAATTATTAGGAAATAATAAAGTTAGAGCTGTAGCTATGAGTGCTACGGATGGGCTAAAGCGCGGAATGAAAGTTATTGACACGGGAGCTCCTCTGAGTGTTCCAGTTGGTGAAGCTACTCCCGGACGAATTTCCAATGTTCTCGGAGAACCTGTTGATAGTTTGGGTTCTGTAGATGTTGGCACAACATCTCCTATTCATAGAAATGCTCCAGCCTTTGCACAATTAGATACCAAATTATCCATTTTCGAAACGGGAATAAAAGTAGTAGATCCTTTGGCTCCTTACCGTCGCGGAGGAAAGATTGGATTATTTGGAGGAGCCGGAGTGGGAAAAACAGTACTAATCATGGAATTAATTAACAACATTGCTAAGGCTCATGGAGGTGTATCTGTATCTGGTGGAGTAGGAGAACGTACTCGCGAGGGTAATGACCCTTATATGGAAATGAAAGAATCGAAGGTAATTAATGAACAAAACATTTCGGAATCAAAAGTGGCTCTAGTCTATGGTCAGATGAATGAACCACCAGGAGCTCGTATGAGAGTTGGTTCAACTGCTCTAACCATGGCTGAATATTTTCGGGATGTTAATAAGCAAGACGTACTTTTATTTATTGACAATATTTTTCGTTTTGTTCAAGCAGGATCCGAAGTTTCTGCTTCATTGGGTAGAATGCCTTCCGCTGTGGGTTATCAGCCAACTCTTGGCACAGAAATGGGTTCCTTGCAGGAAAGAATCACTTCTACGAGAGAAGGATCTATAACCTCCATCCAGGCGGTTTATGTACCTGCAGACGATTTGACTGACCCTGCTCCTGCTACAACATTTGCGCATCTAGATGCTACTACTGTACTATCAAGAGGTTTAGCTGCCAAAGGTATTTATCCAGCTGTAGATCCCTTAGATTCAACTCCTACTATGCTTCAACCTTGGATTGTGGGTGAACAACACTATGAAACCGCACAGGAAGTTAAGCAAACTTTGCAGCGTTATAAGGAACTTCAAGACATTATAGCTATTCTTGGACTTGACGAATTATCAGAAGAGGATCGTTTAACCGTAGCAAGAGCACGAAAAATCGAACGTTTCTTATCACAACCTTTTTTTGTGGCAGAGGTTTTTACTGGTTCTCCAGGTAAATATGTTACTCCCGTAGAAACAATCAAAGGTTTTCAAATGATCCTTTCTGGGGAATTGGATAGTCTTCCCGAACAAGCTTTTTATTTGGTAGGTGATATTAATGAAGCTACCGCAAAGGCTGCAACCTCACAAGTGGAGAATTAACAAAAATGACCTTGAATCTTCGTGTAATGACTCCTAATCGAACTGTTTGGAATTCGGAAGTTCAAGAGATGATTCTATCTACCAATAGTGGTCAGATCGGCATATTATCTAATCACGCTTCACTTCTTACAGCGCTGGATATAGGAATTACAAAAATACGTCTCAATGGACAATGGTCTACCATGGCGTTAATGGGCGGTTTCGCTATGATAGACAATAATCAAGTGACTATACTGGTGAATGAGGCAGAAGAAGCTACAGGGATCGATCCTCAAGAGGCCAAAGAAACTTTTCGAATGGCTCAAACTAACCTGGCTCGGGCTGAAGGTAAGAAACAAGTTATTGAGGCTAATTTAGCGTTCAAAAGAGCTAAAGCACGGTTAGAAGCTATCGATGCTACGTCATCTCTTGTTCCTAATTAGACCATTCTCTAGTAGCAAATAACGAATAATTTCCGGAAACTTCTTCTCTTTCTACTAAGAGATTATTAAAACTTATTAGATACTATTGATTTTTCAATGGAATCTAATAAGTTTTACCTACTATTGGATTTGAACCAATGACTCTCGCCGTATGAAAGCGATACTCTAACCACTGAGTTAAGTAGGTTATTTTCATTGTAACTATTCCTGCACCCATAAGCAACAGAGTCGTGACAATATGGAAATGAAACTTATGGAAATAAAACTTATGGAAATAGAACTTATGGAAATAGAACTTATGGAAATAAAACTTATTAAAGTACTTTGTATGATGCAGTATCTGTCTTGACAAAACTCTATAAATAAAGTTATTATATGAATGAAAAGGGCTATAGCTCAGCGGTAGAGCGCCTCGTTTACACGTGCGCCAATGCTTCTCAAAAATGTTTATCGATTCATCCGATTCAAAAAAAAGGATCTTATGTAAATATTGTTGTCTCACCCTATCAATTGATCCAAGGGAACGGTAGCATGACAATAAACAAAAATCTAAGTTCATTACTTAGATTTACAATTTAGTTGATATGGTGAAATCTGGGTATATTCAACGCTAAGAAGCATGATGGGGACAATACGAGGACCTCTAGATATTCCATTTTCTTTCGTTCCATGAACTTTAAGGTGTATAAAGTATCATATCTTTCTCTTTGAACAATAGAAACTCTTTTTGAGTTAATCCATGCTGGAACTTCAGGCGGACCTACGTCAACATGATAAACTTCTTTGAAAGACTTTGGGATTGCTTCAAGAAAATTCTTCGAGCACACGGAGCCATATTATTATCTCTTTAAAGAGAAAAGGATGGCAGACTAACTAATTTTTTTTTATTAGTCAATAGAAGGAGCCCAATGCAATAAAAATGCATGTTGGGTTCTTAAAGCGATTCGAATCATATCTATCTGAGCATGATCGAACCGTTTAACCGAGAATGTCTACGGTTCAAATCCGTATAGCCCTATACTTTGTTACTAAGTTCGGTAATAAAAATTTAACAAGTAATTAATAAAGTTCAAACAAGCTATATATATAATAGTAAATACTTCGTTTATTCCTTAATAGGAAATGATTTGATAAATGAAATGGGATAATCTTATCCATTTCTATCTCGCAGGAGTATATTCATGTTTCTGATCCCCAAATACAATTATTTCTGGCTTTTCTTGCTATTAGCTGGTCTTATTCCCCCAGTAGCTTCTTCAATTTCCAGCTTTTTAGCACCTGTTAGTAAAGGACCAGAGAAGTTTACAAGCTATGAATCAGGTATAGAACCCATTGGAGATGCTTGGATCCAATTTCAGATTCGTTATTATATGTTTGCTCCAGTTTTTGTTATTTCCGATGTCGAAACAGTTTCTCCTTATCCATGGGCTATGAGTTTTAATGAATTGGGTATATCTGCCTCTGTTGAAGCTTTAATTTTTGTTACGATTCCAATCGTTGGTTCAGTTTATGCATGGCGAAAAGGAGCATCAGAATGGTCTTAGTTCACAAATATTTTAGTTGTGAAAATGAAATAGAAAATTCTATCAAGCCGGTGATAAATCCAATGGAGTCATCTTTACTTGATCAGACAACTTCAAATTCAATTGTTCTAACTACTTTTAATGATTTTTCGAATTGGGCCAGGCTTTCCAGTTTATGGCCACTTCTCTATGGTACTAGTTGTTGCTTCATCGAATCCGCTTCGTTAATTGGTTCACGATTCGATTTTGATCGTTACGGTTTGGTACCGAGATCTAGTCCCAGACAAGCCGACCTTATAATAACGGCTGGCACTGTGACCATGAAAATGGCTCCTTCTCTAGTGAGGTTGTATGAACAGATGCCTGAGCCCAAATATGTAATTGCTATGGGTGCCTGTACCATTACAGGAGGTATGTTTAGTACAGATTCCTATAGTACTGTTCGCGGAGTAGATAAATCAATTCCTGTAGATGTTTATTTACCGGGTTGTCCACCAAAACCAGAGGCTATTATAGATGCTATAATGAAACTCCGTAAGAAGATGGCCCAAGAAACATATGAATATAAATTGAGGCTTAAACAAGGAAATAGATTTTTCACTTTAAATCATAAGTTGAATTTCGTATCTAATATTCGTACTGGGAAATATAGTCAACAATCACTTCGTCAGTTTACTAAAACTGAATTGGACTCTACTTTGAAAGTACCTTTTGATGAAACAACTGATGAATATGAAGGCTCGGTATCTTTTCAAAAATCAATGGATGGAGAAAATCTAGTACCAAGAAACGAGCCATGAAACAAATTGAAAAAACTCTAATTATTAATATGTTAGATATTTCTGCAAGTACTTCTACGAATAATAGTGGTAGTAATAATAATGAGATGCGGGGTCGATTATCCACTTGGCTAGCCAAGCATAAGTTAGCTCATAGACCTTTGGGTTTTGATTACCAGGGCATAGAAACTCTACAAATCAAATCTGGAGATTGGCCTTCCGTAGCTGTCGCTTTATATGTTTATGGTTCTAATCATCTTCGTTCCCAGTGCGCCTATGATGTAGCCCCTGGGGGGTCATTGGTTAGTGTATATCATCTCACAAGGATACAAGATAATGCGGATCAACCCGAAGAATTATGTATAAAGGTTTTTGTTTCAAGAGAAGATCCTGAAATTCCATCTGTTTTCTGGATCTGGAAAAGCGTCGATTTTCAAGAACGGGAATCATATGATATGTCGGGAATTATTTATAAGAATCATCCATGTCTTAAACGTATTTTAATGCCCGATAGTTGGATTGGTTGGCCCCTACGCAAAGATTATATTGTGCCTAATTCTTATGAGCTACAGGATTCTTTTCAAATAAAAACAATAGTAAGAAATTATTGCAGTGACTATTTTCTAATATTACATCAATAATACTTTATTATTTTTGGAACAAATTACTATTAGTGGAGGGAGGGGCTTTCGTCAATGGCATAGCTTAGTCCTATCCATTGACAAGATACCCTCCTTTTTCCTCTAACAAAATAATTAAATTGTTTATATATTTCCAATCAAGCACTCTAAATTATATGCAAAAAATTAATATTTAATTTCTTATATTAATTTTGTTAATAAGGAATTACATTTCTTTCTAAAACCGAGCGAGAACTTCATTTTTTTGAATTATCGAGCCAACGTTGAGACCCAGAGCATCGGAGTAGAATAAAGATGAAACATTGGGACTAGATAGAAAATGAAAAATATAATGAATTTTAATCGAATAATTATACTTATGAAATACGTCTTGAAGTTATGTAATTATTGATAGTTTGCCAAGAACCAGATTTGAACTGGTGACACAAGGATTTTCAATCCTCTGCTCTACCAACTGAGCTATCCCGGCTAGTGGAGCAAGGGATCGATAATCCTTCGCTCTACCGACTCCAACTAGATTCTATGAGTCAAAGGCGGTATCTCTAATTCGTGTTGCTTCAATTCGGTTAGATCGCCCTAGTTCGTCCGACAAATCCTTGTCGTAGGATTTGCTGTCTCGTGTTCCACCAAGCTGGAACGGAGGATTCAAAGTCCCATCCAGCTGGATGATGACCGATTGATTCATTAACAAAAAGAATTTTAAGTCTTCACTTCACCGAGCTTTTTCGTTCCAAGTAATACTCTATTATGTTTCATTTACCGAATAATTCTAGTTTCCTGAGCTAGATCTAAAGTCTTCTAAACTTGCTTATAAAGAAATTTAAATTTCTGCTCTACCAATAACTGTAGAAGTTATCCCGAGTTTTGAGACACAAAATTCTTCAGTTCCATGCTTCAGCTAAGACTGGTTGATAATGAGGAAGGAGTATTCATATCTTACGCTAGCTATGGAAAGAAAAGGATTTTTAGTCCCTTGCTGAGCCAAATTCAACCAATGGAATTTTCGATGAAGCAGTTTCAGCAACATCCGAGACATAAACGAAGGATCATTGGTCGCCTACTAGTAACAACTAAAAAGAATTTAGGTTCTTTGGATGTGGGAAAGGTAAAACCTTAAAATAGAGAAAAAATTTCTTTATCTATTTATTTTATCTATCTATTTTATCTATCTATTTTATCTATTTATTTTATCTATTTATTTTATCTATTTATTAAGGTTTTGAGTAACTCAATATTGATCTTAGTGATACAACACGTTATATTTCCTTTGAAAAGATCTTTTTTGGAGAGAAAACGCAAGAAAAGAAAATAAATATTACATTGAGATAGAATTTAGAATTCGAGGATAATTTTACGAAGAAGAAGAATGAGATTATCCCATAAAAACTATTTGAATTTTGGTTTTTATCTCTCGATAAAACAATTCTTTATTTATAAAGAAAGAACGAAGGATTTATAAAGAAAGAACGAAGGTAAATTTCCGTCTACGATTTCTTTAAATATTATATAAAAGAAGAAATTCTATTGGGGACTTATTTATGGTTCTATAACCTTCGTCATAGAAATGTCTTTATTTTCCATAAGAAATGGAGAATAATTACCGTCTTTCGTTATGGATTTTTCCTCCCTTACTGGGAGGGGTTGATTCTACGTACCACGAGAACGATTTGAGTCCCTTTCGTAACTGATTCGTAACTAACTCCTCCTTAGATATAAAAAGCTAAGAAAATTTTGAGTCGTTTTTTTTTTTCTTCACTACTATTTCCTCTTGGCTAGGTAAAAAAATTCGTGGTTATGTTCCCTACTATTTATAACTATGAAAAAAAAACTAACTATTTCATTAGTTAGAGCCAATGGGAGATAAAAAACCTAATGACATGATAGCACTATTACTTCTTTTGAAAAAGCCAATGTAAGATTTAAAGTCCTCATTGGACCTAGGAGAAAATGATACCACTACTTCGTAAGTGCAGTGCCAAGGGAGGATTTCAAAAATCTTCATTGAAGAATCTAATAGCATCATACTACTATGTCATATTAGTTTCAATAGAGGATTTGGAGTAAGTTCCTATTGAACCCAATAACATCCTACCACTACTATGTTGGAGTATTCATAGAGGATTTAAAGTCCTCATTGAACCTAAGAACATAATACCGCTACTTCATGAGTATAAATGGAGGATTGAAAGTCCCCATCGGATCTAAGAACATCATATCATTCTTCAATTCATTATAACAGATACAGAATTATATGTCAAGATAAATCAAAAATTTTATCATGGGGGTAGAGGGACTCGAACCCTCACGGTCTATAAAGCCAACGAATTTTCTTTTAACTACGATTCACATTGTTGCTGGGATCAGCACTGAAAACCGGACTCTATCTTTATCCTCGTCTAATCATCTACTAAAAACTTATCCGTTGTATTGTAATAACTACTATCAAGAATTATTGTATATACTAACTACTAAGTGACAAATAATAAATAATTTTCGAATTTTGAATTGGCTCAAGTATCTCCTTATTAGTCGGACCCATAAAATGATTCAAGTTGTTTAGTATGATTTACATCCAATAATATTTCTAATTCTTTCTTATAAGGAATGGATTAAATATAATATTCACAGAGTTTTTTTTTCTTATGAAGAATTTATTAAATGAATATGATACAACAGTATTGGTCGGAAGAAGATCATTCATTAGGATGGCTCCCATCGAGTCTCTGCACCTATCCCGCCATTTGCTAAACAGGATTTGGCTCAGGATCGCCTATTCCTTCCACTAAGGTTTCCCTGAATTTGAGAGCTATCATTTAGTAAGTTCCTAAACTAAGGCTCAATTCAATCAAGTCCGCAGCGTCTACCGATTCCGCCATACCCCCCTTTTTATTCCATTTCTTTCCTATGAAAAAGGAAAAACATATTTATCAATGCTATTTTTATTACTATAACCAAATATTATTATAGTATTTTTTTAAGTTTTTATGCAATGCTTTTGTTTTTTCTTTTCAAATAAATAGAGAAATAGAATAAGGGTTATTTTCTTTCCTTCATCAAAATTATATAATCTATTGAAATTATATAATTGTGATGATTAATAATACTTAGTTATGTCTAGATATCATTCGTCGTATTATTGCATTACCAAGATCGGATAGCTAATAATATAAGTTAATACAAGAATTAGAAAAAGGAATTTTTTTGAGATAAAAAAATAAATGGTATGATTGCATTTAGTAATAAGAAAGCCTGCTTAGCTCAGAGGTTAGAGCATCGCACTTGTAATGCGATGGTCATCGGTTCGACTCCGATAGCCGGCTCCTCCTTCATTTCCTACCCCTCTCATTCTTTCAATTATTTACAAAAATTAAAGAATAAAAATAATTCTTTTTTTATTTGTTTGTTCACCAAGTTTCTGTTAAGATACTTAAGATACTATAGATTTCGAGAAGGGAATAAGTAATCGAAGAATCAGAAAAAAAAAAAAAACAATTTCAAATAATTCTTAATAAAATGATTTGATTTTAAAATGGAAAAAATCTTTACTTTTTCTTTTCAAATCAAAGATTTGTTTCATTATCGAGAATACATCTCTTTTTTCTTTTTCCACTAATTTTTATTGCAAAATAAGGAGTTTTTATGTCCCGTTATCGAGGACCTCGTTTGAAAATAATACGTCGTCTGGGGGAATTACCAGGACTGACTCATAGAACACCCAAGTTAAAGCCTGATTATAGTAATCAATCTACTCCTAGTAAAAAAGTTTCTCAATATTGTATTCGTTTGGAAGAGAAACAAAAATTGCGTTTTCATTATGGATTAACTGAGCAACAATTACTTAAATATGTTCGTATCGCTAGAAAAGCTAAAGGCTCGACGGGCCAAGTATTATTGCAATTACTCGAAATGCGTCTGGATAATATTATTTTCCGATTGGGTATGGCTCCTACCATTCCCGGAGCGAGACAATTGGTTAACCACAAACATATTTTGGTCAATAATCGTGCAATAAACGTACCGAGTTATCGTTGTAAACCCAAAGATATTATTACTGCAAGGGATCGGTCAGAATCCCAAGCTATAATCGCGAAAAATAATGAATTTTCTCAAACATATAAGATACCGAATCATTTGACTCTCCATTCACTACAGAATAAGGGATTGGTTAATAAAATAATAGATCGTGAATCAATTGATTCAAATATTAACGAATTGCTAGTTGTGGAATATTATTCCCGTAAAGCTTGAAAAATAAAAAATATATATGAAAAATTTTTTATTTTTAATAGTAATTTCTTAGATGAATAAAATTCCCGCATGAAACTTCGATCTATAATTTGTTCTTTATTTTTCAATATCCCATTACAAATTGATTATTCACTGAAGTTTTATCATATGCTTATCTCTGGTATTCTATACCATTCCTGTATCCCGAATAAAAAAGTAAAATTTCAATTAAATTTTTTGTCATATTTAAGACAATGAATTAGATTAAGACTCTCATGAACAATAGTTATTGTATATAGATGATATAAGAAATAGAGAAATCAGTCATAAGGTTATTGAGTATATCACAAAGGAATTGAAGTGTAGGTACGGAAAGAGAGGGATTCGAACCCTCGGTAAGCAAGAGCCTACATAGCATTTCCAATGCTACACCTTAAACCACTCGGCCATCTTTCCTGCGGCACCTTTTCAGTTTAATTCATATCCTTATGAAATAGCAATATTTCTCTAGTAGTGATTGATACCGAAGTGGAATCAGTTCTTGATCCCTCAAAACGAAGTAAAATTTTATTATTTTTCAAAATGACTTAAGATAAATAATAAAAATTTAAAACATTTTTGGTTTTTATTATTCACTCCCGGAAATCCCAATAATAAATTGATAACTTTTCTTTTAATGATTTTATTTGGAAGAAATAGGATTTCTAACGATAGGATCAAGGAGCAAAATCAAATCGGAGAAACTAATAATCCATTTTTTATATTCATAATATATATACAATGTTTTTGTTGACTGTTTAACCAATTCTTCTAAAAACATAATTATTAAATAATTGTTAATTATTTAATAATTGTAATAAGTAATATAATTGGGGGAATAGGAACAAGAATGAACAATTCCTAATAGTAAGATCAGATATGAATGTCTTTACATACTTCCAATTAAAAAGAAAAAAGAAAAGAGAAAAAAGAATTTCCATGGTATAAAATACCAAAAGATTATTTTTTTTTTTTCTATGGATTCCCGAACAAAATAATGAAAAATTTTCACGGAATTATAAATGACTATGCCTAGATCTCAAAGAAACGATAATTCTATCGATAAAACTTTTACAATTGTAGCAGATATTTCATTACAAGTAATTCCGACTACTCAAAGGGAAAAAAAAGCATTTACTTATTACAGAGATGGTGTGATTCGGTTTTCGATCCAGTAACGACTCATTGTAAAACAGAACATGATAATATTTTATCACATGAAACTTACGCTTAGTGAAGGTGGGTTTTACAAATATAAAACAATTCCTTCTGTCGTGTATCCTCGGTTGATGCAACCTCAGATGCTTTAATTTATCATAAATTACGGTGTTGAGCGAAAGGTTGAACCTGTAGAAAGGAATAAACTTTCTAGTAAAAGTCTATTTGTTTATAGACACGCATAAGGGGAAAAGCACTACGTGTAGGAATCGACAACACAAAGGCTTCGTTATAGTTTATATGTATTATCCGTTTCGTAACGGCTAGTAACAAATATATGGTTGGGACAACAAACTTCCATCTCGTTTGTATTTTGGATACCTATATAACCATCGGAGATTGTCGAAGTAGCAAATCCCTAGAGAATACGAAGCGTTAAGGACAAAGAAATTGTTGAAGTTTTTATTTCTGCCACCGATTATGGGGAATAATCTTTGCAAGAAGGATGGCTAGGGATTAATTATGAATACACTAGCCCCTGCCAGTTTATGATGTTGGGTAAGAATTTCTCCAAATTCTATGAATTATTTCCCTTATTATACACTACACAGGACGAGCCGTATGAGGTGAAAATCCCACGTACGGTTCTGAAGCGGGGCTCATTTCCATTTAATAATGAACAACCGTAACGAATGTCGGCTCAATCTGAAGGAGAATATGCGGAAGCCTTACAGAATTATTATGAAGCTATGCGTCTAGAAATTGACCCTTATGATCGAAGTTACATACTATATAACATAGGCCTTATTCATACAAGTAATGGGGAACATGCAAGGGCTTTAGAATATTATTTTCAGGCATTGGAAAGAAACCCATCCCTGCCCCAAGCTTTTAATAATATGGCTGTGATCTGTCATTACGTGCGACTATCTATACTATAGGATTCGTTAGTTGAAAACCACTACAAATGAAGAAATGGAGGTTTTCTACATATTTACCATTAAGTAATGGTTTTTATTAGCTGTAGAATAATAAATTTGTTCGTTCATAGGAGCCCAAACATGACGGAATAAGTAGAACCTATATACTCCATGGATAAGGTAATTCGATCAACGAGAAGAAGCACCGTAAAGATCAATTATTGAAAGCTTGGGCTGATACGATGGAATCTGTTCACTCATACTAAAAATACAAAATCAACTTGTGTAATAGGGTTGATTCAATGAGCTACTGGGCAGCGGTGTAGCATCAGATCCTAAAGAGATTAAATACTTATGAATAATAAATTTGTATTTTTAAGTATTTTTTCACAACGAGAATCTCTATATAGAAGTAAGATAGTTACCATTCAAAAGAAATGAAATTTGTATATATAAAATATAAATTTGTACTCTCGGATCTTATTCTTTTTCTTGGTAGGAGGAAAGATAAAATTCGATTCCTTATTCAGGGTTCGATTGAAAACTTATTTCATTAACTCAATTTAGTCTTTTCGTTGCAATAAAAATTTAAACAATTTATTATCCACAAAAAATTGTTTAAAAATTTTTTTTTTTTCATATATTCATGCACACAAAAAGAGGTAAATTTTAGTTAATAGAGCCGTATGAGGTAGGAAACTCTCAAGTACGGTTCTCAGGGAGGGAATCCTATTGGGATGACCTATCCCGACCGAGGAGAACAAGCCATTCAACAAGGAGATTTTGAAACTTCCGAAGCTTGGTTCAGTAGAGCTGCTGATCATTGGAAACAAGCCATATTACTTGCTCCAGGCAATTATATTGAAGCACGAAATTGGTTAAAAATCACGGGACGTCTCAAAGATTAGTGACGTACAATTCTAACCAATTCTTCAAAATCTTCTATATTCTTTGGAATAAGGAATATGAGAAATTGGTAATAAGTCATATTATATTTAGTTAAATTATATTCTATCATTTTTTAGGAACGAATCAAGCATCCATAAAAAAATTATTTATGGATGCTTAATAAATAATAGGTATTTGTTCGGATGGAGTAAGGAAAGATCCAACGGAAGATGCCTTCCTTTCTTAACCGAATCATATTTAGTCATTATTGCATAAATAACTGAGTATAATTTTATTACTGCGTATACACCGTGTATATACGACATAGATATGTGTGTCATCCTATCTCCTATCATATTAGGATATATGTATTACGTACTCCATATTCATGGTACATGGGCTAGAAACAAACCGTTTTGAATTGAAATGGTCCATTAAGCACCTTTGATATGTGTAACAATAATTTTGAATACCTGCCCCCGGTAACTTCTGTGTCATAGTTGCCCTAGTTACGAACTGGGAAAGGGAAAAAAGGGTTGGAAGATGTATAGCTCTCAGAAGTTTACTAATTAAATCTTGGCGGGTTTTTTCTATGCCTCGTCTGGAAAGAGGAGAACCTCGATGACTATTCGTTCACCGGAACCAGAAGTCAAGATTGTGGTAGAAAGGGATCCCGTAAAAACTTCTTTTGAGAAATGGGCTAAACCCGGACATTTCTCAAGGACTCTAGCTAAGGGCCCTAATACTACCACTTGGATTTGGAACTTACATGCTGATGCTCATGATTTTGACAGCCATACTAATGATTTGGAAGAGATTTCTCGCAAAGTCTTTAGTGCTCACTTCGGTCAACTAGCCATTATTTTTATTTGGCTAAGTGGTATGTACTTCCACGGGGCTCGTTTTTCCAATCACGAAGCATGGCTCAGTGATCCTACTCACATTAAACCCAGCGCTCAAGTTGTTTGGCCAATAGTAGGTCAGGAAATTCTAAATGGAGATGTGGGTGGGGGTTTTCAGGGAATACAAATAACTTCTGGCTTTTTTCAAATTTGGCGAGCATCCGGAATAACCAGTGAATTACAACTTTACTCCACTGCAATTGGTGGATTGATTTTTGCAGCGCTAATGCTTTTCGCCGGTTGGTTCCATTACCACAAAGCCGCTCCCAAATTGACTTGGTTCCAAGATGTGGAATCTATGTTAAATCATCATCTAGCAGGACTATTAGGATTAGGTTCCCTATCATGGGCGGGACACCAAGTACACGTTTCTTTACCTATTAACCAACTTCTGGATGCTGGAGTAGATGCTAAAGAAATACCTCTTCCTCATGAATTCATTTTGAATCGTGATCTTATGACTCAACTTTATCCAAGTTTTGCTAAAGGATTAACTCCATTCTTTACTTTGGATTGGTCAGAATATTCAGATTTTTCAACTTTTCGTGGAGGACTAAATCCAGTAACAGGAGGTTTGTGGTTAACTGATACTGTCCATCATCATTTAGCTATTGCAGTTCTTTTTCTAATAGCTGGTCACATGTATAGAACCAATTGGGGCATTGGTCATAGCCTAAAAGAAATTTTAGAAGCTCATAAAGGTCCATTTACGGGTGAGGGTCACAAAGGCCTTTATGAAATTTTTACCACCTCATGGCATGCCCAATTGGCTCTTAACTTAGCTATGCTAGGTTCTTTAACAATCGTGGTGGCTCACCATATGTATTCCATGCCTCCTTATCCATACTTAGCTACTGACTATGGTACCCAACTCTCTTTGTTTACACATCACATGTGGATCGGTGGATTTCTCATAGTTGGAGCTGCTGCACATGCAGCCATCTCTATGGTAAGGGACTACGATCCAACCACTCAATACAATAATTTATTGGATCGTGTTCTTCGACATCGTGATGCAATAATATCACACCTTAACTGGGCATGTATTTTCTTGGGTTTCCATAGCTTCGGCTTGTATATCCATAACGATACTATGAGTGCTTTAGGACGTCCCCAAGACATGTTTTCAGATACTGCTATACAATTACAACCTATATTTGCCCAATGGATACAAAATACTCATGCTGTAGCACCTTTGTTCACAGCTCCTAATGCAACGGCAAGCACCAGCTTAACCTGGGGAGGCATCGACTTAGTAGCAGTAGGTGGCAAAGTGGCTTTGTCACCAATTCCGTTAGGAACCGCAGACTCTTCGGTACACCATATTCATGCATTTACTATCCACGTAACCGTATTAATCTTATTAAAAGGTGTTTTATTTGCTCGCAGTTCCCGTTTGATACCCGATAAAGCTAATCTTGGATTTCGTTTCCCTTGTGATGGACCCGGAAGAGGAGGTACATGCCAAGTATCAGCTTGGGATCATGTTTTCTTAGGGTTATTTTGGATGTACAATGCAATTTCTGTAGTAATATTTCATTCTAGCTGGAAAATGCAATCTGATGTTTGGGGTAGTATAAGCGACCAAGAAGTAGTAACTCATATTACAGGAGGAAACTTTGCACAAAGTTCAATTACCATTAATGGATGGCTTCGTGACTTTTTATGGGCACAGGCTTCTCAAGTAATCCAATCTTATGGTTCTTCGTTATCTGCATATGGTCTCTTATTTTTGGGTGCTCACTTCGTTTGGGCCTTCAGTTTGATGTTCCTATTCAGTGGTCGTGGATACTGGCAAGAACTTATCGAATCTATAGTTTGGGCTCACAACAAATTGAAAGTTGCTCCTGCTATCCAGCCTAGGGCTTTGAGTATTGTACAAGGCCGTGCTGTAGGAGTAGCTCATTACCTTCTGGGTGGAATTGCCACAACATGGGCATTCTTCCTAGCAAGAATTATTGCAGTAGGATAATGGCTAGGAGGATTTGAAAAGCATTATGGCATCCAGATTTCCGAGGTTCAGCCAGGGCCTATCTCAAGACCCAACTACTCGTCGTATTTGGTTTGGTATCGCTACCGCACATGACTTCGAAAGCCATGATGATATTACTGAAGAGCGTCTCTACCAAAAGATTTTTGCTTCTCATTTTGGTCAGTTAGCAATAATCTTCCTGTGGACCTCTGGTAATTTATTCCACGTAGCTTGGCAAGGTAATTTTGAAGCATGGATACAAGATCCTTTACATGTAAGACCTATTGCTCATGCAATATGGGATCCTCATTTCGGTCAACCAGCTATAGAAGCGTTTACTCGAGGAGGGGCCTCTGGTCCAGTTAATATTGCTTATCCCGGTGTTTATCAATGGTGGTACACAATTGGATTACGCACCAATCAAGATCTTTATACTGGAGCTCTTTTTTTACTAATTCTTTCCGCTATTTTTTTAATAGCGGGTTGGTTGCATCTACAACCTAAGTGGAAACCAAGTGTTTCATGGTTCAAAAATGCTGAATCTCGTCTTAATCATCATTTGTCAGGACTTTTCGGAGTAAGTTCTTTGGCTTGGACGGGGCATTTGGTTCATGTTGCCATTCCCGAATCGAGAGGTGAACACGTGAGATGGGATAATCTACTAACCGCATTACCACACCCCCAAGGTCTAGGGCCTTTTTTTGCGGGTCAGTGGAGTGTTTATGCCCAAAACGCTGACTCAAGTAGTCACTTATTTGGTACTTCTCAAGGAGCTGGTACTGCTATTCCAACTTCTACTGGGGGATTCCATCCACAGACTCAAAGTTTATGGCTGACTGATATTGCTCATCATCATTTAGCAATTGCAGTTGTTTTTACCATTGCTGGTCATATGTATAGAACTAACTTTGGGATTGGGCACAGTATAAAGGAAATCCTAGAAGCACATACTCCTCCGGGGGGCCGATTAGGACGTGGTCACAAGGGCCTTTATGACACAATTAATAATTCTCTTCACTTTCAATTGGGTCTTGCTTTAGCTTCTTCAGGAGTTATTACTTCTTTGGTAGCTCAACACATGTATTCTTTACCTGCTTATGCATTTATAGCGCAAGACTTTACTACTCAAGCTGCTTTATATACTCATCATCAATACATTGCTGGGTTTATTATGACAGGCGCGTTTGCTCATGGAGCTATCTTTCTCATTAGGGATTATAACCCAGAACAAAATAAAGGTAATGTATTAGCAAGAATGTTAGAACACAAAGAAGCGATCATATCTCATTTAAGTTGGGCTAGCTTATTTCTAGGTTTTCATACCTTAGGACTTTACGTGCATAACGATGTCATGCTTGCTTTTGGTACCCCAGAGAAACAAATCTTGATTGAACCTGTATTTGCCCAATGGATCCAATCTGCTCATGGCAAGGCTTTATATGGTTTTGATGTACTCCTATCCTCAGCAAATAGTCCAGCTTTTAATGCTGGTCAAAGCTTATGGTTACCCGGTTGGTTGGATACTATCAATAATAATAGTAATTCGCTATTTTTAACCATAGGTCCCGGAGATTTTTTGGTTCATCATGCTATTGCTCTAGGTTTGCACACAACCACGTTAATTCTAGTAAAAGGTGCTTTAGATGCACGTGGCTCCAAGTTAATGCCAGATAAGAAAGAATTTGGTTATAGTTTTCCTTGTGATGGTCCAGGACGAGGTGGTACTTGTGACATTTCAGCCTGGGATTCTTTCTATTTGGCAGTCTTTTGGATGTTAAATACCATTGGATGGGTCACATTTTATTGGCATTGGAAGCATATCACCCTATGGCAAGGAAATGTAGCTCAATTTAATGAGTCTTCTACTTATTTAATGGGATGGTTGAGAGATTACCTGTGGTTAAACCCTTCACAACTTATCAATGGATATAATCCATTCGGTATGAACAGTTTATCCGTCTGGGCATGGATGTTTCTATTCGGACATCTCGTATGGGCCACTGGATTCATGTTCCTTATATCCTGGCGCGGATATTGGCAAGAACTCATTGAAACTCTAGCATGGGCTCATGAACGTACACCTCTAGCTAATTTAGTGCGCTGGAAAGACAAACCAGTAGCTCTTTCTATTGTTCAAGCAAGATTAGTTGGATTAGCTCATTTCTCCGTAGGTTATATTTTTACTTATGCGGCTTTCCCAATTGCTTCTACATCAGGCAAATTTGGCTAATCATTCTCTTTCACGAGATAAATTTTATTGGATTAAGCCTACCTTTGCTTCTGATAGACTCGATCTAACTCTCTTTAACAAGGGAATGAAATAATAGAAATAAGAACAATAATGGGAAAGAATGAATCTCAACAAAAAATTCAAAATTTTTTCGTTACAATTTTTGACAAAAGGAATGTTATTTATTAATTAAACCATCATGGCAAAGAAAAGTCTTATCCAGAGGGAAAAAAAGAGGCAGAAATTGGAACAAAAATACCATTCTATTCGTCTTTATTTGAAAAAAAGGATGAGCGAAGCTTCATTATTAGATGAGAAATGGGAAATTTCTGAAAAATTACAATCTTTACCACGTAATAGTGCACCAACACGTCTTCATCGTCGTTGTTTGTTGACCGGAAGACCCAGAGCCAACTATCGAGACTTCGGTTTATCCAGGCATGTACTTCGTGAGATGGCCCATGCATGTTTGTTGCCCGGGGTAATAAAATCCAGTTGGTAATAAAATGATTCAGAAGACTCATAATATACAAATGCAATTTGTAATCCCCCAACTTGTTGGGGGATTATTTATGAAATTCATAAATATCACTTGTTTAGTAAATGTACTTCATATTATTATTTTATTAATTATTTAATAATTGCGCGGAGTAGAGCAGCTTGGTAGCTCGCGAGGCTCATAACCTTGAGGTCACGGGTTCAAATCCCGTCTCCGCCAAATACTAAAATTTTTAGTTCTTTATAGTTCATTAATCTTTATAAAGTTATTTAGAAACTGCATAAAGAAACAAACCTAAGATTATACTAAATCTTATATTTCACGTATATTCCATTTCTCAAGAATGGGCGGGTAGCGGGAATCGAACCCGCATCTTCTCCTTGGCAAGGAGGAATTTTACCATTAAACCATACCCGCAACTAAAATTCACTTATTCTTTATAATATATGAATAGATTTACTTATATATAGTCAACTATTTATTATGAATCATGCAAATTCGAAATAAATGAATAAATGAATAAATGAATAAATAAATAATTAAATAAATAATTAATTATTTATTTATTTATTTATTTATTCATTTATTCATTTATTCATTTAAGAATGGGAGATTGGTAATAGAACGAGCCCCCCTGGAACACGTTTTTTGTGCCTCAGTACCCGTAGGAAATACCTCAATTCAACCAAGGGAGGGAGTACTGCGATTTGAAATATCTTAAAAACTTAAGATATAAAGGAATTGAGGATACCTACCAAGAAGACTAATCCGATCCATAATGAAGCACCCGAGAATACAACATTTCTGCTACTTGACCAACCATCGGGAGAGGCAAGCACAACAGGCACACCAATTACTAGAAGAAATGGAATTGCAATTGATGCAAACACAGCCAACTGAAAAGCAATAGTCATGGTTGTGATTTCCCGAACTTTTAACAAATGAAATAGATTATACCGTCTGATCCCTATCTGACATAAATCTTGATAACCGGGCCAGATGCATCATAAAAATAATCTGATTTGATTATACTTGTAATTTTGATTATACTTGTGATAAAGTTTCGTTAGCTTTTTTTATTTCCTTTCAAAAAGAAAAAATTTGCATTTCTTTTCCCAGGAAATTTTATATCTCTTACATAGTATAGATATCTGCGAGTAGTAATGATTATATATCACCAGGTCTTATAAGTATTACCTGAAGAAGTAACTTAGAATTAGTTTTTAGGAGAGATGGCCGAGCGGTTTATAGCCCTGGTCTTGAAAACCGGTATAGTATTTTCAATACTATCGAGGGTTCGAATCCCTCTCTCTCCCCTTATCCCTTTTTATCCCTTCTTCGAAGGATTCCAAGAAATCTAGTTATTGATAAAATAGATTTCTAGCTCGGCTTTTTGTAGCCGAGCCTTCATAAGGAACTTACAAAAAAAGTATTTATTAAGAAAATTTTTTCTCTGTCTCGTAGAAGCTGGAATTAATTCTAGCTCTTTCATTATTATTCATTTATCTTTTTAGTTAAGAGGTGTCATAAAAAGGACAGGTTCGGAATCACGGTCAATTCCTTTCTCAAATCCAGCTGCAGCTGCACGGGCTCTTCCCGCGTGCCATGAATGACCTACGAAAAAGAAGAATCCTGAAACGAAATGGGAGGTGGCTAACCAACTTCGAGGAGAAACATAGTTTACTGCATTAATTTCGGTAGCTACTCCACCCACAGAGTTCAAAGAACCTAAAGGAGCATGAGTCATATACTCTGCCGAGCGTCGTTCTTGCCAAGGCTGTATGTCCTTCTTCAACTTACTCAGATCTAAGCCATTAGGACCTCTTAGAGGTTCTAACCATGGAGCACGAAGATCCCAAAAGCGCATTGTTTCTCCTCCGAAAATAATTTCTCCGGTAGGGGAACGCATAAGGTATTTACCCAAACCAGTGGGTCCTTGAGCAGAACCTACGTTAGCTCCGAGCCGTTGGTCTCTAACTAGAAAGGTAAAAGCTTGAGCTTGAGAAGCTTCTGGACCAGTAGGACCATGAAATTCGCTGGGATAAGCTGTATTATTGGACCAAACGAAACAACGAGCAATAAAACCAGAGACGGAAAGAGCTCCTAGACTATAGGACAAGTAAGCTTCTCCGGACCATACAAAAGCGCGACGAGCCCATGCGAAGGGTTTGGTTGAAATGTGCCAAATTCCGCCGAAGATACAGATGAAACCTAACCATACATGTCCCCCAATTATATCTTCTAGATTGTCTACACTAACAATCCATCCCTCTCCACCAAAAGGTGATTTAAGTAAATAACCAAATATAACACTTGGATTAAGAGTAAGATTCGTAATTTTTCTCACATCTCCACCACCAGGGGCCCATGTATCGTATACACCTCCGAAATACAAAGCTTTGAATACTAGGGGAAAAGCACCAGCACCTAACAAGATTAAATGAATACCTAAAATTGTAGTCATTTTGTTTTTATCTTTCCATACATAACCAAAAAATGGAAAAGACTCTTCCAAAGTTTCGGGTCCAATAATTGCGTGGTAGATACCTCCAAAACCTAAAACTGCAGAAGAAATTAAGTGAAGTACTCCAGATACGAAGTATGGAAAAATATCTACGACTTCTCCACCAGGACCAACTCCCCATCCCAGAGTAGCTAGATGGGGAAGTAAAATTAATCCCTGTTCATACATAGGCTTTTCTGGAACAAAATGAGCCACTTCGAATAAGTTCATTGCTCCAGCCCAGAACACAATTAATCCGCCATGAGCAACGTGAGCACCAAGTAATTTACCGGATAAGTTGATAAGTCTGGCATTACCAGCCCACCAAGCAAAACCAGTGGTTTCTTGATCACGACCACCTAAAGCTAAGGTTCCATTAAAGAGCGTTTCCACGGGGTAGAACCTCCTCGGGGAATACAAGATTTTCATGAGGCTGATCTTGAGCCGCCATCCAAGCACGAATACCTTCGTTCAAAAGAATATTTTTGGTGTAAGAAGTTTCAAATTCGGGATCTTCTGCTGCACGGATCTCTTGAGAAACAAAGTCATATGCCCGCAGATTCAAGGCTAGACCAACTACTCCGATGGCACTCATCCATAATCCAGTTACTGGTACGAATAGCATGAAGAAATGTAACCAACGTTTATTGGAAAAAGCAACACCGAAGATTTGGGACCAAAAGCGGTTAGCGGTAACCATGGAATAAGTTTCTTCAGATTGTGTTGGATTAAAAGCACGGAATGTATTTGCACCATCACCATCTTCGAATAATGTATTTTCTACAGTAGCACCATGAATGGCGCATAGAAGAGCAGCACCCAATACTCCGGCAACTCCCATCATATGGAATGGGTTTGAAGTCCAATTATGAAAACCTTGAAAGAACAAGATAGATCGAAATATAGCTGCTACACCAAAACTGGGTGCAAAGAACCAACCGGATTGGCCCAATGGATGAATCGAAAATACAGAAACAGAAACAGCAATTGGAGCAGAAAATGCAATTGCGTTATAGGGACGCAATTGTACAGATCGAGCAAGCTCGAATTGGCGCAACATGAAACCAATTAAAGCAAAAGCACCATGAAGAGCCACGAAGGTCCATAGACCACCTAATTGGCACCAACGAGTAAAATCTCCTTGTGCTTCAGGACCCCACAAAAGCAGCAAAGAATGTGATAAACTATTAGCAGGAGTTGAAACTGCGGCAGTTGAAAAGTTACAACCTTCTAAATAAGAACTAGCCAATCCATGAGTATACCATGAGGTTACGAGAGTTGTACCCGTGAACCATCCACCTAAGGAGAAATAGGCACAGGGAAAGAGCAATGAACCAGACCGACCCACGAATACGAAACGATCTCTCCTTAGCCAGTCATCCATGCTATCAAATAAACCTTTAGGTTCTTCAGAAGATTTTCCGATGGCTATAGTCGTAGTAATTCTCCTATTCAACTACTTTAACCATTTCTAAGCACCTTATCTTATTATGGAATTATTTTCAAATACAATATTCGATTATTTGCAGATAATTCTCCTTCTTTGCCCCTTATATCGAAAAGTTTTCTTATTCCACGGAGAATCTCTCGTTACATAGATATTTCTATATAGTTTCTTCCCCGGTTCAAAGCATTTACTGGAAGATCTATGCCTAGTCTCGGAACAGACTCATTAAGAAACCTCTCGGAAGGCAGGTAAGCTTTTCTTTTCTTCTTGGTGCTTCTCACAAGAATTCTTCAATATTCCTTTGACTCAATATTGATTCTTTCCCGAAACTTTCAGGTCCGTTCGAATAATCAATAGGAGTAGCATTTACTATCTCTATTCTATTTAAATAAATAATAATTCCACATCTTTGTTTCGTAAAAAAATAAAAAAATAAAAATTTATATGTTTTTATTTGGGAAGGAAAAGACACTTTCCCGACTTATGACAAATAATAAGAGGATAAATAACAAATGTTTCAATTTATTGACTTATCCAGATCGAATTTATTCGTTTAAACAAACATCGGAATAGGGAAGAAGAATGAGAAGTTCCTTATTATTACAAAAAGCTTCATTTTCTTCAATTCTAGACTTACTTTTACTTCTCCTTAGGTGACATGGGAAATAATAATGATTACTGTATTTAGTACAATATTCAGTTTCTATTTTTGGTTCAGTAAATATTTATTCACCCGTAGCAATAAATATTTATACTACGAAATGAAGGAAGAAAAAATATTGAATAATTCAATGAGAGAATTTACATCTATGATCTTCAGTAAACTTCAATATTAGAATAGCCAACTAATATATAATATAATAAGTCAAGTTTACTATTTTTTTGTTCAGTCAATTCTTTTTTTTTCCCACCCTATACTGAATATGACGTAAGGAATGAATGGGGAAAAAAAAAAAAGAAAATCATTGATTTGGTGTTATTTGTTTCCCACTAATAAATAGTACGAATTTAATATAATTGATAGAATTCTATTATTAATTCATATAAATATTAATTAATTGAATTATTTGCTATGGCTTTTATTTTTTCTTCTTCAGTGATTCAATGGTGGAGCCCAACAAATTACTTTGTAATTATTTTTAGCACAGTAATTATTGCTTCATGGAAAACCTTGAAAAGAATACCACATAAGAGTTCCATTTTGCTTGCAATCTACCCCTGCTCCAATAATATACCTCTGCTCCATCCAATATGGAAGAGAAAGTTTATTTGTTCCCCGTGCATTATTACATGACTCAACTTTTCTTTTCGTAACCCAACCCACTATATATAGCTGATCATGTTGAAACAAATACTACTTACCTTTATATTTAGAATTCTATCCTTTTTTAAATTACTTATTTGAATTTACTTAATAGAATAAGGGTCTTTTTTTACTGTATCAGGTGCAATTATTTCTTCCCAACTCGTTCCTACAAAATTTTGATAGAAAAAAGAAACGAACATTTATAAGATAATGACGTTAATATAACACAAATCTATTATTCTAATAGAATTTTTTTAATTAGAAGATTGCGTAATCGGAGAATCATCTATTGTGGATACGAATAATCTATTGCAGATACTTTTGGAGAAACAGCTCTTGCTAAGAATTTATTATCATTAATAGACGGCAAGGACACAGAGGCCCCCCCTTTGTCTTCTCTTCGCACTTCCATGATGCAGGGATCCGAAGGTAATCATACTATAAAAAATTTTTATTAGAACCAAAGAAGAATCTTATTTACTCAAGACTCTTCCAAAAAAATCACTGCGTCTCTTGTGGTCATTCTTTATGCGGTTCAATTTCTTGTTATTCCAGTTGTTTCTATCCGTAATAGTATTTGGCACATGTATGGTATGCCCTTTGTCTGCAACAGCCGGGAATAGTAGAAGCGCATCGGTTCTCCTCCCCCAGTAGTAAAGGAATTGATTTCTATGTTCCTGAGCCATATTTAGTAAATCCAAGGAGGAAGTTTTGGACCAAACAATTCAATTATATGCTAGGAAGTGAGTTCGATAGAATAATGAACCACGGAGAGGAGGCTAGGAGATCTTCGAAGAGGATATATAAAGAGTATTTGCAAGATTCGTAACATTCCCATGATGCGTAATAAATTGTAGTTTTCAACCTTTGTTGTTACGGAACTGGAATAACTCACTCCTGAGACTCAGGAGAAAAAAAGAATAAAACGCTGGAGTACAATGAGTCTCATATAGTTAGTCCTAAAGAGAAGGTTAAATAACAGTCTATATGAGTCATTGAAAATCGAGCATAGTTGAATCGAGGATATCAACTTGGTAAAATAATTTACCTTTAAGGAATAGAAATATAAGAAATAGAAGTATAAGGAATAGAAGTATAAGAAATAGAAGTATAAGAAATAGAAGTATGGCTTCCAGGAATTGGAAATGAATCAGCTTCTGAAATAACATAGCGTTAAAAATTAACTTATCAAATTTTCTACGAGATAGAATGAAAATAAGACTAGTAATTGAAGGAATCACTGGAATAAAAGAAATCAAACTCTTGACAGTGAATAGTAAATTGAGTATCATAGGAATAAGGGTCAACAAGCCCCCATCGTCTAGTGGCCTAGGACACCTCTCTTTCAAGGAGGCGACGGGGATTCGAATTCCCCTGGGGGTACATTGAAAAGAAAAAATCCCAAGTAATCAATAAATATTTTTCAATACTTTTAACATTGGTTTCAATTTCAATTCAAATTTGATCTTAATAAAAAAGAAAAGAATAAAAGTTTTTCTTTTCTACCTGGGTCGATGCTCGAGTGGTTAATGGGGACGGACTGTAAATCCGCTGGCAGTGCCTACGCTGGTTCAAATCCAGCTCGACCCAATGACAATCCTACTAATCGATTTATTACATAGAGTTTTTGGCTCAAATACTTAGCTCCAATAGAAAAATTATTTATATATTTTTTTATCCTGTTCCGTGAAGGAATTGTTACTGCAACGACACAAAGCCAACCCTACCCATTTATTAATAGTTCCATTAGTAATAAGAAAAAAAAAAATAGACTTTTTGTACTCAAATAGAAGAAATGCAGAGGAAAATGATTAATTCGACACATAAGCTTATAGATCGACATAATGACTAAACTATATTCAGTGGGATTGTAGTTCAATCGGTTAGAGCATCGCCCTGTCAAGACGAAAGTTGCGGGTTCGAGCCCCGTCAATCCCGATTCATTAAATTGATCCAATTTCTGATTCGCTTGAATAAAAGAACTGGAATAAACTTCATCGTTTATCAGAACTAGAATAAATTTCATCGTTTATCAAAACTTTAATATTTCTAGTATATTTTTGTACCAAGTCCTTATTTTAGAAGCATCGGACAAATGAAATAGGTTGATATTGTAAAAAAAAAAAAGACTATCTATGGTGAGGTCTTTATTCCAAAAATAGACACAATATCACTGGATTAATTTATTATTAATCTCATGTTTCTCAATCAATTAAGAATAAAATCTATTTTCTATTTTCTATTTTCTATTTTCTATTTTCTATTTTCTATTCCCTAATATCAATGAAGTTTCAATTTCATTTTGAAAAAGCCATTGATTTTTTAACAACAATTTTATTATCTGATTCAATAACATTCTGTTGGAACAAAATGAATTCGATAGATATTGATGACTCTCGAACAAAGTACTATGGAGTGATAAATCACTGGATAATGAACTATTCACTTCAAGCCATCTCTGGTAATTATTCAACGACTCAAAGCGAGCAGACTTTTCTTGCGGGTATTCAATCAACCAAGGTTGATATAAATATATAGCAGCAAATAAATGTGGATGTTTCAATTGGACACCAATCTGTTCAGTACTTTTAAAAGTTTCAATATTTTGTTTATCCGCAAAAGTTAATTGATTCAATCCACTTCTATAATTACTCATTGAATCTTGGCTATATCCGCGATGAACAAAAAATTGTTCGATCTTTTGAATTGATTGAGATTTTTTCTGTTCCCTCTTCGTTCCGTAAGTAACATAAAGTCTTCTCAGCATTTCTTCATCTACGAATAATTTTCGATGTGAAAACGTAAGATGACGATTTTTGAGTAATGAACCCGTGGGATCCCAAACGAATCGTCTCCCCATAAATAACAGTGGTTTATTAGATATTTGATATTCTATTGGATATTGTATTGGTGAAAAAATTCCCAATGTTTCAAATTGCTCTTTTAATAACGTAGTTTCTAATTGAGACTCTAGTTCCTGCAAGCTTATTCGTCTCATTTTTGATAAAACCCTATCATAGGGAGATTGTTGTCTCATCCCATATTGTACGAATCGAGCACCATTCAAATTATTTTGTAAATATTTAGAAGGAGTTTGTTCGTTTTTCCAAAAAGACCCAACATAGTATGGAATTTGAAATTCATTGGGTCCTTTCATCCGATTGAATATATTGCTGCGGATGAGACTGAAACGCCAAATCCTAGGAGAACAAGCAGTATTACTTACTAATTTATATAGTTTTTGCTTGTATTGAATGGGAAAAATTTTCTTTTGCATTATATTCACAAGATTCGTCGTTTGGGAATAAGGAGCAAGTCCCATTTCATTAGAAATAGATTCATCTTGATATATTTCTAACCTTGGAAACTCTACCAAAAGACTTTCTACAATAGTACAAGCTGAATTAGAATCATCCTCAGCATCTTTATCAAGAGGAATCAAATTCTCTTGTTCATTCCTCGATCCAAACCAGGAATCTCGAGCTGCTGATCCAGCTAAGCACCCCAAAATATGGGATAGTATAGTAAATTCCTTTATAGTGGTTTCGATAATAGGAGGCTCTAAATACCATTTGGACAAATAATAAAATCTTTTTTTCCAGAAGTTATTACCTTTACATAAAGGATTCATGGTAAATTTTTTCGTGACTATATTTCGTACAATAGCCTTTCCTATTTCATAAATAAGTTTTTCGTAATTTTGACTATATTCCGTATTTGTATCTGTATATGTAAAACCCAAGGCTTGTCTATGGAAAGCTAATCCAATTGTATTACCGTATATGATTGATTTATTGTAGGTAATATTGATCAATGAAACTTCATTAGCAAATAATGCCAAATCTCGTGCATCATAGCCCATGGTTCCATATCCGAACTCATTAAGACGAGACGATTCATTTTCCAAGTGAAAACGTTTACTACGTAAGAAAATAGAAAATTCTTTTTGTCGTTCTGAAATATTAAGCATTCGAATATTTATTAATTTATCTAATCGATTTGGATATATCGGGGATGGATCCATTCCTTCGGGAATATGAGTCGAACCAAAAACGATTATACTGAAAGTACGATTATTAACGAAATTGGTACGGAAATATCTCAATAATAAACCGAGTAGGGGAGTAGAATTAGATTTTGTATCTTGAGTGGAACAATTTGCATTTAGTTCATGAATATTTTGAATCCATATAATGCAAGGGGAAATTTCTTTTGCTAATTCCAGAATGAGAGCTAATTGGTGCAGGTTCTCCATCAAAACATTCCAATCCTTGATTGTAATGTCAGGTTCGTTATACAATAATTTGCTTATGGATATTTGTATCAAAGGAACATAAGAATCTGCTGCTAAATTCTTGATCAAATAAGATCGTCCTGTTTCTATAGGACCTATCAGTAAATTACCTTTGGAGGGAGATAATCCTAAGCGGAGCGGAATAGGTATTCCATGAGGTGCAAAATCCAGAGTCTTGGTTTGCCGCGATATATGCGGAGAGGTAGAAGTAATTCTCTGCCAGAAAGCAAGGAAAACCCATTTTTGTGCTAAATCAAATTGATAAAACGGGTAATTGACTAAACTTTTCTCAGAACTTTCAGCTAAATATCGTAAGTAATAAAGTCCTTGTTGGGTGATTCGATAACCGAAATCATTACTTAATGAATAATGATTGCGAATGATACTCAATCCATATCGAGAAATCTTTTTTCGTGTTACTAGAGATTGAATCAATAATTCACTTTTTCTCGGAAAAATATCTAAACTTTTATTATTAGCTAACCATCTATTTGATTTTTCTATCGTGAATAAAAATAACTTTCTATTTTTTATATAATGTCTAAAATTTTTTAGAAAGTTTATAAATGTGTTCTGTGTATCAATTAATTGTACCGGATGTTGATACATCAGCTTATTCCAATAAGATTTATGATCTATTAAATATCGGATTATTCCGAAGCGTTTCCATGGATCAATATAGTCCGAGCCTATCAGACCAGAGAAATAATTCTGTAGGAACAAATAACTAGGAATAAAAAAACTTATAATAATAATAATTGAACATTCATTATTCCGAAGATTTATTGATTCGAAATATGACCATATAAATTCAAGTAATGATTTCTTAGGTTGATTATTCGATACTTCTTGATCCTGAGCATGGATTCGAGAAACATATTCAAATTGATCACTGCTGTTTAGGAATATTTCCGTAAACGTTTGTAAAATTATATTGGATAGGTATTTCCACCACTTAAAAGTAAAAAACCATGGCGTATACATTTCAAACAAAGCGTTTTTTTTCAAAGAACTATCTATTTGGAATATTTGATATGTCCCCGTATTCATAGCTCGTTCATTCGAGTGTGGTAAAAAGAATGATAAAATAGTTTCATTTTCTTTGATTTCTTTGAATAGATTCGAATTATGAAATAAAACTAATTTGGTGTTTTTTCCATCTATAACTTTATTTCCAGTTATGTTTTTCGAATCTCTCGTTGAACTATTTCTTACGAACAGTTCTCTAACCCAATAAAACATCTTATTGTTCTTATTTCGAATTCTTAAAGTAGATTCAGAGAGTAGATCATGTTGATAAGATTGACGTTGAATAAGGCTCAGGTTTGGACTCAAAGTTCTCTCACCGAGTAAATTATTAACGTTCCTTCTCTCCAAAGTGGATATTTCTATATCAGGCTGGTTATAGTAAGTAATTTCCAAATCGACTATTTGTTTTCTCGTTAAAAGTGTTATGGTAGAAAACTCTTCAATAAAATAAGTATTGATTTTTTTATGAAACAATAAATTGATTCGAGTTAATAAATTTAACAATTTATACGAATTATTAACCAATGCAAATATTTGATTATAACTTCTTTTTAAACATTTAAAAAAAGTATTGGATACTTGTGACTGAGTAACTGAAATAGTATTTTCTTCTGAGGAGAAAGGTCCTACCATTCCAACGAAAGACGAAAGAAAATTATTGTTGTGTTGAGGTAAAAAACTCAATAATTGTCCATACGTAAATTTATAGTCTTTGATAATATTTTCTTTTGTGTTACAGAAATAAAAATACCATCTATTATTATAATCTAACTGGATATGATGCAAATGATCTAGAAACTTTGGTATAATTGCCTCGTAAAAAGAAGTTTTCAGTAAACTTCTTTTATTAGAAAGTTTTACGGGATCAAACCAAATGTCTTGATCCTTGAGTATTGTAAGAAGGGTAGTCTCATCGGGGAGTTCCATGTATCCAACACCAATGTTGAACTTATTATAAAATGAATCAATAGTGAATTTACTTACTGGTATTTCATTCAAAGATAAAGGTACTATTGATTCTTCATCACTTGAAAATTCGAATTCCTGTGATAATTCATTATTATACGAAGAATTCGTTTCGAAATAAATCCTTTTAGTATCAATGATTTTTGGTGAGTAACTCGACATATCAGAATTTTCAGACTTCTCGGAAATTGAAAAATCAAAACCTTTTTTTATAGAGTTTTGACAAATAAAATAAAACTTGGAATAATTCTTTTTTAGTTTCCCAAACCAACTCATTAATTTTTGGTTAATGAAAAATTCCATTCGATTGGACATTATTTTCGAATAGTTATCCCCATAAATAAATCTTTTTGGAGATCTTTCCAAGTTATTATTGGTCCGATCGGACCATTCATATAGATCCAGATTCCAATTAACGTATTTATTGTCCTTGTAGAAATCGAACCTTTTTCTTACATCCCTCACCCAATTGAATGAATGTTGGTTAATTGTATTCTTCGTTATATTATTCAAACCTTTTTTTTGAAGTTTTTGAATCCGATACTTTGAATAATAAATTGATTCGTGCATTAAATATGAACCATTTAATGATTTTTTCGAATGTGTAAAAAATTTTTTCTTAATAATTGATTTGTACCAACTTGGAGTTCCGGTTTCGTTATCTGCGATACAACGAGAAATTTTTTCCGTTGCATACTTTATATCAAGGGGAAACTCATTCCTTTCATAAACCCGATTAGACTTGGTAATTGAAAAATGGAATCGATTGATCTTTATTACCAATCCTTTTTTAGATTTTAGAAGAAAGTTGAATATGTAATGTCTGTTAGACTCGTGAGGAATCGACCGAAACAAAAAAAAATATTCCTACATATATTCCAGTTCATAAATATAATCAAATCCAATTTGTTTATATTTAATGTCTTTCTTCGAATAGTATAAGATACAGCATCTGGTAAAACGAAACAATCTAAGCAAAAATTTTTGAACTTATTTCTTATATTCCACACATCGACTATTCTATTACTGTCTGATCGTATAGAATATTTTAAAAACACATTTTGGTATTTTTTATATAATCCAGAATTATTATTATTAGGTTCTTCAGTGGTATGGGAACCTATACCCAGTTCGTCTATTGATAATATGTCTAAAAAAGCATAACAAATTGATTTAGGAAAATTATCAATTATTATTTTTTCTTCCTTAGAAAATAAATTCTCTATTATATATGTTATGTTTTCCGTAAAGCGTTTCTCCATCCAAGGAATTGATGAATCTTCCGAGAAACACTTTGAAAACAAATTTGATTTTATGTTGTTTCGCTTAATTCCAGCGAGGAGAGAAAGATCCCAAAAAGTCGAATAATTTTTTATTAGTTGTTTGTTAATACGTATGTGGTTTATGTATCTTTTCCCAAAAAGCCATTCAGAAAAATTTTTGTTACGATTCAAATATTGCTCTTCAGTCAATTTTAAATCTACTGAAGAATTTATATTTCTTCTCTTTCTCGAATCTGAAACATTAGTTTCCCAAGTTTTTGCTTCTCTATAAAATTCAAAGAAATGTTTAATGTCCTCTGTATTTCTATCTTTGAGATAGATGACATTATTACTATTCATATATTCTTCTATAGATATTTCACGACTAGGAGAAATTCCTTCTAGGATACAATCTTTCCACCATTGTAAACCTCGAAATTTAATCTGATCATACACAGGCATAATGCCTAGATTTTTGCTTATTCCGTGTTTGGTAGAAACAACACCTTCTTCTGAATTTGGCATGTGACTTATATATTTCTTACTTCCTATCGAAGAAATAAAGGAGTGATGTAAGGAAATATAAAGATATGTAAAAGGCTTAGAGTATTCTTCTTGCATTTCGTTTTTACATTCAGCACGATTTATATGTTCATGAACTATTTTTGACAAATGCAAATGTTTTGTTTCCACCGAACCTTTCTTATTCAAACCATATATAAGGACTGGTAATGTGAATAGTACTAAACAAATCAATGATATGTGACTTATTGAACCACGTAGATCGCGTGAGATTAGTGAAATAAAAATTCGAAGATCAAAGAGCTTAATGAGATGTTCTCGATTGAAAATGATCCTGGTCAACAATCCGAAAAAATTCCAATTTGTCCATAAATTAAATAAATACTGAGGGTTTTGTACTTTTCCGGATCCTAATACCTCATAAAATAATCTTCTTTTTTTTTTAAATTTATTCTTAATTTCTTTTTCACCCTCTTTCTTATTTATCAGAAACCCTTTGAAATCCATTAAAAAACCATTCATTTTTTAAAAAGTTAGAGTCACATATTTTCAAATATATCTTATTGAATATGTAAATCTCTACTAAATAACTTTTTATATTCTATATGTAAACCTTGATCAAAACACTTTGGTATTTTTTATTCTCCTCTATAAAATTTAGAAAATGCTTCTTTTAATTTATTAATTTATTTGGACGAAATGATATTGGATACATTAAAACAAAGCAATTTTATTTCATTCAATTACTATGATTTACCAGGTATTGAAAATAAAAAATTCGTCGAATTTGTCTAACTATTTCCTATTTGTCCTCTGAAAATATATAATATATCTATTATTAAACTTTATCAAAAGTTTTTCGAACTTTATAAATAATAATAATAATTTTTTTTTTATCTTTTTTTATGATTAGTATTTATAAAACACATTATAATAATGTGGTAATGGAATTATAGTGTCAATTTCAAAAAGTACATTAGATAAGAATATATAATAATGAGATAATGGAATTCTAATGTAAATTTAGAAAAGTACATTAGATAAGAATATATGAAACTTATCGATTTATAAAAGTATATTAGATGGAAATATATGAAATTCGTTGATTCAGAAAAATGCATTAGATGGAAATATATGAAACTTGTCAAAAAAGTACATTTAAAAGAATATAGATAAAATATTTCTTTTAATTAGTTTTTGACTGGAAAAAACAATCTGATTCATTATTAATTCTTTTTTTTTTCTATTCTCTATGACTGGGCGAACGACGGGGATTGAACCCGCGCATGGTGGATCCACAATCCACTGCCTTAATCCACTTGGCTACATCCGCCCCTTTTTCTTCTCCAATTCGTTAAATACCCTCCCGTATATGTTATGATTAAAATAATGACCTTGGAGAGACTTGGAAAGTCTCTAAGGTCATTATATATCTGAAAGGTTATTATCATGTTCCAGTTATGATCCCAGCCTCGTCAACATGAACTTAGAACTGAGTCATTATTTTTTCCTATTGGTAATAACTAGAAACCTATAAGTAGGAATATTAGCCATTTACGGAAGGAGCTTCAACAGAAGCTAAGTCTAGAGGGAAGTTGTGAGCATTACGTTCATGCATAACTTCCATACCAAGGTTAGCACGGTTGATAATGTCAGCCCAGGTATTAATTACACGGCCTTGGCTGTCAACTACGGATTGGTTGAAATTGAAACCATTTAGGTTGAAAGCCATGGTGCTAATGCCTAAAGCAGTGAACCAGATACCTACTACAGGCCAAGCTGCTAAGAAGAAGTGTAGAGAACGAGAGTTGTTAAAGCTAGCGTATTGGAAGATCAATCGACCAAAGTAACCGTGAGCAGCTACGATGTTGTATGTTTCTTCCTCTTGACCAAACTTGTAACCCGCATTAGCAGACTCATTCTCGGTAGTTTCTCGGATCAAACTGGAAGTTACCAAGGAACCATGCATAGCACTGAATAGAGAGCCGCCAAATACGCCAGCTACACCCAACATGTGGAATGGATGCATAAGTATGTTGTGTTCAGCTTGGAACACGATCATAAAGTTAAAGGTACCAGAGATTCCTAGAGGCATACCGTCGGAAAAGCTTCCTTGACCAATAGGGTAAATCAAGAAAACAGCGGTAGCAGCTGCAACAGGAGCTGAGTATGCAACAGCGATCCAAGGACGCATACCCAGACGGAAGCTAAGTTCCCACTCACGACCCATGTAGCAAGCTACACCAAGTAAGAAGTGAAGAACAATTAGTTCGTAAGGACCACCATTGTATAACCATTCATCCACGGAAGCTGCTTCCCAAATAGGGTAAAAATGCAAACCAATCGCTGCAGAAGTAGGAATGATTGCACCGGAAATGATATTGTTTCCGTAAAGAAGAGAACCGGATACGGGCTCACGGATACCATCAATATCTACTGGAGGAGCTGCAATGAAAGCAATGATAAATACAGCGGTTGCAGTTAATAAGGTAGGGATCATCAATACACCGAACCATCCAATGTAAAGGCGGTTTTCGGTGCTGGTAACCCAGTCGCAGAAACGACCCCATAAGCTTGCGCTTTCGCGTCTTTCTAAAGTTGCGGTCATGGTAAAATTTACCCTTAGTTTATAGAGTGATAATAAGTTCCCAAGCATATAACTTGTTATTTTATAATATTACACAATCTTTCTTTTTGTGTCAACTGATATTCGAATAATTGAATTACATAATATCGAAAACAGTAATTGAATTACTAAAATAGAAGTAGAGCATGTATTTACCTACGTCGCATAACTTAGCTATACGATTGACACAGCGAATAGTATTTCATTCTTGTTCTATTCGATAGAAAAAAACTATCCGTATATGTTTAGTATCGAAAAAATAGATGCATTAACTCTTTTTTGATTATGAAAAGAATTTGGGTCGCCCGGGACTCGAACCCGGAACTCGTCGGATGAAAGTAGATGAGTTACTCTTTGACTGAGATAAAAACATCTCTTCTCGAACCGTGCTTGCAATTTTCATTGCACACGGCTCTCTCTATGTATTTATTTCTCATCATATTTCGGTTCTTTTACAGAATCATCTTGAGTTTGTTCCGGCAATTGCTTAATAAGCTTATCATTAGTGGTATCAGTTTGGAATCCGGGTCTTTTCCCCTTTCGTAATAAATCTGCTATAAAATCTATTTGAATGATATCTAAATACCAGAATCTTTTTTTATGGGAATAACCCTCGGGAAAGAACGAGGGTATTAACTCCCGTTCCTTATAGGAAAAAGATCTTGGAAATAGTCTTGAACCATATTTTTTCCATACAACACGTATCGTACTCTTATGTTTACAAGCCGGAGTTTTCGCACATGAAAATCGGAGTATATATTGTATTTGGTACAAGCCATTTCTGTTTAGACATCCACTATAATAATAAAAAATATTTTTCCAAATGTGATTAAATTGGTTGGGAATATCATCATCTCTAAAAGTAGTCCAAGCTAATTTACCGATTGGACGTCCTGATGTGTCACAAAATTTTTCTTTAGCTAATAATTGAATTAAATGGGAAACCGGAATTATAGCACATAATTCTTTGGTAATAAGACTGGTAAGAGGTAAATCATTTATCATTTTGGCTTGAACCACGATGATTCGGGGCCGGATACCCAAAGTATAACCCAGAAAAGGAAGACAATCTTTGGATGATTTTTTGATACATATCCTGTATGGTCGAAACCAGCAATGAAAATAATATTGCCAAAATCTTATTATATAAGACTTCCATTTATGGACCAAAAATTTAGTACCTTTCAGAGCTATCATGAGATTACTTCCATATCTTACATAATGAATAGAGTATTTTTTTATACAAGGTGAAATATTCCCTGATAAAATAAGAATCCATGATGACTTTGTAACATGTGATAGCTCTTGAATATGTTCAATCTTATGAATGGACTGAGTCCGATCAAGTAAAGCTCCATAGGATAATGGTTCGAAATGCAAAGTTCGTTTCCAAATAGAAACCGAAGTGGATTCAAATTCATGGACATAATAATTCCATAAAAATGTGGATAATTTATTTATTTCTTTCAATGAAAAAGGAATGGATTTATCCAATACAATGATATTTGGATATTCATAAAAAACGAGTCGTAATGAGTGTAGAGAAGGAGCATCTTGAATCCGTCGACGAAAAATTCGTATAAGAATTTCTGGATGAATAGAATGAGGTATTTTTATATCTGAGAAACAATGACGATGTGAAAAATGGTCCTCCATAAAAGGGAATATGGAATGAATAGATCGAAAACTATTACATTCATTATTTTTTTTTAGCAAGGGTTTTAATTGTACCGAAAGAACAATTTGCAGAACTAAGGTCGGGACTTCTCGAATTGATTCGAAGTAGGAATTGATACAGTAATCAAAGGATTGGTTTTTATTATCCCTTCCCTTGTTGAAAAATTTTTTTTTTGATAAGGCTAAAGTTTCTAAAAGGTCTTGTTGACGTATCTTACTGATTAGACGTCTCCTAGTTATGAAACTGAAACGATTGTTGATACTTGAATCGTCAATTCGTTTCGGACCTGATTTCTCAAAAAAACGATTACAAGCAATTGCGTAAATATCATCTTGGAAAAAAAGTAAATATGAAAAGCGTTGTTGCCATAAAATATTTGTTCGATCTATTTGTAGCTTCTCAATTCTGGCTAGAACCCGAGCCATGGTTCTCACGAGAGTAACCTCCTAGGATAGGAAATAATACATAGTGCAATCTATGTAAAGATCAAATGAATTTTTATTTATTCGGAAATAGAGATTCCCTCGAATAATCTCTATCTGAAACTCATTCGATTCTTTATGAAAAAGACTTATTTCTTCGTAATAAAAAACTCGTCTTTTTTTTTTCACTGATTGCTCTTCTGACTTATAAATTACTCTATTTGGTCAGCATACTGGTCACTTTTTCATATATCTCTATCCGAGTATTCAGGATTTATTTTCTGTGAAGAAATCCCCTTTTCGTAGGGACCAACCTTTCTCATATTGGCTACTAATTCACTTTTAACTTTCAATTAGTGGAGAAAATTTGGAATGAATTTTTCTAAACAGAAGCTCGTTCTTCTGGTTTTACCTATAATTCAAGCAATATAGCTTTATCCATTAACTCTTTTTTTACTTGAATAGTAAATCCATCTCCCATATAAGTACTTTTTTTAATTCCTTCATTCCCTTCATGAGGAAGATTCTGATGAAATTAAGTCTGATAAAGAATTTGGAATAGAAACGACATGCTGTTTTTTCTGTTAAGTTTCCTTTCAAGATCAGTCGCAGTTTCACAAACCTTGCCAATGGTTTGGATGAGATTTCTATTTCATCTAGATATGTAAAACTCCCTAGTCGCACTTAAAAGCCGAGTACTCTACCATTGAGTTAGCAACCCATTTCTCAAAATGAAGTAATAAAAATACTTAGAAAGAGATAAATTAGTAACAAATATTCATACAAGAATTGGAAATGTGAATCGAAACAAATCTTTTTGAGAATAAGAATGAACAAATTCTACATAGAATGTAGATTTGTTACCACTTCGAATTCTGTTACTATTACTATCGTAATGAATCCATATCAAACACAAAAGTAATGGTTGGTGATAAATGAGTTAACCAGAAGAGATGCTACAAAAATATTATATTTGCATAAATCACTATTGTCAATCCAAGGAAAGTTCGACAAGCAATAACTTGTCGAAGTAGCACTTATCTCGGACCACATTTCAATTTCTCTTTCTCATTCCTAAGGGAAGTATGGGTCTTATGCTCCTTCATGCAAGAAGAATTCAATAAGATAATAAGCAAGAGCTTATTATCTTATTGATCTATTTATTGATATTACTAAATTGATTCTTCATCCATTCTGATAAAACAAAAAAAAAGTTGGTTATATTGGTTGGATTAACAAAATTTCCAATTCGAACAGAAACTATTAAATAAACATGGAATAAGATAGAAAAAAATGGGTAGTAAAAGAATAATTGAATAAAACCGAACACTGGACTCATTATTTATACTCTAGGATTTAGCTTTTAGTTGTGCAAATATCTCTGCTTTTTCCAAAATATCCTTAACAGTTTCTGTGGGTTGAGCTCCCCGTTCAAGATAATAAACAATTGCAGGAACATTTAACTGGGTTTGATCCTTTCTCGGATTATAAAAACCAACTTCCCGAAGGGCTCTTCCTTCTCTTCGAGATCGAGCATCAATTGCAATGATTCGGTAGGTGGCTTATCGGGATAGGCAGACTCGGAGTCTCCCCCCCGTAAAACCGTATATGAAGTTTTCTCTTCATACAGCTTAAGTGATAATACAGCTTAAGTGATAATTTTAGGATTAACACAAGGGTTATCCTCATAACTCAAGTATGTTTTTCAAATGTTCAAATTTTAGCGTGTTTTTTTACTTATTGAGTCGTCTTTAACCCATTTGTATCATTAATAGAGATTTATAGCACTTCTATCTTCATCTAGTTAGTAATTCGAACAAATAGGATTTTCTTGTTCCCAAATTGATTTTTATAATTATTCATAATCGTTAGGTTTAAGCTTTATTCCGGTGGTTTAAGATCTAGGAGAAAAAATCGAAGCAACTTCATTTTTTTTATCCACTGTAATCAATAATAACAATTATTAATTAATTAATTAATTACTGCATTCTTTTATTGACTCCGTTATCGAAAATGAGATTTTTCAATTATTCGATTAATAATAAATTACTAATTTATTATTTTTAAATTTCAAAGAAAGGTGTAGATTAACAAAGTTTAAATAGCTTTTTTATCTGTGTTAACCCTAGATAATCTTCCCAACTCGTAGGTTATAGGGAAGAGCCTACATTGTTACTCAAGCTCCGTTTTGGAAGAATCTTCTAAAATTCAAATCAATGTTGAGATAGGAACATTTCCATTCGAAGAGGAGGAAATGGCGGATGCTTCAATCCACGAAACCAATCATGATACTCAAGTCGCACGTTGCTTTCTACCATATCGTTTCAAACGAAGTTTTACCATAATTTTCGAAATTTGGATAAATGTGTAAATAAATATGTAATGAAAATAAATAATATAATGGAAATAAATAAAATTTTATGTTATTTATTCTTATTATATTATTCAATCTCTAAATAGGGACTGGAAATATTCCGTAGAATAGTCAGAATAACTTAATAATTCTGGTTGTTAAAAAGTATAGCAGAGGATTCTCAGTTTTTTGTTTTTTCCGTTTCACCAATAGTCGGAATAGCAAAAATTTATTAGGTTTCTTACGTGTTTCAAACACTTAAGAAAATTCCTTAGCAGTAAAAAATATTTCTAGAGTAATGTTTATAATGCCATTTTGTATTGCAAATTTCTCAGTCTTTCTTTTGATTTTGCTTCTAATAAAGCCCGGAATTTTTCTCAATTCTAGTTGACTTTCAGGGTTCCGAATCACACCTGTTTCTGTACATAATGGTTCTATAATAACTTCTTTGGTATCATGACCACCAAATATATCTGGAAAATGATCTTCCATGCCCGAAGTAAATGAATTATAAACTGAATCAGCTATTTGATTAGTACCTTCATAACCTGAAAAAGGTCTATATCCTAATGGAAAATTTTGGATATGAATTGGTGAAGAAATAACTCCACAGGGAATATCCAGACGTTTACCAATATGACGTTCCATCTGAGTACCAAATATGGCAGATGGTTCTACACGAGCAACCATATTTGCTATTTGAGTATGATCATCTGTAACGAGTACTTCATCACAAAAACCTTTAACTTGTTCGTTAAACCATTCCATATCATGTTTACAATAGGTACCTGCACAACTTACACGAATTCCCATTTCTCGACCAAGTATTTTAGTCATCGAAGCTGCATGAGTTGCATCACCAAAAATAACTGCTTTTCTTTTTTTTGAATTTTGACAATCAATAGATTTCGAAAACCAAATAGCTTGAGAAACAAATTTGGTTTGTTGATAAATATAAGGTTCATAATCAACTGTTTCTTCTAGTGACACAACAGCCAATTCATTAATATGTTTCTGTATTTGTCGGATACACTCAGCTGTATCTACAATTCCCATAGGAGTTATGGATACGTAAGGCATTCCAAATTCTTTTTCCAAATAGACTGCTGTCATTAAGCCTATTTCGCGGTAAGGAACAAAATTAAACCAAGCTTTTGGTAAATTTTGAAGATCTTCTACAAATCCTCCTTCAGGAATTACTTGATTAATCTCGATACCCAAATTTTGTAATAAACGTTTCAATTCACGACAATCATGTTGATTGTGAGAGCCCGAAGTAGAAATACCAATAATATTTGCAGAAGGTCTATTTGTTACAGATTGATCCAATGTTCCTCGTCCGCGAGCTTTACCTAAATAATATCGAACAACTTGTTCTAAAGTTCTATCTGCTGCCTGAAGTTCATTGACGCGATAATGATTAACATCCGCAAGAATTACGTCAGAATCAGAATTAACAGATGCTCTATACACAAAGTTTTGTAAATCTTCCTGCAAAATACTAGAAGTACATGTAGGTGTTAATATAATTGAATTAGGACGTTCTTCCTTATCTTTTCGAGTAATATTATCAATAACTTTGTCTTGGGATCCACGTGCTAATACGTGACGATCCACCACGCTAGTAGTTACGGGAGTAAAATTCCTTTCTCTTTCTAACATGGAACGCATTACATTGAAGTAGTCATCTCCTAGAGGAGCATGCATAATAGCATGTACATTCTTGAAAGAGCTGGCTACTCGGAGAGTTCCGATATGGGCGGGGCCAGCGTACATCCAATAGACTAATTTCATAAAATTTTTTTTCTTTGCTTTTCCTAGCTTACTTCAGACATATTTTCCTTGCCATATATGCATATATTTTTTTTTTTCCCATTATCATAAAAAATCTAAGAATAGACTACTGTGGTTGATGAAACAATAGAATAAATTTATAATTTATTTATTATTGTTTTAATCTTTTGTTGAATGAAAGCCTGGGACGGAAGGATTCGAACCTCCGAGTAACAGGACCAAAACCCGCTGCCTTACCACTTGGCCACGCCCCATTACAAATAGAAACAGTATATATATATATATATATATATATATATATATATATATAGGTATTGAATCCCAATATCAAGGTTGTTGTCAATCCATATATTCGTATTATCCCTGTTATTGGTACCAAATCTTATTCGTATATTTATTCATTTCCATTTTTGTAAAAGAATTATTAGGTAAAATTGAATCTATTACAAGAATAAAAGAATAAAATGGAATAGAATAGAAATAAAATTTCTATTCTATTAAATGAATGGAAAATAAATGAATGGAAAATAACTAATTCCTTATTCTTTTATTTATTCTATTGAAGGGACTATATAAATGTATAACCCTTTCGAACCTAAAAGAACTCATAATGAGATGTACTTCCATCAGCAATCAATTTATGAGGTTTTTCTCATGCTGTATCGAACCCTCGTAATAATTTTTATTATTTCCGGAGAAAAATATCGACTATGCTTAATTTATATCTAGAAAATGGCTTTTGTTCGAGTGGCACCATCTTTTTGGCCAAATCACCTGAAGCTTATGCTGTTTTTGATCCAATTGTAAATGTAATGCCAATCATACCTTTGTTCTTTTTCCTTCTAGCCTTTGTTTGGCAAGCTCCTGTGAGTTTTCGATAATATCCGAATCTTTTGTTCCGAAAAGGTTTATTCTTTCCGATCCATTTCATTAAAAACCCATTCTGATTTAGAATTTAAAGCAGGGAAATTTCTTGTATCACCTCCCCCATTCATTTTATAGGGCAGAGGTTATACATATGCACAATGTATACATACATATATATGTATATGTATATATAAAGGAATAAGGGAATAAGGAAATAAGGAAATAAGGAAATAAGGAAATAAAGAAATAAAGAAATAAAGAAATAAAGAAATAAAGAAATAAAGAAATAAAGAAATAAAGAAATAAAGAAATAAAGAAATAAAGAAATAAATATTTCTATATTTCTATATTTCTATATTTCTATATTTCTATATTTCTTTATTTCTTTATTTCTTTATTTCTTTTCCGTTCTTTATTTATTTCCATTCCATGATATAGTACCAAATTAGTATACAGAATCGAATGGTTATACAAAATAAGAGTAAAATTTTCAAAGGAAGAAATTTATATTAATATTAGTTTATTAGAGATTTTATCCAAATCTATTCAAAGTTTGGTTTTCATTAAATATACAATGACATGCTATTTCGGAAGAACAATTCTATTCATACATTTGTCATGTATATACATATATAGGTGTTATTTCCAAGAAAACTTCCGAGTTTGATTTACTTTTCAAATATTTCTTTGGCGAAACTTCTGAATCTACTTTTTTTTCCTCCTTTCGAGGTTCCCTGAGAAATGGCAGAGTGGTTGATTGCGGCGATCTCGAGAATCATTTCTTCAGCTCAACTAGGTTAGGCGTTCGAATTCCTTTCTCTTTCCATTCCACGTCTGATTAATTCTGATAATCCATGAAAATAAATTTGAGTTATCAATAATTTGTTATTTATATTTTATGAAAAGGATCGATCTTTTTCACTTGAAAAGTATAAACAAATATGGTTTAAAGATTGATAATTCATTCTATTCTATTTATAGTAATAATCCCGGAGATTAGACCATGCTTACTCTTAAGCTGTTAGTTTATACAGTGGTTATCTTTTTTGTTTCTCTTTTTGTCTTTGGATTTCTATCGAACGATCCCGGACGTAATCCCGGACGTAAGGAATAAATAAATTCTCTTTCTCGAAAAAAAAGAACAAATTTTATATATAATTAGAAAATAAATTTTCAATTATTGGAAGCGGAGAGAGAGGGATTCGAACCCTCGGTACAATTAATTGTACAACGGATTAGCAATCCGCCGCTTTAGTCCACTCGGCCATCTCTCCGAACTGGTAAGTATTTCTACTTTAACACAATGGTAGAGTCAAAGTCTATATTTTCAAAAATATGGAAACTTTCTCAAATATGGAATCATATTCTAATTGTGAAAAGTAACATGAACTTTCTAAAAGAGAAAAAAAACACTTGCTTTTTTCATTTCAATCGAATTAGTTCCATATCTTATTCCAGCCTAGCCAAAAACTGGCCAGGCTTTTTTTTCCGATAAATAGACGCAAAAGTGAATCTTTAATTATCGGTACAATTCGTTACCTAATCTTATAGCTAAAATACTCGTTATAAAAGCACTTACAAGGGCTAGAATAATTTGACTGTCTGAAATTGATGTCATCCCTTCATTCCCTCCCTAATTATTTTTAAAATAAAGTACGAATTGGTTCAATTTCATCTACATCCATGGGTTAATCATTCAATTCTGTGAATCCAAAGAAATAGAAATGAATAGACTTTCTATTATTGTACCAATTCAAGCTCTTCATAGCTATATATATATTTCTCTAATCCAAAGTTACAAATACTTTTAATGAAATTTGGATAGATCATAATTACATACAATCATATTTTATAAAAAAACATATATATATATATATATATGTTTTTTTTTTCACTTTTTCACTTATTGAATAAATAAAAATGACGAATCATTATTTTATTATTGATTTTGTAATATTAAATTGAAAATGGAAAGGTTAAACTAGAATGAATTTAGAAGTTATTGCACAGCTTACTGTTTTGGCTCTAATAGTCGTATCAGGTCCATTGGTAATTGCTCTATTAGCAGCTCGCAAAGGCAATTTGTGATTCCGATATGCCATCTCCGGAAGTAGAATAATGTTCTTGGGGTATTAATTCTCCGGAGATGGAGGTGCCAAAATATAGTGATACTCCATTTCATCCAATTAATAATGATTCATTATTCTTTCTATTGTTCATTGGACAAATAATAAAGATTTATGCTACTATTGATTCGTAGCGGGTATAGTTTAGTGGTAAAAGTGCGATTCGTTCCAACAACAACTTGAATAGTTGAAGGGTCTTTTGTATCGATCAATACTTCAGTTGACAACTTTGTTTCTATAGAGGTTCAAATCCTTTCCTATAAATGCCGTAGGAACAGCATTATTCCTTTGAAAATAATGATCCAGAATCCATTTCTTGGATTAAAAAGTAGCAAAGCAGAATGATTTTGAAGCTAAATTAGTCTCAGAAGATTAATTTGTCGAGAATCCATGGATAGAAATCAAAAGTATTATTTTCATCGTAACTAAATCTTTGACTTTTTTATTAAAGAAGTTACAGCTAAATAGCTATGAAATAATGATTTTAGTTTACTAGAATTATAAGCATTTCCGTTTCCAGCTCGGTGGAAAATATTTCCCCAAGGATTGAAGCTAATAGAAATAAGGAACGAAATAACTAGAAAGATTTTTTATTTAATTCATTATCATTTAATTGATTATGGACAAATTCCAAATTTCTCTCTAGGAGGATCATCTAAAAAGTATTCATCAGGAATGGATAGTAAACTAACGTAGATGTTATGGATGCAATTCCTCCCTCCCAATAGTATTGAACATCTCTTAATAGTATTGAACAAGAATCTTAAATTTGTTCTTGAGGTCTTCAACCCCAAAACTTGTTTCTGAGAGGGTTCTTACTTCATACTCCATAGGAATCCATAAAGGAGCCGAATGAAAAGAAATTTTCATGTTCGGTTCTGAATTAGAGGCAACTAATTGATTAGAATTCGATGTCGACTATAACCCTTAGCCTTCCAAGCTAATGATGCGGGTTCGATTCCCGCTACCCGCTCCTCATACTAAAAATTTTAGTAGTATATTTTTATAGTACAAAGTCTCTTCTTTCATAGATTTGAGAAATCAATAGATTTGGAAACATTTCTTATTCTTAATGTAATATTTTCTTCTGTAGCTATATCGTAAATTATTTCATTCAGAATATAGTATTTTCATAGTATTTTCATAGTATTCATAGTTCTTAGCCTTTGTCATTACGGAACTGAAATAACTTGCTCCTGAGACTCAGAAGAAAGGAATAAAGCGTTGAAGTATGAGGAGTCTCATATAGTTAGTCCTAAAGAGAAGGTTCAATGACAGTCTATTCGAGTCATTGAAAATCGAGCATAGTTGAATCGAGGATATTAACTCGGTAAAATAATTCACCTTTCTCAAGGAATATAAGTATGGCTTCTTCCAATAGTAAGGTAATAAAAAGCTTTTTCAATTAAGTAAGTAATTTAATATAAAGAGGCCTTCTTTATCATAATTATTTCGTAGGTAAGGGATCGAAAAAGATCTAGTATATGTATAACATATCTGTGGGAATGGTATCTAGGAAGTTATAAAGCTTCATAGATACCGCTTCATAATATGTGTCAAAGGGGGCTGAAGTGGTGAACGCAGTTAACTTGGTGAACCAATCTCATGGTTCACTTCCCTCTTTCATTCTCTAACTTTCTATAATCCATTATATAGTCTAGGTAAATTTTACATATATTCAATAAATATTTTATTATCTGATTACTATAGTGCGTTTTATTCTATATAAAATACAATAGTATGAGGGGAAAGGTGAAGGAACTCCAAAGAAACAGGAAGAGAGGAAACAGGGACAGGAAGGAGTCTGACTTTACCACCACACCCCTCCCCTCTATGTAGGATTAATTAGAGTAATAGAAAGGAATAGGAATAATATACTGATCATCGAAAAATGATTCATAAGAAGGAAATGAACCATGGAATTGGTTCATCGCTTTAACCCCTTTCATTTTCTTCACTGGTTTTTCATGTGAAGATTCTATTTCAGATGGAGCGAGAAATAGAAAAATCAAAAATCAAAAATCAAAAATCAAGTTTTGAATAAAATAACGTTCTAAGTTCGTTATTGTGGTACATTCGCGGTATAGAAACTAATCCACTTACTGATTGATTATTAAATTGAAATTAATGAACTTTGTCAATTTGAAAGGGTTAAGGAGAGAAAATGAAAACAAGAATTGTATTTATAACCCTTTCAAAAGAATATATTGAAAGATCTATTCAGTCAGGGAGTTGAAAAATATCTTCGGCGAGGTAGAAATAGTATATCCCTCAAAATCGAGGTTGAAATATAAGGACAGTTACATATAGTATAATTGGTTAAAGACTTTGATTCGATTGCTTTGGATGTTTCCAGTTCACCGCACCAAGTAACCGTAATAGACATAGACAAACCACTACTGAGCAATTCTTTACCAAATTGGATAGAAAGTGAATCAATGATAGTATTTATTTTTCATCGGGAAGGAAAGGCGTCCATCGTCTAATGGATAGGACAGAAGTCTTCTAAACTTCCGGTATAGGTTCAAATCCTATTGGACGTAGTATATCTCTAAAAACCCAAGACTTTTTTGTACTTAATAAAAAAATTTTTCGATGTGTTTCTAATTCCCTTCCAAAAATTGATATGTGGTAATGTGAGAAGAGCCAAAAAAAGTTATTTCAACTTTTTTTGGCTCTTCTCACATTACCACATAATCATATATTTATTTCTGTTCTTGAAGTAAAAAAAGTTCAGTATGTTCCTTAATAGCTTCTTTCAAAATAATTTCTGCTTGTTCCGTAAACACTTTAGTAGAACGAATAATTTCTATAAACTGAGGTTTATTAGTTACTAAATACTCACGGAACTGAACAAGAAATTTTTTGACTTGTCCGATTTCTAATATATCTAAATATCCATTAACTCCGATATAAATAGTAGCTACTTGTTCTTCTACCGTCAAAGGAGCCGATTGAGATTGTTTAAGCAACTCACGTAATCGTTGACCCCTCGCTAATTGATTCTGAGTAGCTTTATCAAGATCAGAAGCGAATTGTGCAAAGGCTTCTAACTCTGCAAATTGAGCTAGTTCCAATTTCAATTTCCCAGCCACTTGTTTCATAGCTTTAATCTGAGCCGCAGATCCTACTCTGGATACAGAAATACCTACATTAATTGCAGGTCGAATTCCGGCATTGAATGAATCAGCTGATAAAAATATTTGTCCGTCAGTAATGGAAATTACATTTGTGGGAATATAAGCCGAAACATCTCCGGCTTGGGTTTCAACTATAGGCAAAGCAGTCATGCTTCCCTCACCCAATTGGGAACTTGATTTAGCTGCTCTTTCCAAGAGCCGAGAATGCAAATAGAAGACATCTCCTGGATAAGCTTCTCGACCAGGCGGTCTTCTTAATAAAAGAGACATTTGTCGATAAGCTTGTGCTTGTTTAGAAAGATCATCGTAAATAATTGAAGTATGTTGTTGACGATACATAAAGTATTCTGCTAAAGCTGCTCCTGTGTAAGGAGCAAGATATTGCAATGTTGCGGGAGAATTTGCAGTTTCTGCCACTACAATGGTGTATTCCATAGCGCCCTGTTCTTCAAAGGTATTTACTACCTGAGCCACGGAAGATGCTTTTTGACCAATAGCCACATAGACGCATATGACGTTTTGACCTCTTTGATTCAAAATAGTATCTGTAGCTACTGCTGTTTTACCAGTCTGTCTGTCCCCAATAATTAATTCTCGCTGACCGCGTCCAATGGGAATCATGGAGTCAATAGCAATAAGACCCGTTTGCATGGGTTCGTATACGGAACGTCTTGAAATAATACCCGGAGCAGGAGATTCAATTAGTCTGGATTCGGAAGCTGAAATTTGACCTTTGCCATCAATAGGTTGAGCTAAAGCATTTACGACACGACCCAAATAAGCGTCACTTACTGGTATTTGAGCAATTTTACCAGTTGCTTTTACGGAACTGCCTTCTTGTATAGTCAATCCATCACCCATTAATACAGCTCCAACATTGTTTGATTCCAGATTCAAAGCAATTCCTACTGTACCATCTTCAAATTCTACTAATTCCCCTGCCATTACTTCGTTGAGACCATAGATACGGGCAATACCATCTCCTACTTGGAGTACGGTACCAATATTAAAAACCCTTACTTCTTGATTATATTGCTCGATTTGTCGAAAAATAACACTGCTAATTTCCTCGGGTCGAATGTTTACCATTAGCGTTCGTTGATGAATTTCGAAAAATGAAACCTATGAAAAAAACTAATCGGTTGTGTTTTCCGTGGCCCTCATCAATAAGCCGATATGATAATCAATCATGCGTGATTGCAATTCACTATTCAAACGAATGTTCAAAACTTCTAGAGCTCTTTCTAATGCAAGGCGAGAAACTTGTTGGCGAACTTGTTCAATCGCTCTTTGTTCCTCAAAGCGAATAGTAGCATTTTTAGAGTCTTCTAATCTTTTTGAATTTTCGTCAGCAAAATCTATCAAATCTCGTTTCTCTCTTTCCATTCGAGAGAGACCATTTATGCGAATTTCATCCGCTTTTATTTTTGCTTGTTGCAAGCGAGTCCGAGCTTGTTTAAGTTTATCAGTAGCTTCTTTATATCGTTCCTCCGCATCGCGTATGGTACTTAAGATGGTTCGTTTACGATTAGTTAATAAATTACTTAATGAAAGTAGATTATCTATCTATAAATCTTGTAGATTAACAATCTCTTCCCAAACCGAACATGAATTTTTCGATTCATCCGGCTTTCCTGCTCAATCCCCTAGAATAAGATACATAGATCCATTCTCTAACTGAGCCTGCCCTTTTTATTCATAATCTGTCACGTGAAATTACGATAAAATTCTCGAAACTTAGAATTCTTTATAAAGGGCTCTTACGATCGAATTGTCAGTAAGGTTTTTCTTTAAATAATCATCAATGTTTTTAGGTTGCCGATTCAGTACCAAAAACCCAAATTGGTTATTCGTAGGAGATTATGACATTTCATCCAATAAAAAAATAATTTTAAGAATCATTTTGATATGAGTGTTATATACCAAATGAACCTCCAACCATGTTTTTTTATACATTTCATATAAACATAGTGGGAGAAAGAAGACCCCACCCCAGTTGTACCTAGACTTCAAGCGGTTCAGCTTTAACCATTTTCATGAAATTCCCTTGTCAGTTAGTAAAAAAAAAGTTATTTACTAATGTTACGAAATGCTATAGTCCCTCCATATTTTGACCCAGGGGTAATTCGTCAGGGTCATACACTTCCTTTCCATCGAAGTGCAGCTGAGTGAGTCCAGCTATTTTATTTAGATATTCGACCCGCACACACTCCCTTTCCGGAGTAGACTAATATACCAAGCACCACACCTGAATTAATTAGATTTGTTTCTAGAAGGTTGGTATTTAAGCCAAACCCCCCAGCAGGGGGCCAATAACCTGGAATAATAACAAAATCAATCACATTTTTCATACTTTTCTCCCATTACAGGTTATTATCCAAGTTTCACAGAATTTTTTCCTTATTCAACCCTATTTACTTAATCTTATTGAAGATTCTTCCATAGTTTCAGATTAAAAATCTAAGGATTTTTGGTTAAGTTCCATCTATTCCACAAATAGTGTTGTATAATACTTTGCTCGTTCTACCCTCTGCTACGAAAGTTATAAAAATACTCTTTACAAAAAAAAAAAAATAGTAAAAAGCTTTTTACTTACTTGTTATTACTAGCCCCTCCTCCAAGGAATTGGCCAAACGAATAAATGATTAGAGGAGAGGATTAATAATCAATAATAAAAAAAGGTACGTATTTTTCTTGATGTTTCTCGAACTAAACAAAAGGATTTGCAAATGGAAGTGCTGAAGCTACAACTAATCCATAGATGGTTGAAGCTTCCATAAAAGCTAAGCTTAGCAATGAGGTACCTCGAATTTTACCTTCAGCTTCTGGTTGTCTTGCAATACCTTCTACGGCTTGACCCGCGGCGGTGCCCTGACCAACACCTGGTCCAATAGAAGCAAGACCTACAGCTAATCCAGCAGCAATAACGGAAGCAGCAGAAATCAAGGGGTTCATGGTAATCTCCTCCGACTAAGATTGAAAAATAGTTATTAATAAGAACCTATTCTCCATTGCTAACTAAGAATTTTCTTTTGAATCAGAAATTTATTCTTTAAATTTAGTTAGTAACTCAAGATGTCTCTTATTGAAGTGATAGTATCACTAAGGATAGAAAAAAATTATTTCTTATTTTTATCTAATGTAATTAGATATACATTTCTTCGTTAATAATTGAAATAGTATTCGAAGATTTACCGAAAAAGCAAAATAATTTTCACTAATAAATAGTAATTCTATTTCAATTATTTTATAACTTTTCATTGAAGAAAGTTATGTCAGTGAAATTACATCACATAATATGTAGTAACTTTTATTTCTTCAGTTCTTTCATTTAGAACCAAGAAACATTTATTCTATCTATATATATATTTAGATCAACTAACTCAAATTCAACTTAAATTGAATTCAAATTTAACTCAAATTTATTAAATTATTTAGTCGTTTATATATATATAACTTCTTATTCAGAAATTTCATTAATTTCTAATAATATTAAAAGTTTCATAATTGTTTGCATGGTTACTTCTATTATTATACCCGACAGAATAAATTTCTGTTAGATCTTGAAAATTTATATAGAAATTAGTTCTTCTTACAAAATATAAATGTTTTTTTCTAAAGGTTAAATTTTATTCTTTTATCACATAGCAGCAATTTCTGTCTCTTTAAATTACTGTCCCAGAAAAGAAATTACTTCACTTTGACATAGGGACTACTCCCATTACTAATGGAAAATGTGAGTAATCTTCTTCTTTATTTGAGAAATTATATGTCCATTCGTATAATAGAAAAGACTATTGGATGATTGATGATGACCTTCCATGGATTCCCCTGTATAAGCTGCGGCTAAAGTTGCAAAGATCAAGGCTTGGATAGCACTTGTGAATAATCCTAGAAACATCATAGGTATAGGAACTACTAAAGGTACTGAAGAAACAGGAACAGCAACTACCGATTCATCAGCTGATATATTTCCAAAGAGTCGAAAGCTAAGTGATAAAGGTTTAGTAAAATCTTCTAAGATATTGATTGGTAAAAGTATTGGGGTTGGTTGAATATATTTACCAAAATAACTTAGACCTTTTTTGTGAAGACCCGCATAGAAATATGCTACTGATGTAAGCAAAGCTAAGGCAACAGTAGTATTTATATCATTTGTAGGTGCAGCTGATTCTCCGTGAGGTAATTCAAGTATTTTCCAAGGGGGAAGAGCACCTGACCAGTTGGAAACGAAAATGAATAGAAACATGGTTCCGATAAAAGGAACCCAGGGACGATATTCCTCCTCTCCTATTTGGGTTCTAGTCAAGTCTCGAATAAATTCTGGAACATATTCAACAAAATTCTGACCACCAGATGGAATAGTTTGTAAATCCCGAGTAGCTGAAATAGCTGAACCTAATAGAATAGCAATTACAATCCAAGAGGTTATAAGTACTTGTCCATGAACTTGGAAACTACCTATTCGCCAATAAGAGTGTTGACCTACTTCTACACCGGATATTTGATATAAATCATGGAATGATATGAGAGATAGTGCAATATGCGTATTACTCCTTCTAAGAATTAACTAGAAAATAATAAGAAATAATTTTTTCTCCAAATATTTTACTTATTTAGAGATTTCCGATCACTATATATAGAATATATCTCTTTTTACAAAAAAAGATATATTCTATGTATTTTAATAAAAATTTAGTATTTTAATAAAATTTTCAGTTTGGAAGTATTGACTGACTCTATAAATTCCTAAAATTTTGTAATTAAATAATTAATCTTTCATATAACTATTGCGACCTTCGCAAATTGCTGACGTCGATTTGTTTGAAATCCATCGAATTGAGGCTCTAGCATCATCATTAGCTGGAATTGGAATATCCGTGAGATCCGGATCACAATCCGTATCTACTAAGCAAATAGTTGGAATATTTAAAGTTATACATTCTTTAATAGCAATAGATTCTTCTTGTTGATCAACAATTATTACAACATCGGGTAAACTTGTCATATATTCAATTCCACCTAGATATTTTTGAAGTTGAGCTAATTGTCCTTTCAAAATGGCTGCTTCTTTTTTCGGAAGTCTATCAAATCCTCCTGTCTTTTCTTTGTTCTCTAAATCTCTAAGTTTTTGGAGGCGTTTCTCTATAGTAGACCAATTGGTTAACATACCCCCAAGCCATTTTTTATTTACATAATGACATCGAGCTTTCATAGCAGCCGATGCTGTTAAATCAGCTGCTTGATATTTTGTACCTATTATTGAAAATTGTTTCCCTTTACTTGCTGCATTAGCCACTGAATTACAAGCTTCTGATAAAAAACGAGCAGTTTGAGTAAGATTTATAATATGAATACCTTTACGTTCTGTAAAAATATAAGGTGCCATCTTAGGATTCCATTTCCGAGCTTGATGACCAAAATGAACTCCAGCTTCCATCATTTCTTCCAAATTAATATTCCAAGATTTTGGTTCCATTTCCTTTCCCATAAAAAAATTCCATAGACTATATGATAATAATAATATACTCATATAGACTAAATTTATTAATAAATCGAATTTCTTAGAATATTAAGGTTGTATTGTTATAAATAATAGAGACCTATATAGTTATGTTCGATTCTTTTTCATCTAGACACACTTCCTGTTCATCAGTATCAGAATCGGGTATTGATTTTTCTAATACTTCATGAATAGTTTTTTCAATTACTTCATGAGTAGTTTCCTCGGTTACTTCATGAGTAGTTCCTTCGGTTACTTCATGAATAGTTTCTTCAGTTACTTCATGAATAAATTCTTCGGTAGGAGAAAAAGACAATTTCTTTTCTTCATGTAAAAAAATATTTCTAATTCTGTTAATAAAGAGTTCATTATTCTTTGTTATCAGAGTTTTCGAATTCATTTCTTCCTTTCTTTTATCAGAAGTTACTTGCCAAATTATTTCTTCACATCCAGTACCAGCGGGAATCATTCCACCGATGATGACATTCTCTTTCAAACCTCTCAACCAATCAATTCGACCTCGGATAGCAGCTCTGGCTAATACTCGGGTGGTCTCTCGGAAACTTGCTTCTGAAATAAAACTCTTAGTATTAAGAGATGCTTTTGTTATTCCTAATAATACGGGTCTATAATAGATTTTTTCCTCCAAAGTACAATTCATTCTTTGTGCTCGTGAAATTTCAATTAGTTCTCCGGGTAAAAAAACACTAGCCATTCCATCTTCCAAAGTAATTATTTTTGATGTCATTTGGCGCACAATAATTTCTACATACTTATCAGATATTTGTACTCCATGGGATTGATAAGTTCTTTGAATCTGATTAACCAGATTTATCTGACTCTGCTCCAAACTTATTTTAGCGCTGAGAGAAAAACCCCATAAGTTTCCAAAAATCCATGTTATATCGTTCTTCCAGTCTCTATAACTGTTTTTGAAATCTATTGATACTGGAGTAACTGAACGGGATTCCAACAATCGTTCGATCTTAGCAAGACCCTGAGTAATATCCCCCGATTTTAATTTATCATGGAACAATGTTAATAATGTAGTTCCCTCTGGAATAAGATCTTTGGAATCAGTATGAATAATTCCTCCTTCACTGACCAAATATGGCTTAACTAATCTAAGTACTACAAATTCCATATGAATGGCTACAATCTGACGAGATTGAGAAAATCTTTTATCTATTGGTATAGATCCCTCACCAATCAATTGTCCAGGACTAACTAATGAAAATGGATTTTCGCATAAGGAGAACGAAGGTAAAAAACACCGATTTAGTAAATTAGAAATAATATTTTTGCACAGAATCAAATGATATATTTTTTTATTTTCATCCAGAAAATACCATTTAGGAACTCGAGAAGTTTTTCTTGAATTGTCAATAGAGTAATATTCATTCGATGGAATTGCATTAAGAGTTACCCAATGAGAAAAGGACGAAAATTTAGTGATACTATGTAAATTACCCAAAAGACCTAAATTCTTTGACAGAGTTATTTGCATAGAATTCTCTCGAAAAGTTTCTTGGATTGATAAAACAGAATTTGTAGTAACTCTTTCTCTTAATTGAGATTTTTTACTTTTCCTATTCCTACTCGAAGATTTTAAAAACTTCGTTGAATTATCAGAATCTGTTGCAGAAACATCGGTATCTAGATCAAGAATTTTATTATTCTTTTCCATCACATCGGAATATATATTAGAATATTCTGTACCAGTAAATGAAGAGCTGTAATTTAAATCATTGGCGGACAAAATAAGAAAAGATGTATTTTCTTTTTGATTTTCATCCAAAGAATGAATAATACCTTTGTGTCGACTGAATAAATAATTTTCACTATTTGAAAAAAATTTGGTGTAATGAACTTTGTTACTAAAAATGGATTTTGAACCCGCTGTATTATCATCACTTCTATTATTCAAGGGATACTTCTTCAAATTCAATTGAAGAAAATATTTGAATGTTTTATTCGTTCTCATTTCAATAAAAGAAGTTTCTACTTCTTTTGGAAAAGATTCTTTTCCCCAATCTAAGACTAAACAGGTTTGAACTAATTGAATACTTGTGTTACTGATGGTTCGAACTTCTTCACCATCTTCATAAGAAATATATTTAAAAGTTCTAACTTTTAAAGTCTTTTGTTCTCTTAGTAACTCCCGATGAAAGAACGTTGTTGATAATTCTGATTCATTAGGTATTTTATATTCTATTGCGGGTCTTACCAAAGCAAAAGGTCTTCTTTCATTTCTTTCATTTCTTTCATTTCTTTCATTTCTTTCCTTTATCCTCTTTATCTCCTTTATCTCCTTCCTCCCCTTTATCTCCTTCCTCCCCTTTCTCTCATTTCTCCCCTTTATCTCCTTCCTCCCCTTTCTCTCATTCCTCCCCTTTCTCTCTTTTATCTCCTTCCTTTCCTTATGAGGCTGGATCCATTCGAGGTAAGTCCACCCATTGGATCCGAATCTACCAAAGAGTTTTCTTCCTGGTGGTACCAAAGCGTTTTCCAGTTTAGATAATTTTTTTATTTCTCTCGTATATATTATATTTCCGGGCAAAATTCTTATTTCAATTTGTTCTTTTGTTAGTTCTCGTACCTTGATCAATCCACTTACCTGACTATGAATATTCGAAGTTATTTTTGTACCTGCTTGAATAATATCATTATTTCTTACTAAGAGAGAGGATAAACTTCTATGTATGGTATGTACTTCTTCCGGAATCAGAAAAAAATTACCCTCTTCAATTATTTTATGTCTTTTAGTGACTTTTTCTGTTTCTTCATCCTCAATAATTTTCTTTATTTTGCTAATTGATTCGACTTTTATGGTACCATATCTAATAATTCCTGAAACTTTGGTTACGTATTGAGGATCATTCGAAATGGCCAAAATTTCATTATTTCGTGAAACTTCATTTTTGCATATTTCAGGGACAAATTCAATATTCAAATATTGTTCATGGTATGTGTCTGTATTTCGTCTCAATGATAAGGAAACCCTACCTCTCTCGTTCCTTTCCATTGTTACAAAACCATGCAAAATGAAGGTGGAATATTTCCAATTTCTATTTCCGAAAATGCTATGGCTATGATCAAATTTCGAATGATCAAAAGTTTGTTCATCTTTTTCTGAATAAGAATCGAATAATTCATAATTTGTCTGATCTTTTTCTAAAGAAGAATTGAGAAGTAATTTAATTTTCTTGGTCAGAGGAGATTGAGTATTAATTTGATCTCCATCATGATAGAGTAAAAATCGTATCCCACTAGGATTATAGAATTGTCCCGATAAGATCCATATACAAGTTGTCTTAACTGATAAATTAATACTATTAACTAAATATTGCCTAAACTCGGGTTTGTTGTGAATCAACATTGCGCCACAGTGCATTTCTCCATCTAGTTCAGAATAAATAAATTTTTCTATTTTGTCTTTTAGCGGAAATATTGTAGTAGGAATCTCCGCAATAACTTGTTTCGATTCCACACATTCATTGTTCTGAACTAGAATCAAACTTTGTGATGGAATAATAAAATCAAATATTTCATTTTTATTCTTAATAGTGATAGGCAAATCGTTATCACAAGCCCAAGCAGGATATCCAAATTTTGTGCGTGTAGGATAAATCAAATTAGCATCGAATTCTATAATTCCAGTTAAAGGAGTTCGCATATGTTGCGCAATAGTACCTGTAAAAACTCCACCAGTATGAAAAGTTCTTAATGTTAGTTGAGTCCCCGGTTCCCCAATAGACTGACCCGCAATAATACCCACAGCTTCTCCTAATTCTACTAGGTTACCATGGGTAGGATTCCAACCGAAGCATAATTGACAAATCCAAAATATACTTTTGCAAGTCAAAGGAGATCGTATAAATATTGGTTGTGTTTGAAAGGCTATTAATTGATCAACAAGTTCAGCCCCAATATCTTGATTACGTGTGGCAATACATCTTGCATCTAGGTATACATTATCTGCTAATACACGACCAATAAGTCCCGGTTGAACAAAAGTTTCTATTTTTTTTTCATCCCGAATTGGACTTATCAAAATACCTTGAATAGTTCCACAATCTTTTTTTCGTACTACGATGTGTTGAACTACTTCAACGAGTCTACGTGTAAGGTACCCAGCATCCGCTGTTCGTACGGCAGTATCCACAACTCCTTTACGAGCGCCATAACAAGAAATTATGTATTCTATTACGGATAATCCTTCACGAAAATTATTTCGGATAGGTGAATCAATAATTTCTCCTTGGGGATTTGACATTAACCCCCTCATACCAACTAATTGGTGAACCTGGGATATACTTCCCCGAGCTCCCGAAAAACACATCATATGTACTGGATTCAAAGGATCAGTTACTTTGAAACTAGGAGTCATTTCCTGTTTCAAGAACTCACTTGTAGTGTACCATGTTTCAACTAATTGACGTAATTTTTCTACTGTATTTAAACGTCCATTACTAAATTCTTTCTCTTCATAATAATTTTCATATTCTGTATCTTCGATAAGCCATTGCTTGGAAGGTGTTGTTAAAAGATCGTCAATGCCCAATGAAAAAGCTTCATGAGTAGCATGTTGAAAACCCAGAGTCTTGAATTGATCCGAGATATGTGCTGTATATACCATTCCAAAGTGGTTTATTAATCTGCTAATAAATCGTCTCATAGCAGTTTTATCCATCACTTTATTATAGAAGAGCAATTTACCAAGTCCTGCCATAAGATAAACCCCTTTTTTTCATTGTAAAATGGGATTTGCTATTGATGAATTATTCTAGTCTTCTGTTAAGAAAAATTCCCAATTACAATTTTTTTCATAAACAAATTTTGTTGTAACCAATAATAATTATGTCGTTATAGCTGATAGTATTCCATCCTAAAATAGATTAACTTCCGAAAAGCTTTGTAAAGCAGCTTCTATTTGTTGATCGAAAAATATACGACCAGCAGTTGTACAAATGTATATACTAAGTTTTTTTCCTTCCCTATCTTTTCTGATTTGGAAATGTTCATATATCCGATGAGAATTACCTAAGGGATCGTACTGAACCTCAATAGGTTCTTCCTGATCCTTGGAATTCAATATACGTAGATTATCACTTACTGGCCATCGAAGCCATAAAAAACTGTGTAAGTTAATTAGTTTCTGTGATTTTGCCCTAAGCACATCGTCATAACTATAAAAATAAGGTATTTTATAAAAGAAAGATGTATTATATCTATTTCCATAGATACCTCTAGTAATATCAATCGTTAGTATATAGAGTCCAAGAAGCATATCCTGACTCGGTACACAAATAGGATCCCCCGTAGCCGGAGATAAGAGATTTGTTTGAGAAAGCATAAGTGAACTAGCTTCTGCTTGAGCTTCCAGAGATAAAGGTAGATGTACAGCCATTTGATCTCCATCAGAGTCTGCATTAAAACCTGCACAAACCAGTGGATGTAAACGAATAGCGCGCCCGTCTGCTGAAATAGGTTCAAATGCTTGTATACCTAACCTATGCAATGTAGGTGCTCGATTCAATGATATGGGATGTCCTTGCATAACCCCTTGAAGTATTTTCCATAGAAAAGGCAATTTATTTTGAATTAGCAATTTAGCAGCTCTCATGTTAGGAGCAAGGTTCCGTTCCATCAAATTGCGAATCATAAAAGGTTGAAAAAGTTCCATGGCTATTTCTCGAGGTAATCCGCATCGATGTAATGGAAGGGAAGGACCTACCACAATAACAGAACGAGCTGAATAATCGACTCGTTTTCCAAGTAAATTTTCACGAAATCTTCCTTCTTTGCCTTGAATTATATCTGAAAAGGATTTGAAAGGTCTTCCATTAACATCTGTCATGGGTTCTTTACCCATGCCATTATCAAAAAGTGCATCTACAGCTTCTTGAACTAATTTCTTTTGACAAACTATTACCCCTTCTGGTGTAAATGTTCTTTTCTCCAAGAAATCAATGAGACAGTTATTTCGAAAAATTATTCTCCGATAAAGTTCATTTATATCCGAACTAATTATTTCACCATCGTTTAATCGAATCATAGGTCTCAATTCAGGAGGAAGAACCGGTAATATCGATAGAACCATCCATTCCGGATTCGTTTCCGTTTGAATAAAGAATTTAATCAATTTAAGACGTCTAACCAAAAAATCTTTTCTTCTTTTAATTAAAGGATCTTCCCAAATATCTCCAGTAGGTTTCTTCTTTGTCAAAGAATGAAATTCTTTTTGTATACAATTCATAATATCTCTCAGCTTTAGATTAGCTAATAGTTTCTGAATAGCATCTCCCCCAAGAGCCATTTCTCTATCTATGAATTCATTAAAATCTGGGGAATAAAAAAAGCAAGGAATGATTTCGTTCCAAAATTCATCTTCATCATCATATTTAAATGAACTGGGTTTTAATCCAAATGAAGTGGGTTTGTTAGTTACGGTCCCAGCAAAAAAATGATTGGGATAGGTTATTATCTTGATTTCCCCCCCCCAGAATCGGACATGAAAGTTTTCTTTCATCCGGCTCAAGTAGCTATCACTAAGGCCATGAAAATCTATTATTTCATTCTACATGGTATATCTTTCTAGCAGAAAGAAAATAACTACTCATTACTCAAGTTATACCTAATTAAAACTAATTTATGTTTTTCTATTACATGAAATTTGTTATTTAATATTACTGAGTAGTCTTATTCCCTTTGAATGATATATCTCTTTACAGAAATACCTTCCGATTAAACCGGAACTCATAAGGTTTTTTCTCGTTCGTATTCTGATTTCTCTTACTCGATCCTTTAGGTTTTTGCTCTACTCCGACGGTTACAATGCTATTTATTTGAAGTCTATATGCGATGGATAGACTTCTACTGCCATATGTTCTGTTTATTAAAAATATTCTTTTTTTTTCCTCAAATTTATTTTGAAAAAAAAAAAAAGAATATTTTTTTTTTTACGAAGTCTAATTAACTAATAACATGGTATAATTAAGTATACACGTGTTATAAAAACCCTAGATAATCCTCTTAGTATTTCTTCTTTTGATTGCTTATGGCTTTGAGCTTCGCGCCACTCCTTACGAGAGACATGTCAGAGCTAGAGGCATCCATATAAAAAATGGGATGGGATGACAGTTATCATTCCGATCCATATAATCAGAACCTAGAATCGAGTCACACATCGCAGTATGCTACGCTCTCCAATTCCTGAAGAGGTTTGGATAGAATAGTTGCAATATAACTAGGAATGTTTTTTAAATACCATACGTGAGTTACAGCACATGCTAATTTGATATATCCCATTCGGTATCTTCGAACTCGAGATTCTATGAATTCGACTCCACATTCTTTACAAAAATTCGAGTTTTCTTTTTCATTCTCAATCTTTTGGTACTTTCCACAAGCACAGACTCCAGTTTGAATGGGTCCAAATATCTTTTCGGAAAATATTCCATCTCTTTCTGGTCTATTATCGCCATAAGAGAAAGTGCTAGGTTGAGTTACCTCTCCAACTAGTTCTCCAGTAGGTAGAATCCTTTCAGCCCAAGCACGAATCTGTTCAGGAGAAGCCAATCCAATTCGAAAAAATTGATGCTTTTTTTTGTGAATCATAATTTTGAGGTTCCTATTAATTAGTACTACAATTCTTTATAATCTATTATTAAATCTTTTTCCATAACAACATGATCTAAATTCGGGGCTGAACATCGTAATTCTCGAGCGAGCAATCGAAAAGATTCTGGGGTAGTTTCAGGTTTATCTATCAGCTCCCCAGCCACAACGGTATTAATTATTTTTCGACGGGCTTGGATATGATCGGATTTAATAGTAAGCATTTCTTGTGAAATGTAAGAAGCGCCAAAAGCTTCTAGAGCCCAAACTTCCATCTCTCCTACTCGCTGTCCTCCCATTCTGGATCTCCCTTTAAGGGGTTGTTGCGTAACAAGTGAATAAGGCCCACTAGAGCGTACATGAATTTTATCATCAACTTGATGAATTAATTTCAGCATATAAGCTTTTCCTATTGTAATGGGTTGTTTAAAGATTTCTCCCGTTCTTCCATCGATTAATAAACTTTTTCCGGGATTATCAATTTCGAATAACCATGGATTAGTCGTTCGTTCACTAGCTTCATGAAGTTCAGAATATACTAGCTTTCTCGAAGCTTCTCGTTCATATCTCTCATCGAAAGGTATTACTCTGTAATGTCTTTTCAAAAAGCCTCCTGCTAGACCAAGCAAACATTCGAAGATTTGTCCTACATTCATTCGTGAAGGCACTCCTAAAGGACTTAGTATCATATCGATAGGTGTTCCATCCTGCAAATAAGGCATATCCTCTCTGGGTAAAATTCTTGAAATAATACCCTTATTACCATGTCTTCCAGCAACTTTATCACCTACTTGTATTTCGCGTTTCTGTAAAATATATACATGAATAAAATTTCTATATTTATGAGCGTCTTCAGGATAAATTGATCTGACATCAATAACTTGACCTCTTCCACCCGGAGGTACTTTGAGACAGGTTTCTCTCGTAGCAGTTATGTCAATACCAAATATGGCTTGTAGTGAATTTCCTTCCGGAGCTTTTAATGATTCTTCTGGATCTCGAGGTGTTAATTTACCCACCAGAACATCTCCTGTTTCTACCCAAGATCCTGGTAATACGAGGCCATTTTCATCTAAATGACGAAGAAAATAATCATCTAAATGAGGTATTTCGCTAGTAAGTATTTCAGGACCGTGAAGTGTTACACGAGCTTCAACTTCATATTTATCAATATGAATGGATGTAAAAACATTTTCATATATTAGGCGTTCATTTATAAGTACTGCGTCTTCAAAATTGTATCCTTCCCATGGCATATATGCGACTAATGCATTTTTTCCCGAAGCCAGTTCTCCTCCTTCCGTAGCTGCCCCATCCGCTAAAATTTGTCCCTTCTTCAGGTATTCACCTAAATTAACCCGAGGTTTCTGATGCATACAAGTATTGTTATTAGAACGTTGATACGTAATCAATTCGGTACTTATTGTCTTTCCATTATTAACCAATGAAGTTATTTCTTTACTATCAATATAATTAATTTTTCCGCCTTGTGCGGCTATAGCTACACTTCCTGAATCTAAGGCTACTTGACCTTCCAATCCTGTTCCCACGATGCACCTTTCTGGCTCGAAAAGTGGAACAGCTTGACGTTGCATATTAGAACCCATTAGAGCACGATTTGCATCGTTGTGCTCGAAAAAAGGAATAAGGCAAACTCCAACAGAAAAATATTGTAAAGGTAATATACTTCGTATTTTTATTCGATCCCATGCAGTGGTCAAAAAGTCTTGCCGAAATTGAGCCAAAGTAAATATTTCTTTATTTTTAGTTTCTTCAGGAGATACTGCTAAAGAAGCTTCTGTAGCTATTCGAAGATATTCATCTTCTTCCGCTGAAAAAACATCAACCATATTTTCATTTCGTTCTCCAGATGATACTTCATCATGTTCTTTTTGAAAGGTACTCTGCAAGAATCCCCAATTATTAATACTTGCATAGATAGCCAATGATGAAATAGGTCCAGCATTCATGCCTTCGGATGTTTCGATGGGACAAATACGTCCATAATTACTAGGATGAATATCTCGTGCCTTTATACTGGCAATTCGTTTTGTTAATCCCCCGGGGCCTAAAGAACTTAATCTTCGTTTATGAACTATTTGTGTCAATGGATTAGTTTGATCCAAGAATTGCGACAAGGGATGCGAACCAAAGAATTCTTTAAAAGTTCTTGATAATGGACTCGAAGTTACTAAACTCTTAATAGTTGGTACACGCTTACGACGAGTTGCCCTGTTTATTCTTTTACGCACTAAATCTTCCAGACGTTCCAATGCCAATCCAAATCGATTTTGTAATAAATCCGCTACAGAACGAATACGTTTATTTTTAAGGTGATCTATATCATCAGAGGTACCTATTCCAGTTCGAAGTTCGATTGAATAATCTATAGCAGCTAAAACATCTTTCGGTAATGAAAAAATTTCATCTTTAGGTACATTAAGATTAAGTTTCTTGTTAATATTAAATCTACCTATTTTTCCTAGTTCAAATTTCGGTTCAAAAAATTTTTCCTTTAATTCTTCAGAAATATTGGAAGATTCCACATCTCCAACTATACCAAATATTTGTTTATAAAGTTCTGATATGGCATTTTCTTTCAACTCAATATTATTTTGTTTATCCTTCATTTCTTGAAAAATATAGCTCATGACTTCGGGATAACGAACAGTGTTTAATATCTTCTCTTTATTCAAGCCCATAGCTAATAATAAAAGTAGAATAGATATTTTATGTTTTTTGTTTATACGGAACCATATCCTGTTCTTCACATCAGGTTCTGATTGTAATCTCTCTCCCCAATTCGAAATTATAGTCCCGGTATATGTAGTAATTCCCCCCAAATCTGAATCTTTTTCCGATTTATAATAAATACCAGGACTTCGTAACATTTGATTGATTGTAACTCTAGCAATTCCATTTACTACAAAAGTGCCTTGAGAATTCATTAAAGGAATATTTCCAATAAATACAGTTTGTTTTTTTATTCTCCTTTTCTTTCTCTGAGTCATTTGAGCCGGTACATATAATTTGCAAGAATTCGTAATTGATTCATATACGGCATCTCTTTCTTTTATTAATGGTTCCAATGAGTAATATCCTTCACCAAATAATTGAAATTCAATTTCTTGATCCGTATCTTCAATTTTGGGAAAATTCTCTGGTTCCTCCATCAATCCCTGATTAATGAAACGATAAAATGCTTCCAATTGTATTTCCCCGAAATTGGGAAGTACACACATATTTTTCTTTTTTCCTAAGATCATTTTAATTCTTCCATATCAGATATGGTATTTTTTACTAAACATTTGTATTTTTTTTCTTCCTCATTTTTCTTTGAGGAAAAAGAAAAAAACACTTAAGAACTGACAAATTTATCAACTTAGTATTGTATTATATATTTATCGATATGTATATAATACAACTTACTACTATATTGTATATGTATATTTCCTGATACAGAAAGAAAAGCTATCTCGTATTTCTTCTTCTCTCCCCGTACCAAAAATACGAAATATAAATACTTGATTAAACTATTATTCTATTCTATAATAGAATAATTTATATTTATTGTAAGATACAGAAATTCGGATTGAAAATTCAGATAGTTTAACAATTATTACCTGGAGGCGGCATGGCCAAGTGGTAAGGCAGAGAACTGCAAATTCTCTATCCCCGGTTCGAATCCGGGTGCCGCCTAGTCAAAAAAGTTCGGATCGGTTTTTATGTCAATTCAAGATATAAATTGGGTTGGCTATCCTATCACGTTACCTTCAAATACAAATTGTACTGCTCTATATTATAGCCTATTACGTTGCCTGTATTTGAATTTATCATTTCTCATGGATAGACAACCCTACATTGAGGATAAATCGAAATAAAAATAAAAGCAAGTTATTTTTCGATTTGTTTATTGTACCGATAATTTCTAATAAATTGTTTTTGGATTGCAATTACTGAAATTTATGAATTACTATTTCCTAATTAGTCCCTTTTATACTTGGCAATACCAAAAGTTTCTTGTACTATAAATAATTAATGGAATATAATATATTTTTCCATATTCTTGTATTAAAGAATGTATAATATATAAATATAAAAAGTATAAAAAATATAAAAAATATAAAAAATATATATTTATATTTTTTATATTTTTTATACTTTTCGAAGAATAATAAGGAGAATTTACATGGATATAGTTAATATTGCTTGGGCTGCTTTGATGGTAGTTTCTACATTTTCTCCTCCACTTGTAGTCTGGGGAAGGAGTGGACTATAATTCCCATTCCCAAAAATCAATTAGTTAAATCATTCAATGATTTAACTAATTGATTTCTGAAAGATATTTTTATAATTCAATTCGTTTCTCATGCTTTTCCCTGTTTCCATAAGGAATATGTATGGTATAATAAATTCCTTCCCATTTCTTATAAGGGCTTCTTTTTTTCATCCCCAATTCGAAGTTTCGATAGATCGATCTATTCCCAAAGTTAAAAAATTCTTTTCTCTTATGAGAAAATTTGTATTTCTTCTTAAAAGATGATTTGGTTATATCGTTCCCAATAGTACGTAAATATAGACTTTCTGCAATGGAAAAAATAGCAGTTCCACTTAGAAGCATTTGAGATAATAGGAGAATGGGATCCAAACGCCAACCCTGAGAGATGGGAATTCCTCCACATAATAATCCAATAGAAGAAAAGAAAAAATCATAATATCGGGATGGGTTGATCTTACTATGTGCTGTATCCCCCCCCCTAAAAACCATATATGATATTTTTATTTCTTTATGGCTTAAGCAAAAAAGATTATGGAATAACATATTCTTTTTTACCCCGAATTCGAGTGAGTTTAAAAATAACTTCCCGAATTGTCTTTAACCCACTCAATAAAGTTAAATTTTCTATTTTTTAATCTTCTTCGAAAGATTGGATTTATCTTATATGTACCTATTACATTTCTTCATAGGAGATTTATAATTAGGCTCTTTCTTCATCATTAGGCTGATGGTACACTCCGTTGGTTCTATTGTTTCCCTCTTTTCCAGAGTAGAGAGAGGAAACCAAGAGTCAATGAAAAGATAAGGAAGTTTTTTCTTTCTATTGATTAAATGATTCTCATAAAATAAAATTTTAGTCGAATATGTTTTCGGAATAACTTAAGAAGTTAAGCTATGTTAGCCATAGATTCATTCATTTCTTTTTTATGGAAAATAAAAATTTAATCCTTCTCAAGTTTCATATTAATTATTCTTAGTTAATACGTCGAGGCTTTTATTTAACAGAAATTTATTTCAGGTACATTCGAAATCACACCTCTAGATACATTGGGTTCCCTTTCCCCAGGGGCATATAAAAGTATACCTACCGATATGAGCCCTATTCCTACCGAAGTACTGGGGCCTAATTCCATATAAATCATATAATAGAGAAAGCATATGGGTATAATAAAAGACTATATCGAATGAAATATATTGTTGATACAATATCATTTTGTCCAATAGAATTTTTTTATTATCTCGGTTTAATAAATTAGGTCAAATTATTTTCTCATCGTTCCCTTTTTATATCTTATTCGTCACAAGTAAATGCTAAATCGAATTTCTAATATTAATTGCTTTGACTGGCTGTTTGTACATAAAGAATAAGTGAAAAAGCAGTAGGAATTAGAATGAACAGTGCAGTAGCAATGAATGCAAGGATATTGACTTCCATAATTTTATTATTATTATTATTATTATTATTATTATTTCATATTTATATGTTTAGAAAAAGAACTAGTAAATCCATTTAATAAAGATTACGAATTTTTTCCTTTTTATTCTAGAAATTCATAATGAATGAAATTGATCAAATCTTTTTGGAATGGTAGGAATCCAATTAATTCCATCGATTGAGTAGGAAAACCGAGTTTTGAAACCCGAGTTTTGAATCTAGTTCATTCTTCAATATCAAATGAATAGTATAACACGAAATGGTTCTTGATCTGTATAAACCTTATATTGCAATAAGAGGAAGATTTGATAGTAAAAAAGCACTAATTATGAATCTAGTTATTTATTTCATGGTCCATTTTATGGAGTTCCAATGCCCTGAAGAGGACTCGAACCTCCATGCTTTGCAGCACAAGATTTTGAATCTCGCGTGTCTACCATTCCACCATCAAGGCTTTTCAATACTATTGTATTGTACTATATACAATAGATATATGGACTTATTATTCTGATAAATTACTCAAAAATTTTTTTAAGATTTAAAAAATAAGTGAATTTTAATTTAATTGCTTTATTTACGTTATTTTTTAATACGTCATATTTCATACAAATTTCAGGTGTGTTTTGTAATCCGAGTCCAATAAAAGTATAAAATGAATAAGTTAAATATAGTCATATATGAATTTTAAATTGAGTATTCTACTCGTTCTGGTGAGAGGGGGAAAAAAACTTGTATTTCCCTGTATTTGATTTTACTCTTTAACTTTTTATTAAATCAAAGGAGCTTCGTAATTTTCATTCTCATCAGAGACATTATACTGTACTTGTACTTCCCCCCACCCCCTATATATAAACGCTTTCATTCTTCCTTGTCCTATTCACGTTGAAATATCCCCCGACCAAGATTCATTATAGGCTATAAACGAATTACATATGTTTCAGAACTCGAATTACTCTTCTGTTAGTCCAGAGTTCATTACAAGTAGGATACACAAATTTTTCATAGTATATTCTTTGCGATCGAGAAAGAAAGTATTGAACGTGTTTATTTTCCCACGATTCTTAATCATCTCAATCACGAATTTACTTGTATAAGCGCTAAGATATTCCTTGTCTTCTTTGCCTATTCCTAATTCATTGTAGATAGGTTTTGTCACTTCCAAGTCCCCCTATGTTTGGTTATTTCTGCCATCCCCATCGTCGTTACTACTCCCGATGAGGCGCCTAAGCTTCTTACGAGACAGTGAATTCGTCGCAAAACCTTCTCATTCATGAAATTATATTGAGATCGATGGAACCTCTAAGGTTATAAGTTCATGGGTTCATTCCATATGAATCGCAATAACTTAGAATTGCAATAATTTGGATATTATTTCAAAATAAACTCATAATAAGTTGTTTCATCTTATTATGAGTTTATTCCTAGATTCCTCTTTTTCTACGAAACAAAAACCAATCTTGAAAGTTAATTAATAGATTTTTGTAAAAAGAAAATTAATCAGCTGCTTATGAAATAAAATGACTTGGAAAAATATTATCCTGAGCAATAGTAATAATTGGGTTTATTATTATTCCCAATACGGTAGATGCTACTACACATATCACAACACTGAGTTCGATGAGACTTTTTGATATCGAAAAAGATGAAGAATTTGTATAATTTACTACATAAGGAGTTATTTCTTTATCTCGTTTAGTCACTAACAACTTAATAATTTTTAAATAGTAATATATTGAAATAACACTTGTAAGGAGCCCTATTGAAACCGATGGATATAAGCCTGCTTGCCATCCGCACCAAAATAGATAGAGTTTTCCAAAAAAACCTGACAGTGGAGGAACACCTCCTAGAGATGATAGACATGGGGCAAAACAAAAAGCCAATAAAGGATCTTTTAGATATAATCCTGCATAATCTCGAATGTTATCTGTTCCCGTACGTGAACTGAATAATATAATGCAAGCAAAGGTTCCTAAATTCATAAAAATATAAAAAAGCATGTAAGTTACCACGCTTGCATATCCGTTCAAGTTTCCAGCAATTATTCCAATCACAATATACCCAATTTGACTTATCGAAGAATATGCAAGCATACGTTTCATGCTCGTTTGGGTAATTGCAATGAAATTACCTAGTATCATACTTGAAATAGCTAATATTTCCAGAACAAAATGCCACTCATTTGATGAAAAGGGAAAAACAATATTGAAAATTCGAATAGCTAGAGCTAAAGCTGCTACTTTCGAAGCGACAGAAAGAAAAGCAACGACTGGAGTTGGGGAGTTGGAGTAGAAAAGGAGATTACTCGTTCTTCTCTCTCATTCAAAACCGTGCATGAGACTTTTATTTCACACGGCTCCTAAGTAATAGAATAAAAAAAAAATATATATATATATTTTTTTTTATTTTTTTACCTTCCTCGCGTATGCATAAGATGTAATTCATGAATATTTAGATATAATTACAAAATCTCAACTTTTCGAGGAATCCTTTATTAGTGGTTCTTATAGTAAAAACCCACTTGTTAATTTATTTCAGTTCGGTACGAAAAGAATTGAACAAGAAAACCATCCAATTTTATTTGTTTTCAATAGCCACGAATTTATTATCTTAGGGTAATCCTTTGGTCGACGAATGCTCCTTTTATATACCCGTAGTCTCTGAAGGATGGAAGCCTACTTAGTAGCATTTGCATAAAAAAATCAAAAATTTTTATGCATTATTAGTTTGATTTCTCGTAAAAACTACCCGTAATAACTGACTTGCAAAAATTTCTTATTCAAAAAAAAAGATATATATATATATATATCTTAATTGCTTTTTACTTTGCTTTACCTTAATCGTTACCTAGACAGAAGTATTAAAGAACCTTGGGTAAAAGTTGTTTGTCAATCCGAGTAGGGATGAAAGTTCCTTCATTTCACATGTCTATAGATCCTTTTCCTTGATATTCAATTAAAAATAAAAGTATTTATTTGTCATATGAATGAAAAGAATTCTTGAACAAATCGCACTCCTTCATATACGTCGGGAGTCCATTGATGAAAAGGAACTAAAGAGAGCTTAAATCCAATTCCTACTATTGTGCATATAAGTGCAATTGAAGTTCCTGGAGAGTTATACATTTGTGTATTCATTAATCCTTTTACTATTTCTTGGAGTTGGATTTCTCCTCCGGATAAACCATAGAGCCAGGAAAAACCATAAGCCAAGATAGAAGAACCTGTTCCACCCATAAGTAAGTATTTCATAGTTGCTTCATTAGATCTTATATCTCTTTTGGTATATCCCGATAATAGATAAGAACATAGACTTAGACATTCCAAAGATACAAATATAGTTACTAAATCATTAGCACCGCAGAGAAACATTCCTCCCAAAGTAGCTGTTAATATGAATAGCAAGAACTCTGTTATGGCCATTTCTGTACATTGAATATACTCTACGGATAGGGGAATACATAGTACTGAACATAATAAAATCAAAAATTGAAATATTTTGTTAAAAGTATTTGTTTGGAAACTACCCGAAAAGCTAATAAGAGGTTCCTCTTTCCATTGAAAGAATAGAACTGTTATGCTTGCTATTAAACCTGAAAAGGGAATTAAATATAACCGGGGCGCATCTTTTTTCTCATGGATCAGATCTATTATTAGAAGAATAACTAGACTAAGAATTAGAATACATTCCGGTAAAATACTACTTCCATATAGGATATACAAATAAAACTCCAAATTCATAAAAATTTTAAGGTGTAATTCTAAACAAAGTATTGATCTTGTATATAATATGCCAAATAGGGTAGATTTTTTTGTTAAAAATATAGTGATTAAAAAAAACTCAATATTTAAATAGAATTTTTTTTTCGATTTCAAAAAAAAAATTCTATAATACTAATGTGAAATGAGTCAACAATATGTCTATTTACTATGTAAGCCTCTGTAAAAGTGGGCTTACATAGTTTTTTTATCAGTTGTAATTAATTAAAATTAATTTTGAGATTAACGAAGATGTGCAAAAGCTCTATTGGCTTCTGCCATTCTATGAGTTTCTTCCCTCTTCCGTATAGCACTACCACTATTTTTGGCAGCATCCATTAATTCAGAACTTGGTTTAGAAGCTATATCTCGACCTGAACGTTTTCGGGATGCCTCTAATAACCAACGAATAGCAAGTGCTTTTCCTTGTGTGGATTTCATTTCAGTGGGAACTCGATAGGTAGATCCACCCACACGTCTAGTTTTTATTGCTACGTTAGGAGTTACTTGACGTATCGCCTGACGCAAAATAAATAGTGGATTATATTTCGTTTCCCGTTTAATATCCATCATGGCATTATAAAGAATTCGATAAGCCAATGATTTTTTTCCATGTCTAAGAATACGGTTAACCAACATGTTAACTAATCTATTACGATAAATTGGATCAGTTTTTGCATCATTTCGGCGTGACATGAGTTAAAAAAAAAGTTTGGTAATTTTTTGTAAAAGCTAAAGAGATTCATAATTTATTTTGGCTTTTTTACTCCGTATTGTAGGGTGGATCCTTCGATTCATGGGTAAGGATCTCCCTCCGAACCGTACATACGATTTTCACCGAATACGGCTCTCTACTTCGTTATATATAATGAATCCTTATTCATATACTATGTAAATACATAATTATAATTCATTTATATAATGAGGCTTACTCACTTCCATCCAATTGAGTATCCGTTTCCTTCTATGCCGCGGTTGGAAATCCTGCATTTCATGTATCGGGACAATAAGATCCTTGGGTTTAAAAAAAGTGTTCAAATTTCAAAATGAGTGATTTGTCAAATCATTGCTGTTCTACCTCAACCCGTTCTAATAAAGTAAGGTTCTCTAAAATTTCTATGACACAGACGAAGTCGGGAAAACTCCTTGAATAATATAATATTAAACCTTAGATAATGAATTTTCAATTAATTCCATTATTTTTTTATTCTTTTAGCCTGCTTTAGTCCCTTGTAAAACTTTCGTTTCCAGGTCAGCTAAAAATTTCACATGTTTACAGCAAATGACATGGCATCATAGGCGGAATAAAGTGATACAAGTCCGAGATAATGATATACAACGCACTAGAACGCCCTTGTTGACGATCCTTCACCCCTACAGCATCCAGGGTCCCTCGAACAATATGATATCTCACACCTGGTAAATCTTTTACCCTTCCTCCTCTCACTAATACTACTGAATGTTCTTGCGAATTATGGCCAATACCTGGTATATAAGCAGTAATTTCGAATCCAGAGGTTAATCGTACTCGAGCAACTTTTCGTAAAGCGGAGTTTGGTTTTTTTGGGGTTGTAGTGGAGAAGTCGACAGATAAGTTTCCTCTACTGTCACTCTACAAAACCGTACGTGAAATTTTTACTTCATACGGCTTCCCGTTCAATTCCTCAACTTCAATGAATTTTGAATATTCATTAAGTTCTCCAATGGGGAGAATTATATATTGCCTTCTCGTACAAAGAAAAGATCTCTTCTGTTGTGGAGTTAAAAACGAATTCAAAAATTTTAATAAGTTGTTTATTTTTTTTTTTTTTTTGTAGAAAAAAAATCTATTAAAGAATTGTATTTTTAGACTCATAAAAAATTTAGATTTCTGTTCGAATCTGATACAGATCAATCTGAATCTGGTATAAATAAATAAGTTTTTTTACTCTTTAATTTCAAAGAGTTAATAAAATTACGTATTAACTTATTATTTTATATTTGATATTTTATTAGATGTAGCTCCGGACATTATTCCTCTCAATAACAAAATTTATAGAATTGACGGGTTAATGTGAGCTTATCCATGCAGTTACGCACTATTTAAATAGGAATCAATTCTCATGAAAAATTTGGTTTGGCTTTCGTGCTTTAGTTCGGTTGGCATGCGTCGCCCGAGATAATTTGATGACCTACGTTTAAATAATATCCATATTAGATATGATCCGATCGACTGCGTAAGGCCCTTGAATAGCAATAAGGACAGCTAGTGGCTCGGTGAAACTTTTCCCCCGTGATGAATTGCTTGCATCAGTCTCGCATTTCCTTCCTTTCGTTCCCCTGTGGACCGGAGACAAAGTAAAGGTTCGTTGGGAAGAGGATCGTACTATGACAGGGCAGAGGCAAAGGAGTCAACCTGTTTTTGTTAGAAATACACAATATGGATTTCGACGATGTAGTTGTATCCCCAAGTCAATCGGAATTGAAAAGTATTTTCACGGAGGCGAACCTTATCCTGCTAGGCAAGAGTATAGCAATGCTAATTGCAAATTGTGTCTCGGTAGGGTGGCAAGTATCTACACGAAGTAGTTAATGGTTGCACAGGGTTACCCTCGTCCCTTTCGTAGTGATGAATTTTGTACATGTTCCTAATGGAATAGAAAGAAATTCGTCCGTTTTTTTACTGAGGTTTAAAAAAAGTGTGGTAACATATCATTTTTGAATAAAGGAAAAGAGATGTTGGCTAAAGGTAGCTCGTTGAATTCTCTTGGAAACGGGTAATAATCTTCGTGCAAGAAAAACAATTTTGTCTGTATTTCCTTT